ATGGCAAATTTTATTCAACCGTATAATAACGATCCATCTGTTGGTCATTTAGCGACCCCGATTACCAATTCAAGTGTTACTCAAACATTTTTGGGTAACTTACCAGCATACCGTAAAGGATTATCACCTTTACTAAGAGGAGTAGAAGTTGGTATGGCACATGGATATTTTTTAGTTGGTCCCTTCGAAGCTTTCGGCCCACTAAGAAATTTACCTGTTGGCCTACTGGCTGGATTCTTGTCAACAATTGGTTTAATAATTATTCTAACAGTTTGTTTGACAATATACGGCGTTGCAGCGTTCCAACAAGCGTCAAAATTTAATGAAAGATTTTCAAATAAAGATCTACAAACAAAAAATGGCTGGCTACAATTCCGCTCTGGATTTTTAATTGGAGCATTTGGTGGATCGACATTAGCATACATACTATTAGCAATTTTGTAACTATTTATAGGGTAGAAAAGAAAAATTCTCCCTTTATAACCAATTACAAACTCTACTTTGCGTCTATCCAATTTTGTAACTAGTATATTTATGTTATACAAAACGCTAAATTTAGTACGACAGTTTGCAGAGAAATATGCAAAACAAACAAATACCTACTTCTGTTCCGATCTCAGTATTACAGCATCAGTGTTAGAAGGTTTAGCATTAAATAAAAATGATTTAGGTACTCCATTGTGTCCCTGCAGATATTACAGTAATGAATTAACTGAAGCGAAGTCGCATTATTGGAATTGTCCTTGCTTACCTATGCGAGAAAGGAAAGAATGTCACTGTATGTTATTTCTTGTAGAAGACAAGGAATTTAGTTCAAACATGCAAGAGCTGCCATTATTTGAACTCACTACTATTCTTTTTGGTCAAAAATCAAATTACTTTTTTTATGATTAAAGATTCCCTTTTTTCAGAGCTAAAATTAAAACGACGGCAGGTCCAGATAAAAGTATTAACGTTGCTGAGAATAATTGTCCTATAACCTGCCAATTAATCATACAACTATTCTCATAAGACTTTTAGTACGTATAAACAAAGCTATAATAAGAAGGATGCACCCCTATTTATTGTTTCGATCATTTCCGTTCACTCGAAAAAATATAATGCTACTGTAGAAATATAATTTCCGATGATCCTCTAACCATTCTTGTCTACTACTCTAAAATTCTACTAATCTTATTGAGTACAATAAGAGGTACGCAGTAGATAGACACTTCGGGTTGCTAACTCAACGGTAGAGTACTCGGCTTTTAACCGAATAGTTCTGGGTTCAAATCCCAGGTAGCCCAGTTTTCTAAGTTTTGGCCGAAACTTAGATTCAACAACGGATGCTCGTTTGTAATACAGTAAACACAAATCCATGATTCTAACATTAAATGAAATTTAATTGTAATAAAATTGATTAAAGTAGATTCTTGAAAGAGTAAACTCATGTTAAAGAAAAAGTAAAAACTAGTCTTTATTAATTTTATTAGTGTTTCAAATAAGAAATATTATGTAACTGATATTAGTCTTATCGTAAATATAATTATTCAATAATTATAAAAATATCTTGTAATAAACCATTAAAAACAAGATTCCAATTAAACTTATGATTTAAGTTTACCGCTTCTTTAAGTCGGTGGAATACAGCTAGTAATCCATCAATTAATCTTAACATATAATTTTTCAATGAAAAGTGAAAAAAGCTATCTTTATAGCCTCTGATAAAACAAATAGGTTTTAATAAGTCAGATTTTTTGAGATTCAACTTCTCTCAATACTCACATTGATCTTTGACGAGTTGGGTTTAAAGGTTACATTTTATCTTTTCAGAAGTTTTTATAAAAATACTTGAACGTTTACTCTGCTTAACTGTATTACAAAAATCATTTGAACGGAATAATCCTTCATTAGTCTTTTTTCATTAGTGAAATTCGATTAACAAACTAAAAAAGTAACTATATCTAAATTGTGTAATACCCAAAACGTTGTTAAACCAATATTTCTTAATCCGCGTTTTAAATTGATAAATATAAAATAAAAAAAATCTATAAAGTCTTTAAAGCAAAAATTAAAAGAACATTAAAACATAACGACGAGACCCGATCACAATTAATATTTACCAGATTTTAATTAATCAAACGGACAATATAAATACACCAACCGTTATCAAGTGGCTAGATTTAGGTTTATTAGTAGTTATGGGTATTATAATTAGTGAACTCTTACTCTCAAAAGCAAGTTCAAACACTATTTTTAGAGTCATGGATTGGAATAGACATCGCCAAATGTCGCCCATCAAGTCATAAGGTATTTTTAACCCGTGAAAGAATAAAACTTAACTTCTGCAGGGTAAACGTAAAAATTTTGAATTTAGGTCTTATTTAAAAAGGAAAATTCTTATAGTTTCACTCCAGAATATTCTGATAAACCATTAGAATGCGCAGCTTTTACTAATTTTGTTAATAAATTTATAAAGAAAGGTACTAATTAAAGGACAACTTATTCGTTTTCATCTAATGATAGTTTTTGTATTGGTTTTATCTCAAAATTATGGCGCAACACAAGTGATATTGCGTTTGTAAGATAAACCGTAAGGTAGACAAAAATAAATATAGCTTCACTTTATGGAAAACATATATCTGATAAGGAAGGAAAAAAATTTAAAACATCTCTTCTCCTCAAAATTTAATTGTTGATACAGATCTTTTTATTTAGTTAAGTAATTAATTTGATTATTAATATATGTAACTCACTAATTATAACTGTGGTATTACAATAAAGACAATAACGATCATAGTCTGAAAAAAAACGGATTCAAAGAATAAAGAGCAATCATAAGTAACAAGCGAGAATTCCACAACGTTATGACTGGCAATCCAGTAGCACAAGTTTAATGACAGATTTTTGCACATTTTACAACAGTTGTTGTGTTAGAGACTAGAGAATCCAGGAATAAAAGTAGTCTCTGACTTAACTAAATAGTTCCCAAATACCTTTTACCATGACCATTTAATACAGCTAGCCAGGTCATAAGAATCTAACAGCTCATTTGAATCTCAAAAGCAAAAATTGGTTAGGAATGGTATTTTAAAAAGTAACGTTATAATCGAGGTAGGTTCAGTTACTAAGGAAATTAAAAATAGACCTGGTTTTCAGAACTTGATTCAAAATGTTTAAAAAAAAGGGATATATTAATAGTAACTAAAATTGATCGATGCGCCCGGAATACTCTTGAATTCTTAAAATTGTAGGATATTTATTGCTAAACTTGAGATTTAAAACTCTACTTTTGCTATTGGACCTAAGGGAAACCAAAAAACTCTATTTTCTAATCCAAAAAAACAAATACGAAGTTTATTTTCGAGTCTATAAATACTCTGATATATATTGGGATGGCCGAAAAATTGATTTTTCTGGTAATAACGCTGCTCAAGTTTATGATCTTATTCAAGAACAAAACTTGGATTGGAATATTTTTCAATTGTTTAATCTAAGTCTAAGTCGGTTTGATCTGTGTTACTTTCGAGAAATAAAATCAAGTGAAAAACTTAAAGGGTTTATTAATAACATTATTGCTAAAATAGACAATAAATATAAGAGAAATATCTTAATTATGACCAAAGTACAAAAGGTTATATTTTACAAATTAGCAATAGAAAAAGTTCAAACTTTTCCCCCATTTATCAAACAAAAAATGGTTTAAAGTTTGAGTTGGAAATAAAAAATAATAAAATAAAACAAGTTACAAACTTGTTATTCTCTTATGATATTAAACATTTTTATACGCATTCTAAAAAGGTTCTAACATTTGATGATTGCTATACGGATTGGTTAATTAAATATTTTCGAAAAAATAACAAACCCATAGGTTCCGTAGTAACAAGTTATTTAAAAGAAATAAACATGAATGATTTTGTAACAGTTTTTACTCTGTTACAGTTTTTAACATTTAGCCAAACCAAAAATTATACTCAAGTGCAAATGTAGGACCAAATGTATTATCTTATTGAGTTTCCTTTGAAAGAGTAGATTAAATTTTCAGGAGTAAAGACTATCAATCAATAGCAACGAAATAAATTTATTAATTTATTTTGCTGTTTCCAAAAAACGGAGCCATTGATAACTTACTTTACTGAGACACACTTCCAGAGCATATTAACTTTTTCGTATATAAGTATTCAAAAGCAAAGAAATTCTTAGGTTGTAAAAGTAGGAGTGTCAAAATTACTATACAGTTATCATTATCCCTTTTTATTTCCCAACACGTTTTCAACCTATAAAAATATTTATGACTTAAAAGGTTAAAATTAAAGTTATAGAAACAATAAGTATAATTCTTTTAGAAAAAGTATTTTATGTAGAAGTTTTCGTAGAAGAATTTAATATGTCAACAAAAAATAAAGCAATAATTAAAAAGCAGATTGTTAGTAGGACAAGCCAATAGAATATATTTTTACGAAAATCTAGGCGATAAACGTAATATTCAATGTGGTTAGACTAACCCCATTGACTTTTTAAATAAAATAAAAAAATATGACGATTATTATTTTAAATTGTACTGCTATAATGCTTATAAAAAAAAATTTAACTGAGCTTTTAAATATTCTCCCTAAGTCAATTAGACAAATTATTTGTCAGCATCCGAAGCAAGAAAAATTGGATGAAATTATTCTAGATGTTGGAAGACGACCTCAAATTCGTTTTGGAACAAAATCTGAGTATTTATCAACAAAAGTTATTTCAAAACAAGATATTCAGTTTTGTACAAAGAAAATTGGAACCTTTAACAATAAACATAGAAGTGGAATTAAATATACTTTACATAGAATTAGCTGTATTAAAAATCAACATAGCACTATAATTGGTTTAACATATCGAGTTGGTAGAATTACATTTGGGATTTGTAACATCATACGTGATTTACTTAAATTAAATTCTTCAATTTTAATTTTGGGTAGACCAGGTAGTGGTAAAACAACAATGATAAGAGAAATTTCTCGAATATTATCAAGTGAAATTTCCAGACATGTCATAGTTGTTGATACATCAAATGAAATTGCTGGAGGTACTGATATTCCAAATCGGGTAATTGGACATGCTCGTCGTATATCAGTCAGAAAAACTATGCTACTTGGTACTATTATGATTGAAGCCGTTGAAAATCATACGCCTCAAACAATTATGATTGATGAAATTAGTAACGAAAACCAAGTTAAAGCAGCACGAACAATATGTGAACGTGGTGTCCAATTAATTGCGAGTGTTCATGGTATTAATTTAGAAAGTTTGGTTAAAAATCCAATTTTATCAGATTTAATTGGAGGTATTGAAAGTGTTACAATTAGTGACGAATCTGCTAGGAGACGTGAGCAGAAAAAAAATATACTGGAACGAAAAAATTTACCAACATTTGAGACTGTAATATCATTAAGTGGTAGAAGTAGAATAGCAGTGTACTTAAATATTAATACGTTTGTGGATAATTTATTGAATGGTAAAAGCTTAACAAATCAAGTTCGAAAGGTGAATTCAAGCAAAAAAATTAGTATTCATTGTGGAAATAAAAAAAACTACAATTCCAAATATTTTTGAACACTGTATTTTTCAAAAAAAAAATTGGGATTTTTTTCAATTAATTGATTGTAACTTACATAATCTTTTCATTAACAAATTTAAAAATAGAAATGTTATATAATCATCATTATGTATTCTAATTCAAAATTATTTTTTTCATAAAATCATCTTAACAATAAAGCCAAAGAGTTGCTAATTATGTTAAAGAAGAAATTGCTTACCATTTTCCTTGTATTTTCGTTTTTTTTATTGCTAGCACAAGCAGCTTACGCAGACATTGCTGGATTAACACCCTGTTCACAATCAACTGCTTTCACAAAGCGCTTAAATACTAGTGTTACAAAATTAGAAACACGACTGAAAAAATATGAGATGTATTCACCACCAGCTCTAGCTTTAAAAGATCAAATTACTCGCACTAAGCAACGTTTTGAACGTTATAGTAAATCAAATTTACTGTGTGGAAGTGAAGGTTTACCTCATTTAATAACTGATGGTAGACTAACGCATGCAGCTGAGTTTACATTACCGGGATTAATGTTCATCTATATCACAGGCTGGATTGGTTGGGTTGGACGGAAATATTTAAAAACAATAAGTAATGAAAATAATCCTATCGAAAAAGAAATCATTATAGACGTTCCACTAGCATTGGTAATTATGACCTCTGGTTTTAAGTGGCCATTATCAGCTTGGCAAGAATTAACTAGTGGAGATCTTTTGGCAAGTGATAATGATATTACTGTTTCTCCACGGTAAACATCTCTTTACCTTAATTACTATTGTAAAAAGTTGAACAAATTTGATAATTGGTTTTAATCAAACGAAAATAAATTTATGAAAAATCTTTTAAAGTATTTATCAACCGCACCAGTTTTACTAACAATTTGGTTGAGTTTTACGGCTAGCTTCATTATTGAGATTAATCGACTTTATCCGGATCCGCTTATATTTCCAATGTAATAGAAGTTATACTAGTTTTGTATGTGAATATTTACATACAACAGTAAAGCCAGGATAGCTCAGTTGGTAGAGCAGTGGATTGAAGATCCTCGTGTCACCAGTTCAAATCTGGTTCTTGGCAGTCAATATCAGTCGTTTAATTGTGTGTCGATACTAAGCGACTGTATGGGAAGAATCTATGATTGGCTAGAAGAAAGGTTAGAAATACAAAGTATTGCCGATGATATTACGAGCAAATACGTACCGCCACATGTAAATATTTTTTACTGTTTTGGCGGTCTTGTTTTAACTTGTTTTTTAGTTCAAGTAGCAACAGGCTTTGCTATGACTTTCTACTATCGACCAAGCGTTAGTGAAGCGTTTTCATCAGTTGAATATTTGATGACTCAAGTTAACTTTGGCTGGTTAATTCGCTCAATTCATCGCTGGTCAGCCAGTATGATGGTTTTAATGATGATTCTCCATATTTCACGTGTTTATTTGACAGGTGGATTCAAGAAACCAAGAGAGTTAACTTGGGTTACTGGAGTTACTCTAGCTGTTGTCACAGTCTCTTTTGGTGTAACTGGTTATTCATTACCCTGGGATCAAGTAGGTTACTGGGCTTGTAAAATTGTGACGGGTGTTCCCGAAGCAATTCCTGTAATTGGTTCTCCCTTGGTTGAATTACTAAGAGGTGGCGTAAGTGTGGGACAATCAACTCTTACGAGATTTTATAGCTTACACACATTTGTTCTTCCTTTAGCTGCTGCTGTATTAATGCTTACACATTTTTTAATGATCCGCAAACAAGGTATTTCAGGTCCATTATAATAAACAAAATCTATTTAATTTTTATTTATTTTAAAGTGAGGATATGAGAAATGTCAATTGTTAAAAAGCCTGATTTTAGAGATCCAAAATTCCGTGCTAAACTCGCTAAAGGAATGGGTCATCACTATTATGGTGAACCAGCTTGGCCAAACGATTTACTTTACATGTTTCCGGTTTGTATTATTGGTATATTTAGTGTTTTAATCGGTCTTGCTATATTAGAACCTTCAGCACTTGGTGAACCGGCAGATCCTTTTGCAACACCATTAGAAATTTTACCTGAATGGTATTTCTTCCCAACATTTAATTTGTTGCGTGTATTACCTAATAAACTATTAGGGGTTTTATCAATGGCTGCCGTTCCACTTGGCCTAATCACCGTACCTTTTATTGAAAATAGTAATATATTCCAAAATCCATTCCGCCGACCAATTGCGATGACGGTTTACTTGTTTGGTACATTCACCGCTATTTGGCTAGGAATTGGGGCATGCTTACCCATTAATCAAGCTGTAACTCTAGGTCTTTTTTAAAATTTGCGACTTCAATGGTTAATTTTATAGAAATAACAAAAAATTAAATATAATAGGGTCTGTAAAAGCAATTGATATAATATTGTTAATAACTAAAATCAAGTACGCGAGTAACAGAAGCTTCGAAATTGTTTTTAATCAAGCGCTATCCTTTATAAAAATCATATTAATTAGGTTTATATTAAAGCACTATACGTCCTTCTAATTAAATCAAATTAAAAAATTACATTTAACACTCATTAATCTTAAATACATTAAACATTCGGGCATCACAATAACTAATAATTTAAGTAAAAACTTCTTTATCTAACAAAAAATCCTTTAGTGTGCTACTAATAGTCAACTTTTAAGTGACATAAAATTATCTTAAGAAATTGCGTGACCAAAGGGTTTTCAAATAGATTTTTGAAAACCCTTTGGTCACGCAATTTCTTAAGTTATTGTTCAATTATTTAAACCCTCATAATAGATTTTTTCAGCGTCCAACGGTCGAACTACGTTTTTATTAAAGTTTAAGAAATTACAAAAATTATATTAAATACTATTTTGTTTACTAATTGAGAAGTATCAATAAATGTAAAACTAATCAAAGTTTTGTATTTCTCATTAATTGTAACGTGATCTAATCATTGTCTATACAATCCTCTTTAACAATTTTTTTAATTATTTTAATGAAACAACGGCTCCTGCTTTTTCAAGATCTACTTTATTAGCCTCTGCAATAGCTTTATCAATCCCTTTTTGAATCACAACTGGTGGATTATCAACCAGTTCTTTTGCCTCTTTTAATCCTAATCCAGTTATTGTTCGTACAATTTTTAAAATTCCAATTTTCTTTTCTGCTGGTACAGAATCTAAACTAAGATTAAATTCAGTTTTTTCCTCAGTAGTTGTTCCACTTGTATTATTATCACCAGCGACCATCATCATTCCACCGCCTATCGAGGTATCCACATCGAATGTCGCTTCGATTTTCTTAACTAGCTCCGAAGCTTCCGAAAGGTTTAAGGTTTCTAAAAGTACAATAATTTCTGAAGCTTTCGACATAATTAATACAACACAATTTTACTATAAAATTTAGAATGAGCATTTAAAAATGAGCCTATTGTATAAAACCTGAAAAATTAATCGCAACTGATGGACTCATCGTTGTGCAAATATGCATACTTTTAAAATATTTTCCTTTTACTCCGCCAGGTTTATTTTGAGTAATTGATTCATAAAATTGAGTTAGATTTTCCAATAACTGATTTTCTGAAAAGCTCATCTTACCAAAACGAGAATGAACAATACCAGCTTTATCAGAACGATATTCAATTTTTCCTTTTTTAAACTCAATTATTGTTGTTTCAATATCTTCGGTGATAGTCCCAGATTTTATTGATGGCATTAAATTTCGCGGACCTAAAATTCGACCTAATTTTGCAAGTTTAGGCATCATATCAGGTGTCGAAATTAAAATATCAAAATCTAATTCGTTTTGGCTGATTAGTTCTATTAAATCATCTGAGCCACTTTTATGTACTAATTTTCTATACTCAGACTTCATCTTTTTTTCAGGTAAAAGCAAAGCAATTTTTGGTTCTTGCCCAGTTCCATGTGGTAAAACAATAGTTGTCCTTAACTGCTGATCGGAAAACTTTGTATTCAAGTTTAGAGTAAAATGAACTTCTGCACATTCATTAAATCCGGCGGTTGCAATTTGCTTTAACAATTTAACGCCTTCTTTTGGGTTATATAAATGATTGTTTACTAACTTTTGAATTTCATTAAAACGTTTTGAGACCTTTTTCATAATAAATATTTGTATACTTAGATTAGAGTAAAAATAATTAGTTATTAATAGTAACACCCATGTTTTTAGCTGTTCCTTCAACTACTTTAATTGCACTTTCTAAATTTTGTGTATTCAAATCTGGGAGTTTTATAATAGCAATTTCTTCTAGCTGTTGCTTACTAATTGATCCAACAGTTTTTTTATTCGGTTCAGCTGATCCTTTTCTTAAATTTGCAACTTTTGCGATTAAAACTGATGCAGGTGGAGTTTTTAAAATAAATGTGTAAGAACGATCTTCAAAAACCGAGATCTCAACTGGAATAATTAAGTCACCTTGACCCGCAGTCCGTGCATTATATTCTTTGCAAAATCCTGATATATTAACCCCATGTTGTCCTAATGCTGGTCCAACAGGGGGGGCAGGTGTTGCTTTACCAGCAGGTAAAGCTAATTTTATAATCGCAACAAGTTTTCTTGCCATTTTTCTGTTTGTTTACTTTATTCAAAAGTCTTATTTTGACATTAGTTTGTGCACAAAATTATTATTAAAAAACGTAAAATATGGGCTTAATATTAGGAAATTTAATCAAATAAATCAAAATCACAATTATATCGTAAAAACTAAAATTTTTGCAGAACAATTTTTTCCTTGAATTATTTTACTATAATGTGCTTCAACTATTAAATTTTTAAAGTGGTTACGAAGAAACTATGTAGTTGAATAACTCCAATTTAAGGTGGTTAGTTTATAATAAATTTTTCTAGATATATAATAAAAGACTTTAATTCCCAACTTAAAAAAATTGTGAACCATAGTTTTTGAATATATTTAATTATCTCTTATACACGTCTTGAAGGATTTGAACCCTCGACATTAGGTTTTGGAGACCTACGTTCTACCAACTGAACTAAAGACGCTAAAATCAGATCCTCTCTAAGGAGGGAAAGGGATTTGAACCCTCGGTACAACAAAATTTGTACAATAGATTAGCAATCTATCGCTTTCGACCGCTCAGCCATCCCTCCTATTTTAAATGACGGTAATTCGTAAAACTTCAATCGGCTATGACGGCTATTGTACTTAATTAAATAGAAAAAGTTGATAAACTTATTTAAAAGTTTTATATGAGTGATAGTGCTCTTCTCAACAAAAGAAATAGAAAGGATCGATGCCCGAGTGGTTAAAGGGGGCGGATTGTAAATCCGCTGGTTTTCCTACGTTGGTTCAAATCCAACTCGGTCCATTTAATAATAACTTTACCAAAATATTACTCTTAAAAGATAGTTGTCAAAAAACTTTAGTAGTGTTAAATATATAATGATTAATATTTATTACAAAGAATGGAGATTTTTAAATGGGTAAACGTCAACGTAGCATAAATAAACTGAAGCGATTATCAGTCGTTATTTTTACGTTTGTATCTACTATATTGTCTTTCGTAACATCACGAGCAATAATATTCACTGATGTTAATAATCCATATGGTTATTTTAATAAAGTTGATTCCGTCATACAATATAATCAATTAATCGCCTATATTGACAGGAATTCAATAAAACGTGTTGATTTTTATGACAACACAGAAATCGCAATTACTGAATTAAAAAACTCCGATTCAGAGAATAATAAGGTTGAGAAAAAACTAACTAAAATTCCACAAAACGTAGCCACTGACTTAGTTGTTAAACTTAAAAGGATAGATGTCGATATAAATGCAAATCCACCAAAAAAAGATAGTGCTGAAATTTTTATATTCGCATTTACTTGTTTTGCAATATTATTTGCTTTATTTATTAGCAGGGCTACTAGTAGAAAAGGAATTACGCCTAAGACTACAAAAGATGAAGAAAAACCCAGCTCTAGTTCGCAGCAGTCACAACAAATATCAAGCATAAGACGCTTAAATGCTGAATTTATTGAGAACCGCGATACTGGAGTAACATTTGACGATGTAGCAGGTATAGATGAAGTAAAGGCAGAGTTTGAAAACCTTGTTAAATTTCTAGATAATCCGAGTCGATTTACAAGAGTTGGAGCAAAATTCCCAAAAGGGATTTTATTAGTAGGGCCTCCGGGAACGGGTAAAACGCTTTTAGCACGTGCACTTGCTACGGAAGCCAAAGTTCCTTTTTTGAATACTGCAGGTCCAGAATTCATGGAAATGTTTGTTGGTGTTGGAGCTAGCCGAGTTAGAGATTTATTTAATCGAGCTAAGAAAAAGACACCCTGCATTATTTTTATTGACGAAATTGATTCAATCGGAAGAAAACGTGGTGGTGGAGTAGGACCTGGCAATGAGGAGCGTGAACAGACACTTAACCAACTTCTGACGGAAATGGATGGCTTTGAAAAAAATTATGGAATAATTGTTGTTGCAGCAACGAATCGAGATGATCTTTTAGATGACGCTTTGGTTCGACCTGGTCGTTTTAGTAAAAAAATTCGAGTTGGTTTACCTGATAGCGATGGAAGAAGGGAAATACTTGAAATCTATGCAAAAAATAAAAAGTTTGCAGAGGACGTCGATTTAGCTAAAATTGCTGAGCGAGCGGCAGGATTTACCGGTGCCGATTTAGCTAATTTACTTAATGAAGCGGCTATTTCAACACGGAGAAATAAAACAAACGGTATAATTCGTTTATCAGAAATTAACGAATCATTCGAGAGAATTATTGGAGGTATTGCCGGTAAACCTATAAAAAATGGTCGTTTCAAGCGACTAATCGCTTACCGTGAAAGTGGGCGTGCCCTTGTTTCAACTTTATTAGTTGATCATGACCCAGTACAAACCATTACTTTAGTACCACGAGGTCGCTTACGCGGATCAACATGGTTTCGAGCAGTTCCTGAAGAATTAAGTACACGTAAGGAGATCTTAGCCCGAATTATTGGGATGTTAGCAGGGCGAGCAACTGAACAAATCTTTTTTGGAAGTTCTGAATTAACAACAAGCAATAGTATTGACTTTCGTCAGGCAACAGATTTAGCTAGAAAAATGGTAGTAGAATATGGAATGTCAGGCCTTAGTCCTATGGCACTAGTTAACAATGAAGGAAGATTTGTTTTTGTTGGACGCGGTATAAGAGTAGCAAATGAATTTTCACAATATTTTGGTATGAAAATTGACCGTCAAATTCAGTCAATTATGCGTCTTTGCTATACTGAAGCGCTTGAAACAGTAAATTTAAACAAGGTAAGTATACAAAAAGCTGTCAGTACGATTTTAAAGACAGAATATTTAACTGGCGAACAATTTGAAGAAATTGTTTCAAAATATAGTAGATTACCTGTTAATAAAAACTATATTGCAATTTTTCCTGAACGACAAAAAAAATTGATAGAGGAACAAAAAAAACTGAACGATATATATGCTAATGAATGGAATAACACTCTCTAATAACTCTCATAAACGATAATATATATATATATAAATTATAATATGTATATTATGTATATGAGTATAGATGAGCTTGATAATAAGCTAATCTAAGATTTTTTAAAATAAATTTCTTTTTACTAATTCTCGCTTACTATAAATTTTATTATTTGAATAAAGTCAAATAAATAATTTCTTAATTTTTAATTTTATCTACAAATTTTTTTATATGATTACTGATACTCAAGTTTTCAATTCATTAATCATTGCGTTTATATGTGGAGTTTTAGCAGTTCGTCTCGGAGTAGCGTTGTACGAATAACTTCCAGTAACATTGAATTATGTCAGAATTAAGAAAGTCAAATAGCGCCATTTTTCCTTTTACGGCGATAGTTGGTCAAGAACAAATGAAACTTGCTTTAATATTGAATGTTATTGATTCAAAAATTGGCGGTGTAATGGTCATGGGAGATCGCGGAACGGGTAAATCAACAACTATACGTGCTATTGCGGATTTATTACCAGAAATTGATGTAATAAAAGATGATCCTTTTAATTTAGACAAAGTAGTAGAAACAATTACAGGAACGCAAAAGGAGATAGTCAAAATAAAAATTCCGATGGTAGATTTACCCTTAGGTGCAACCGAAGATCGAGTTTGTGGAACAATCAATCTTGAAAAGGCACTTACAGGGGGGATTAAAACATTTGAACCGGGTTTATTAGCAAAAGCGAATCGTGGAATCCTTTATGTTGATGAAGTGAACTTACTTGATGACCATCTAGTTGATATATTATTAGATTCAGCTGCTTCAGGTTGGAATATTGTCGAACGTGAAGGAATTTCAATGCGACATCCTGCTCAATTTGTATTGGTAGGCTCAGGGAACCCAGAGGAAGGTGAACTTCGACCTCAACTTTTAGATCGTTTTGGTATGCATGCTATTATAAAAACTGTCAAAGATCCAGATTTACGGGTCAAAGTAGTTGAGGAAAGGATTCTATTTGACTTAAATCCAGAAGAATGGCTATTAAAATATGCAAAAAAACAAAAAGAATTAAAAGAAAAAATTGTACGGGCGCAAAATTTACTTTCAAATGTAGTTATCGATTCAGAGTTTAAACTCAAAATATCTCAGGTTTGTAGCGAACTTGATATTGATGGCTTACGAGGAGATATTGTTACAAATAGAGCAGCCAAAGCGCATGCTGCTTACGAAGGTAGAAATAGTGTTACACTAAATGATATCTCGAAAGTTATTGGACTCTGTTTGAAACATAGATTAAGAAAAGATCCATTAGAAACAGTAGATTCAGGTGAAAAGGTTGAGAAAGTTTTTAAAAAACTTTTCGAATTCGATTCTTAATAGTTAAGATACTAGTTTAGGCTTAGTAGGATTCGAACCTACATTCGAAACTTAGAAGGTTCCTGTCCTGATCCTTTAGACGATAAGCCCATTATTAATGGTTGTATACCTATAAGCTTACTGTTCTAGTTGTAGGCTTAAAGTCTTTACTCTCTTTACCTTTAGTAATGATTAAAAAATGGGCAATACTGGATTCGAACCAGTGACCATCTGCTTGTAAGGCAGACGCTCTACCACTGAGCTAACCACCCTATCTTTATAACCTTGTTTACCTTAGTGTATACTGGTGTTATGGAGGAACAAAACTACGAAATTTACATTCCTTTTTCAGCTGGTATAGCTCAATTGGTAGAGCGTCTGACTTGTAATCAGTAGGTTGGGGGTTCAAGTCCCTTTACTAGCTTTTATGTGTATCACTTTTTTATTCTATATTTGGTATGGTATAGAAAAGTGACGTTTAACTTCTGTAATTCAGTAAGAACAAGATTTTGTAGTAAATTTGACTTTACAAAAGTTTTGTTTGTGTGTGCTATAAACACACACAATATTATAAAGTAGCATAAGATATATAATAAGTAGGTTTCAGTACTGAAAAGAAAAGATAAAATTTCTGATTAAGAAGGACTAAAATGAGAATGAATAATGAATCAGGAATTAAAAACTACAATTCTTTGTTTATACCCAAATAATCCTTTTTCCGTAAGTTTATAGTAGTTAGTCCTTAAGGTTTAACAAAATTCTGATGCGGAAGTGTAGGCAGCAAAGGCTACTCCCGCGCTTTTGGTTTTTGAAAGGTAAGCCATTCCTACCGAGGCGATATCACAAATACAGACAATGCAATTTGGGTTATACAATATCCGTGGCCACTGTACATATCCTATAGCAGGAACCAGAGTGCCAGAGTGTCAATTAATTGGAACAGCTTCACTATGAGAGGCTTGTCGGTGACCCAGAAGGCTTGATCTTCCCCTTTCTTATACACTCATAATAGAGATTTACCCCACTGAGTCCAAATCTCGAATGGAAACTTTTTTAACAGAGTCGTCTTGTTCACGTTTTCCACCATTTTTAAACTTAACTTGTTTTGAGCTACTATTTAAGATTGTGCCATTTCTATTTCTTTAGTCTTGGTTTTAAAGAAATAAAATTTATAATCTATATTATGCTGTGCCTTGCTCAAAGTCACTTTTTTAATAGTGAATAACTTTTCAATTTTAAAAATAGTGACATGTGGGAGCAGAATTTAAAAGTTAAATTTTAGTTTAAAGATTGCAATACTTTTAAAAAAGTTAAAAAATCAAGAATCATAAGTTGGGATAACATTTTACGATTTAGAGCAACTTTTTTGATTTTCATCTTTTTAATTAAGACGCTATAAGTTGTTTGCGTAACTTTAGCACCGGCATTAATTCGAGCAATCCACAATCTTCTGAAAACACGTTTTTTTTGCTTCCGACCAATGTAGGAGTACCTTAAGGCTTTCATAACCTGTTGGTTTGCAATGCGGAATAATTTTGAATGTTTACCGCGAAATCCTTTTGCTTGTTTTAAAATCTTTCGTCTACGCTTTCTTGCAACGTTCCCTCGTTTTATTCGAACCATTTGTTAAACTTAAAGTTGTTTCCTTTTTAATTAAAATATAAGCATTCTTTTTATATTTTTAGTATCTACTTTACAGACTACTACGTTTTTCGAAAGTCTCTTTTTTCTTTTTCGTGTTTTTTTTGTCAGAATATGTGATTTAAAAGCCTTACGCCGCTTTATTTTATTCAAGCTAGTTCTCTTATATCTTTTTGAAGCAGAGCTTCGAGTTTTTAGTTTGCCCATACAGTTGAGATACTTATATTAGTTATTAATTTTTAGTATTACCCTATTATAGAAAATATCAGGTTTAACTATTTTCTTCGATATATAACTTTACTAAAAGTATTAGAAGGTGCGCTTCCAATCTTCAGTTGTATTAATAGACTTTAATGAAAAAAGCTTTAATAGAAGAAATGAAATTTGAGTAATCTTCACGAATTTATTTAACTCATTACCTCCACTTTTCCCAAGTTCAACAAGTTCAAGATTTCTTGCACAGGTTTGTTCCAGATACATGAAAAATAACGGATTATCTACATCTAACATAAGAGGAAATAAACGACCTGAACTTTGATTAGTTTTTTTAATAACATAAATATCAAACTTTCTTGCATCTAATCCAATTGTACTGTAAAAACTTTCTCTTTGTGCATCATTTAAATACATTGTAACAAACACAGATAGCAAAAAGAATTTACACCAAAGGTTGGATGTCCAACCACTTAATAATTCTGGTTGTGCTTTTAAGACTGCAGCGAAAAAATCACCATGACGATTTTCATCTTGGCACCAACTTTCAAAAAATCTAAATATTGGATATGCTCTATATTTAGGATTTTTTTCTAGATGTCGATAAATTGTAATATAACGCCAGTAACCAATTTTTTCTGACAAATAAGTTGCGTATAAAATAAATTTGGGTGCAAAGAACGTATAACGTCGACTTTTTGTTAAAAAACCGAGATCCAGCGATAAATCAAAATCACTCATAGCTTTATTTAAGAATCCCGCATGTCTTGCTTCATCACGTGCCATAAATGAAAATCCTTCAGCAAGCAATGGATTTTTATATCTTAAATTTCTAGACAACTCTTTATAAAGTAAGAATCCAGAAAACTCGGCAGTGCATGAACGTTCTAAAAACTCAATAAATAGGGCCTTCGTTGGTTTGTCAAACTTTTCTAAATTTGTTACAAACTCGCTATCACGAATAAAATGTTGCTGATTATAATCAGCACGGAATTCGGCTAAAATAGCTTCCACTTCCCCAGTATTTGAAGAAATATCAATATCTGCCATTTGCTCAAAATCAGTTGTGTAAAATCGTGGGGTTAGAAGTGTTTCTTTGGTAGGTGTTTTTGTTAAAACTTGTTTTTTATTAATAATTGAGTTTGCCATAATTTATTTTTTAGTTAGTTAATTATATTATCCAGTTATTTGATTTTGATATATAGTATATTACTACGATAATAAATTTTATAACTAAACAGTTCTTTATGGATATTCTAACTCTAGGTTGGGCAACTATAATGGCAAGCTTCACATTTTCACTGTCTCTAGTTGTTTGGGGTCGTAACGGTTTTTAAAAAGCTACATCAAATTTAATGATTTAAACGAGAAAATTTATTATGAGTGAAATGCTATTGATTTCGGGTACATGTATAGCAATGACGCTGGTAGGAATAACATTAGGATTTATATTAATCAAAATAACTGAGGAGTAAAAAAATTTACTTAGGTTATTAAGCTGCCATTTTTGGTTATGAAGTGCTAGTTTATTACCAAAGATTTTTAAATAAATCTTTGAAAATTTTTGACTCTAAAAGAGAGAGGGTGGGATTCGAACCCACGGAATAATTAAACTCATCTGATTTCAAATCAGACGCAATCGACCAACTCTGCCACCTCTCCAAAATAAACTGTATAAAAGAGATATTTAAGACTTTTATACAGTTTCTAAATTTAATTTAATTTAATAGGTTTTTTACCAATTGGACCTTCTTGGCTGCCGACTGCAGTTCGCCAAAAATTTACCTTCTCGGGAAATACACCATCTTTTGGATGGAGAAACTGTATTTCTCCATTTGGAAAAATACGATACACTCGGTAGTCGTTTATTTTAATACGACGAAGTTGGGTTCCAAGAGCTAGGCACTGTTCTTTTCTAGCTAAGTAATACATATTTTCACCTTCTAACATAGTGGCACTTCCTCCAGTAGGCATTTCAAAAATCTGCTCTTTTGGACTTTTCCAGGTTATTACATATTTTTCCTCAATTTCTGCAGCTCTTAGCCAGCCTCCTGTACTCCCGCCAAAAATAGGTGATCGTTCCTTGGTCATTTTATATTACTACTTTATTATTATTTTAATTAAAAATTTGAATTAAAAAAAATAATTGCGGGAAATGGATTTGAACCACCGACTTTCGGGTTATGAGCCCAACGAGCTACCAAACTGCTCTACCCCGCACTTACCCTTCTTAATTATATACTTTCAGTTTTTCTAATGTGGGACTTTAACCTTCAACCTAATGCGACTGAACTTCTAAAAATTAGATGACTAATAAGGGAGTTTTATGCTAAAATTTTACACCAAAAGAGATCTTTTAAAAATAAGTCTACATCTTTCTGAAGACTTTCTCTTTCTTCGTAAAGATTTTATTTAAAATACTTCGTTGTAAATAGGATTCCAAATCCTATGTAGTTTGCAATTAAAAACCAAATCACTTTATTAAGAAATTCTTCAGTTTCTATTGTGCTATTGATGAAAGGTAATTTTATAGATAACATGTCTTCATCATCACCTTTCTTAACAAGGAGAAAACCAATTAGTACTAAATTATTTATTAACCAAATTCTTTTTAGTAATTCTTGAAAACACATAAAAGTTTTTAAATTAAGAATTAAGTAATGATCTTTAATTAATTTCGATTTATATATACTGGAACTCTCGGACGACCCACAAAATTCGTCTTATCATAATCAACGTAACCCGTTAATTGATCACTATTTGCTCCTGGTTTTATCATCGGGTAACAATTTTCCTCCTCAACAACTAAAAAGTCTAATATTAAAGGACCTTTATGGAACATCATTTCTTCCACAACCTTAAACAAATCGTGTTTCTTTGTAATCAGTTTACCGTCAATACCATACGCATGTGCTAATTCCTGAAAAGATGGTTGACCTATCTCCATTCGAGAATGACTATAACGTTTGTTATAAAAAGTCTCTTGCCATTGTCTTACCATCCCTTGATATTTATTATTGATAATAGCAATTTTTATGGGTAATTGATTTTGTACAATTGTACCTAACTCTTGGGGATTCATTTGAAAACTAGAATCTCCTGTTATACAAATAACATCACAAGATTTGAAGGCTAGTTGAGCTCCTATTGCTGCGGGTAAACCATAACCCATTGTACCTAGACCGGCACTTGTAACCCATTTTCTTACTTGACATTGGATAAACTGAGCAGCCCACATTTGATGTTGACCGACGTCGGTAGTAAAAATAGCATTTTCTGAAGCTAAACTATTAATTGCCTCAATCACTTCTTGAGGAAAAAATTTCTCTTCATAACTAGGAATATTACTCGGATAAAGATAATTCCAACGACCTATTTTATATGCCCATAATTTATCAAGCGTGTACAAACTATAAAGATACTTCTTTTTTTGATATCGATTAATCAGTTGTCTTAAGACTGCTTTAATATCCCCTATAATCCCCAATTTACTTTGACAAATTTTATCAATCTCAGAAGAATCAATATCAATATGTATAATTCTAGATTTTGGCGCAAAATTATCGCTACAACCAGTAACTCGATCATCAAAACGAGCACCAAATGACATTAGTAAGTCACATTCACTAACTGCAAAGTTGGCACAAGGCGTACCATGCATACCTAACATGCCTATATGTAACTCATTCTCCTCATTAAAGACCCCTTTTCCTTTTAGTGTTGTTGTTACTGGGAGTTGGAAGAGATCAATAAATGCAAAAAGTTCGGCGTGCGCGCTTGCAATTACTGCTCCGCCTCCAATATACATTATTGGTTGGTCTGCTTCAATCATGTAATAAAATATCTTTGCGATTTCAAAATCATGAACAAAGTAGGGTTTATTGTAGTTTAATAAACGAACAAAATTTTGTAATTCAATTGGTTTATATTCTTGGATTTCTTCTGGCCCGACATCCTTAGGAAAATCAATTAATACAGTTCCTGGTCTTCCTGTACTTGCAAGATAAAACGCTTCATTCATAATATTTGGAAGTTCCCATGACGTTTTCATTATATATGAATGCTTTACAATTGATAGTGTCATGCCAAAAATATCAACTTCTTGAAAAGCATCAGAACCAACAAACGCTCGTCCAACTTGTCCAGTAATAATCACCATTGGAACTGAGTCCATATGAGCCGTTGCAATTCCAGTTAATAAATTTGTTGCTCCTGGCCCAGAAGTAGCAATGCAAACTCCGACTTTCCCAGTTGTTCTAGCATAAGCGTCTGCAGCATGGGCAGCGGCTTGTTCATGTCTTACTAAAATATGTTTGAAATCAGTTATCATTTCGCGTTTATAAATTTCGTCATATATAGGTAAAACAGCACCTCCTGGATAACCAAAAATATATTCCACGTCATGACGTGCTAAACCGTCTAATAATGCAAAAGATCCATCTGGATTAGAAGATAATTCAAAAAAATCTTGAGCAATTTCAACTTTTTCTTCAGTTTTACCATTTTCAGTAGCAATTTTTTTTTCATGTTTTGCCTTCTCTAAGATTGCAATTAAATCTTCTCTTTCTATATGTTTTAGACTAGACATAGACTTTTTATTTGTTTAAAGATAACTTTTAAAAATGTTTTTTTAATACAAATTGTTTTTTTTAATACAAACCCTGAAAACACCTAGACCATGTTGTTCAAAAAATTATAATATCAGTTTATTATACTACCATCTAACTAAACTAAAAACCGTAATATAAATTAAGGCGGTATAGCCAAGTGGTAAGGCAGAGGATTGCAAATCCTTTATTCCCTCAGTTCGAATCTGAGTTCCGCCTTTATCAAAAGAAAGTTTTGAAAGAAAACTTATTTCCTTAAATTGATTTATTTCTTACGTTAAAGCATGAAGATGATTGCAAAAAGAAAGTGACCTCAATTAAGAAGCTATTGAAATGAGTTAGTAACCTCGAAGCTTACTAACTCAAATAATATTTACTGCTATTTTCTTGATTGGTTACAATTATAGAAGTGAAAAAGACAATAAAAAGGGGTAGGGGGTGTGGTGAAATGGTAGACACAACAGACTTAAAATCTGTTGACCAGTTTGGTCGTGGGGGTTCAAGTCCCCCTGCCCCCATTTACTTTTAGAACAATTAAATATGTGTATTTGTTTGAATTGTTATTACTTAAGTCTTTGTAAACAGTACCACATGATAGAAACTAATCATTTCGAAGATCATATTACAATCGAACCCAGATTTTTTCCTATTCAAACTATCCTTAAAATTACTATAGGATTAAAACGATCAAATACATCAAAAATCAAGACTGAATGGGATGTTACTGAATGCTTATCATTTCGTGAGAGACCTGCTAATTGGACAAACTACATTGATTAACTATCTTCTATTTCTATAGAAGAATTCTTTGCGCGTGCTTCTTCGGCAAGAGCAATTTCTTCGGCTTCTTCGACCTTAGCCTTAAGGGCTTCAAGCTCTTCTTCCCGTTCTTTTTGCCTTTTTACACGCCTTATAAGTGCTGCGAAAATCTTAAAATCTTCATTAAAACGTAGTCCGAACTCTTCAGGTAGGAAAAGAAAAGGGTGCTCAGTAGTCTCATATGAAAATTCTATCTCAGAATCTCGTGTCATAAGAATTCGGCCACTTTTCGTTAATTCACAAATTTCATAACTTTGAAAGAGTTCTTCTAGTAAAGCAATTTTATGGGAATCACCAACAATTTGGAGTATTAGTGAATCTTTTGCGTAATCTAGGACTTGTATTTTAAAATTTTCCGCAATACCTAGTATATCAGCTCGCGTTTTAGCAGTTGTTCTAATCTTAATAAGCATAACTTCACATTCTACAGACGGAAGATTTGTTAAATTCTCAGTATGTACTACACATTCAAGTTTCTCTAACTGTTTTATAAGTCGAATTATACCTGCTTGGTCTATGAAAAGAACAAAGATAATTCTTGTATACCCAATTTTTTCGGACGGTCCAACGGCAAGACTTTCTATATTATAACCACGTCGAAAAAGTAATCCAAAAATCCGAGTTAGAACACCTATGTCATTTTTTATCAAAATGGATAAAGCAAAGTCTTTCATAATTTAGTTTTAAAGCATGTTAAATTTTAAAATTTAAATGGGTTAATAGAATTGTTTATTCTATTATATTAAGTGAACAATTCAAATACTAATTATTAAAAGAATTAAGTAATTTCATCTTTTTCAATGTAAATAAATAAAAGAGCCATGCTTAGGCCAGGAAAAATAATTCCAACTAAGGGAACTAAAATTGAAGGTAAATAAGAAATATTCATAGCTGTTTGTTAATTGTAGTTAATTTTCATGTTACCTTACTAATTATATATCATTTTCTTTTTTAAAAGATAATCAATTTAATTTACAAATTTTGTTTAAAGTTTTGACTTTCTTAGTTTTAAATTATCATTAGATATTAACATTTGTAAAACTCCAAAAAATTTTTATGAACAAAAAAATTCTCTATCAAGAGGAAGCCAGGCGAACGCTCGAAAAAGGAATGAAACTTCTAGCGAATGCTGTTTCAATAACTCTCGGACCGAGGGGACGAAATGTAGTCATTGAAAACAAGTTTGGCTCGCCAGAAATCATTAATGATGGTATAACTATCGCGAAGCAAATTAAACTGAAAAACAATATTGAAAATACCGGAGTTTCATTAATTCGTCAAGCAGCCGCAAAAACTAATGAAGTTGCTGGTGATGGAACAACAACTGCAACGGTCCTTGCTTATTCAATTGTAAAACAAGGCATGCGGAATATAGCCGCTGGTGCAAATTCTATCCTTTTAAAAAAAGGCATCGAAAAAGCAATAAATTTTCTTGTTATGACTATTGCAAACTATTCGAAGCCTATTGAGAGTGTACATTCGGTTATGCAGATTGCTTCGATATCAGCGGGCGGTGATGAAGAACCTGCTCAAATAATTAGCCAAGTGCTGAGTAAAGTGGGCAAAGATTATATTATTTCGTTAGAAGAAGGTAATTCGACTTCCACAACTTTGGAGATTAGTGAAGGAATGAACATAAATAAGGGTTTTATTTCTCCTTACTTTGCCACAAACCTACAACGTATGGAGGCTATTTATGAAAATGCTTATGTGTTGATTACTAATAAAAAAATTGCTATAGTTCAACAAGATTTGATACCAATTCTCGAGCAAGTTAGAAAATCTAAAAGACCATTGTTAATTATTGCAGCTGATATAGAAAAAGAAGCATTAGCTACTTTAGTTCTAAATAAACTAAAAAACATTTTAAACGTTATTGCAATTCGAGCCCCAGGATTAAGAGCTCAGCAGTCGCTTTTACTTGAAGACATTGCCGTTTTAACAAACGGTCAATTAATTACAGAAGAAGCTGGGTTAAGTCTAGAAAATGTTTCTTTAAAACAACTTGGAATAGCAAAAAAGGTGATTGTGACCAAAGATAATTCCATTATTATATCAGAAGGTAATCAAGATGTGATCCGGCTGCGCTGTCAACAACTTCAAAAGCAGGCTGATTTAGCTGAAACACAATATGATAAAAGTAAATTAGAAGATCGTATAGCTAAATTAGTTGGCGGTGTTGCCGTTGTAAAAGTTGGTGCTGTAACAGAAACAGAAATGAAAGATAAAAAACTTCGACTTGAAGATGCTATAAACGCAACGCGAGCTGCGGTAGAAGAAGGCGTTGTACCTGGTGGTGGCAGTATACTTGCTCACTTATCTGAACCACTAAAAACTTGGGCAAAAAATAACTTAGTTGATGATGAACTTGTAGGCGCACTGGTTGTTTCAAAAGCGATCTTAGAACCTTTAAAAAAAATTGCTGAAAATTCAGGAAAAAATGGAAGTGTTATCTTACAAACAATTCAGGAAAAAGATATTGAATATGGCTATAATGCCGCTAATAATAGTTTTGGTAATATGTATACATTCGGTATTATTGATCCTTCGAAAGTCACCCGATCAGCGTTACAAAATGCTAGTTCAATAGCAAGTATGATTCTAACTACCGAGTGTCTTATTGTAAATAAAAACAAATAAATTTATTCAAAAGCATCTAAAATAAAACTTAATGATTCTAACGCGTATTGAAAATGATCAGAAATGACTTTTTCTTTACAATTAAATAAAAAATTTGTTTTCATTAGTCTTGTAATATAACTCTCAAATCGAATTATTAACAATTTTTCATATGCCGTAAAGGATTTTGATACTCGTATAGTTGCTAGTTTTTGGTTTAATCCAATTATGCAAGATTCATTCTGATAAAGAATAATTAATAAGCAAATAAACGAATATTGTTCTGGATAATTTGGTAATGTTTCGACTATAACTTTTATGATTAATCTCATTTTCTTTAATGAAGTGGGACTTGGAGAAAAGTAGATTTTCCGACTTTTATTTGCAGAACGTAAAGACATAAAATCTGCTAACAACGATTCGGTTTTTAATTCTTCCTGTAAGTCAACATAAACATTAGGATCTATTGAGTAAATGGCCAACATAGCATAGTCGAGCATCCGACAAAATTCGGAAGCGAGTTCTTCTTCAGAGTTAGAGTCTTTTATCATAAATAATGGTTTATTAATTTTTAATCTGAAGCAATTAAGATAAAATTATAACGTTTTTGAACATCAATTAACCATTTATCATCAAATATATCTAAATTTCCGTCGCTGTTTATCCATAAATGGAGTATTTTTGTATAATTATTGAGAATTGTTATCTGGTCAAGTGATGAAAGCCAAGGTATTAGTTTTAGACTATTTTTTAATAGGTCCCAACCTTTTGTACGCGGCCAAAAGTAATATGGAGTCATAGGTATTTGTATATTTAACTCAGAGATTTCTTTATCAAGTGCAATTCCGATTGCTGATCTTGTCCAAATAATTCTAAAAAAGAAAGAGTGCATAGTAAAGTAATTGAATTGTTAAGTTTAAAATCTATTATCTGTTATTATACTATTATAACAGGATAATAAACTTTACAATAAGATTATTTTAGATTTTTGTATTAAATACTTGAATGTTAAAGTGGGCTTTGCGCCATGGCGCAAAGCCCACTTTACTATTCTAGAATTTAATATGATAATTTTTTTTCTGGGATCATATATCCCAACTTCACAAATTATTTTATTTCGATGTATATCTACTAGTAGTCCTCGATAATATGGGAGATTTATCCGACCAAATCGCTTAAGCCCAAGTTTGAGCATTAATCAGTCTACTCTGTGACAAAGGTAAGAAAAAATTAATTTTTCTTACCTTTGTCCAACCACTGCGCGATTACTTTCGCTAGGTGTCTAGACACCTTTAATATTGCGATAAAAAGTGGCCACGCCAGCGAAATTTTAAATGCTCTAAGATTACTTTTGTAAAGAGGCATAAATAAGAAGTCCATTGGTAGCGTAATCAGATACCATGGAAACGAATATAGATTAGCGTGCGGGAACCACCCCAGTGTCATCTTAAAGTCGACTAATTTCTCAATATAAATTATAATGCGACGCACATGCCAAAAGAAATTTGGCGGCGCATATTTTGTAAGGAAATCAAAAGCGAAATTAGGAATTGACGTAAGAAAGAAAACTTTAGCTTTTGCATACAGCAGTTTAAACCAACCTTTTGCTAGTAAGTACTTTAAGAACCTCGACGCTACTGTTTCAAGATACATCAAAAACATAAGTTTTTTTCCCTCCCAGGATTACAGGTTAATTGTGTGAAAGTTTGAAAAAATATAATTAGTTACAAACAGATTTTAAAGTAACTTTTTATAGTTATGGGGTCGGGATGACGGGACTTGAACCTGTGACTTTCTGCTCCCAAGGCAGATGCGCTACCAAACTACGCTACATCCCGATCCACATCCTTCAGTATATATCATTTTAGTTTATTTTTAATACCAGCTAGATATACTAAAGTAAAGAAATATAGACGTAGCATGATATGTAATTAAATACAGCCTTGTCAGCATAGTTTTTACCTTTCATAATAATAATCTTCTTCGCCATCCGATGCAGAATAACGTACACCTTTACAATTTCTTTGGACAGCATAACTACTAATTGTATATGTAATTTGTCGACCAGCTACTTCTTGTCGTTCTAAATAGAAGCCTGGCTCAAATTTTGGGCGGTGGACAATAAATGATGATGCAGAACTTTCAACTCCGCGTGCTGCGTTAAAAGCTACAATTTTGATATAACCATTTGGATACATTGCTCTACATTCTTTTAATTCATATAATACTGCTGCAGGGTCTTTAACATCAAATAAGGGCAAACCCCATAGATCCCAATAAGCATTACGTGGATGTGGGTCATCAGTATATTCAACACCAATCGACCAACCTTGAGATATATAATATTCTGTTAATTTAAGAACGTTTTCATCAGTTAAGTTCGGTAAGTATGAAAATGCACCTTGTGTCAGTCTCACTATTCAAATGCTCCTATTTTAAGTTTATTGTTTAGAAAGTTTAGAAATAAGTTGAGTTGTTCATTCAATTATTTCAGTCCAGTTGCAGTCTCTACGTAATCAGCAGTATCAGTAGAAGTATAATCAAATGTAATACCTTTCCATAAATCTAACGCTGTTTTCAGAGGGCCACAAAGTTCAGCCATATTTCTTAAAATTGCAGGTCCTTCCGAAACATAATCACGACCTTCATTTCTTGCAAGGATCATTGCCTCTAAAGCAACTCGATTGGCTGTCGCACCTGCTTGAATGCCATCAGGATGACCAATTGTACCACCACCAAATTGCAAAACACAATCATCACCTAAGTAATAAACTAGTTGATGCATTTGACCACAATGAATACCACCAGAAGCTACAGGTACACATTTGCGCAGAGATGCCCAACTCATATCGAAGAAAATACCTTGAGGTAAGTTAATTTTTAAGTCGTTTTCAAGCAAAGTATTATAGAAACCTTTTACCATTAAAGGATCACCTTCTAATTTACCTACTACGGTACCAGCATGAATGTGATCGACACCAGACATACGCATCCATTTACAGATTACACGGAAATTAATCCCGTGATTTTTTTGACGCGCGTATGCGGAATTACCTGCACGATGTAAATGTAAAATCATGTCGTTTTCCCGAGCCCAAATCGCCATACTCTGGATAGCTGTGTAACCAATTACGAGGTCAATCATAATAATTACTGAACCAATCGATTTGGCAAACTCTGCACGTTTATACATTTCTTCCATTGTCGCGGCAGTAACATTTAAATATGAACCCTTAACTTCTCCAGCGGCAGCAGCAGCACGATTAATACCTTCCATACAGAATAAAAAACGTTCTCGCCAACGCATAAATGGTTGTGAGTTAATATTTTCATCGTCCTTTAGGAAATCTAATCCACCTGCTAAACCTTCATAAACTACGCGCCCGTAATTTTTACCAGATAAACCTAACTTTGGTTTAACAGTGGCACCTAGAAGTGGTCGACCAAACTTGTCAAGACGTTCACGCTCAACAATAAGACCAGTAGCTGGACCTTGGAACGTTTTTAAGTAAGCATAAGGTATTCTCATATCTTCTAGACGTAATGCTTTGACTGCTTTAAACCCAAATACGTTTCCAATAATTGAGGCAGTCAAGTTAGGAATTGATCCTTCCTCAAATAAGTCGCATTCATATGCAATGTATGCAAAAAATTGGTCAGAAGCACTTGGTACTGGATCTACTCTATATGCTTTTGCACGGTAAATGTCACAAGCAGTTAATAAGTCAGTCCATACTACTGTCCAAGTTGCCGTTGAAGATTCACCAGCAACAGCAGCAGCAGCCTCAACAGGGTCTACTCCTGGTTGCGGTGTAATACGAAACAGAGCTAAGATATCTGTTTCTTTGATAGTGTAGTCTGCGTCCCAATAGCCCATTTTAGCATATGGGATTACGCCAGATTCATAGCGTGAACTTTTGATACGATTACGTTCAAAAGCAGGCGCAGACATACCTTCTCACTTCTTAGCTCCGTTTTTTCTGAATGTGAGGCTTATACCAAAAATCTTTTGTACGGTACTTTATTGCTCAATGCATCGACACTTTGCAGCATACACTGACATATCAATACTATCTAAAAACCTTATAAATTAATAAGTTTTATTAAATAAATTTATAAATTTATTTAATAAAAATTATTAATATGTGAACTATGATAGGCTTAGTCATCTCAAGACCCTTGAGCGAATAATCCACTATCACAACAAATAAATTATAAGGTGCTTCGTCAATTTAACATCATATTTTAAAATAGTGGCACCTGTTTTTATATTTTCTATCGTTAGAAATGTACCAACAGAATTAATATAAGTTAAAAGTAAACCACAAGCTAAGATAATTTTGTCTATCACGTTTCCACTTTTATCCTTTACACGCTTTTTTGTGACGAACTCACAAACTACAGTTGTAGGCGTATTAATTAAAAATGTTTTGGTTTACTAACAATGGCATTTAAATATTCTTGTGTTAATTCACATGATAACGCCCCTTTTTTTTTATTAGATTTAGTAAGTGGATTTATGTTAAACTTATATCAAAGAGTAAAAAATTATCAATAGAATGTAGAAAAAATAAATCGGTTTTGATACTAAATTACAAAAATCGAGAATTCGTTTAGAGTTTTACGTAAACGAAACTGTAAATACAAAAATTCAGAAGTTTATTTAGTATCCTTAAAAACTTTTATAAGCCAATAGAAAACATAGTTAAAACCAATACAACAACTGATTATATCAGCAGGTGATACCGTTTTTTACAATCTAGTGAAATAATTATACTTTAAGATGATCATATACCCTTGTAATGTTTTTAGTTTCAATTGGGTAAAAAGTATGTATAGTTTTTTCTAAGCCCGCAAAACTGTCTCGAGTTTAAACTATTTTATAATTGTTCGAAAGTCCCAAATATCGATCTAAATTAATAATCAGAAAAATTTTCAGTCAATAGAATATAATTGCATTAGGCTTTGTAAACTATAAATATTATTCAGGAATTAAATAGGAATTTTCTACAGGTTGCACAACTTTAAAGTAATAATCAATCTATACGTCTTATAAAGACCGCTATTAATAATTTTTTTATAATTACTGATCATGGTTGTTCTAGAATTTTGATTAATTTAATAAAGAACCTTTTTATGCTTGTTCCCCATTGATCGTTTAAAAAAATCAAGTAAAAAAAGCATATTTAAAATAAAACAACTTTTTATATATTCAGATCTTAATAATTCAACAATTTTATTTTGACTTTTGTGAATATATTTCTGGGATTATAACTAAACTAAAATATTCAAAATTAATAAAAGCTCTAAGGAGTACGTTTGGCCAAAATTCATTAAAAAAATTCCATTAGTTTTTTAGTTGATAATAATTAGTAAATTCAAAGTTAGAACTTTGAAATTTTAAAAATTAAAAAGTTACCAGTTGAGAAAAAGTTGATCCTAGGGACCGATTTTACAATCTAGATTTTGCATGTAAATTAATGTACTGCCTGAGAGATAACGTGATATCATTATTGTGATAAACTTAAATATTAAAAAAGAATATGAAGAAAGTAATGTAGATGAAACAATCCGAATATTTAACGAAGAAATAATTGGGTTGAAAAATGTAAAAAAGCGAATACAGGAAATATCAGCCTTATTAATCAATGGAAAGTTACGTGCAAAAGCAGGTTATACTAATAATAATCCAGGATTGCATATGTCATTTACTGGAAACCCAGGAACTGGGAAAACGGTAGTGGCATTAAAAATGGGAGAAATATTATATAAACTGGGTTACAGTCGCAAAGGACATTTGGTTTCAGTGTCGCGAGAACACTTGGTTGGACAATATATAGGACATACTGCTCCGAAAACGAAGGAGGTGTTAAAAAGTGCTTTAGGAGGACTCCTTTTTATTGATGAAGCTTATTATCTTTATAAGCCTAATAATGAATGTGATTATGGTGCTGAGGCCATTGAGATATTGTTACAAGTGATGGAAAATCAACGTGATGATCTTGTTGTTATATTAGCGGGTTATAAACATAAGATGCAGCAGTTTTATAAATCTAATCCAGGATTATCATCAAGAATTTCAAATCATATTTACTTTGAGGATTACACACACGAAGAACTACTTCAAATTGCAAAGAAAATGGTCGATGAACAACAATATACTTTTTCTAATGAAGTTAAATCCGTATTATTAGAGTATATTAAACGGAGAGTTGAGCGCCCAAGATTTGCAAATGCAAGAAGTATTCGAAATGCGATTGATAGAATAAAAATGCGGCAAGCAAAGCGAATGTTTGATGATGGAAATAAACTTTTAACAAAATACGATTTAGTCAATTTTACAAGTAATGATATTCTTAAAAGTAGTTTATTTATTGATTTATAATAGATTTAAATTAATTTTAAGAATTTAAATTTAAAGAATTATACTTGATTTCTTAAACATTGAAAGTATTAACAAAACTAATTTTCTAACCTAAAAATAAAAGGTGATTGAAATGTTAATTTAAAAAATATTTTTATTAATGTAAGCCTTTCAATTAATTAGTAATATAATAAATACACTAAATAGAAAAATTAATGGCTATAAATTTTACACGGGTCATAAAGGCTAGTTTATTTATCTCTATTATCAGAAGATATGACTATAGGTTTAGTTGGCATACTCGTTTAGGAGGACAAATAATTAGTATTGAACGAGCAGGATTATTAGTCGATATTGGAAGTAAAATTTTGGCTTATCTACCATGTGAAGAACTCTTTGAAATACGATTATTACGTAAAAAAACAAGAAAATTTTTATATAGCACTCTTCTTAGACCACAAAGGCTAGAGATAGGAAACTTTTTATTAATTCGTTGTAATAAACAAAACTCCCACATTACAATCTCGTTAAAAAAATATCGCTCATTACTATTTTGGAAACGATTAAATACTGTAATAGATGAAAATCTTAATATATGGGGAAGAGTCTACAAGTCAGTCGATCGTGGCAAACTTATTCTTATTCAACAAGGATTAAATATTTCAAGCCGAAGTCTCCGATCGTTTCTTTATAATTTCCAGCTACCTAAATACTATAGACGAAAAGATAGAAAGAATTTTTCAATCCCAGTGAAATTAGTAAAAATGAGCAAGCAGAAAAATCGAATTTCTTTAACTTGTTATTTAGCATGTTTCGAAAATCAGATAAAGTTTTTGAAAACAAAAACAATTTTGATAGGTTGTATTACTTCGATTCGTCGTTATGGACTGTTGGTAAATACTTTGGGGATTAGGAGTTTAGTTCACATCTCTAAAATCCCAAAACTTAAGCGGAATTTAACAAATTTTTATCAAGTAGGCGATCAAATTTCTATTCAAGCGGTATATGTAGATTATGAAGAAGGTCGATTAGCTTTAATATTAAATGATAGTTAGCCCCCTCCAACTATTGTTACAATTTCGATTTTATCTTTCTTTTTTAAATAGGTTTTTTTCCAGTTTTCTAGTGACAAGATTACTCCATTGTGTTCTATGACTATAAGTTCAGGATTGTAACTGAAGAATAATATAATATGAAAAACCGAAATTTTCACTCCAACGTTTATTATATATACAGTACCGTTTTTTCTAACTCTAAGTACATTTTTATGAAATTTTTCTAATTGATTCATTTTTATTGAGTAAAGGCTTTAGAAATATAAAAATATAATTAGTGTAAGTGCAATTTAAAATTAAAAAGTTGTCAATCGGTCACCAAAATTCATTTTTTTAGAGAACACTCGACTCAAACTTATGAAATTATTTGAACCTAAAAATTGAATTTGGATAATTTAAAGCTCCTTATCTAATCTTAAGTCGGCTTCGATCTTTATTATTTTTGAGAGAGAAGATCTAATAAACTGAAAAGTTAATTTAAAATTATTTATGAATAAATTTTATCATAAAGTATTTGTTAGATCAAGAAAAATATTGTTGAATATATCAGAATCGCACAAAGCTTAACTTTGCGAATTGACTTTAAAAGAAGGCCAAATTGTTGGTTATTTGCTTAAATTTACAATTCTAATTAGAAATGAAAAACGCATTAATTTTTATATGAAAGTTAGTAAATTAATTAATTCTTTAGCGACTAGTCATTTGATCAATAAAAATTTTTAGACTGTTAAGTAATAGGAAAGGTACTTTTTGATTACTTTAATCCGTCTATTTTAGATACTAGTATCTTATTTCTGAAAAATATATGTTCTCAAAAAAGTATACGCTTGCTAAATATCTTTTGCGACAACAACTTTCGAAATGTGTCAGAAAGTGATTAATATAAATGGATCGCAAATCTTTGGTTGACAAAATCCGATTAACAAATTAGTTGTACTATCACTAACACTTAGTCTACTTTTTGGGTTCCTTTTTTACTTATAGAACAAATTACACTTTATTTATAAAACTTTAAATTATTAGAGTGACAATTAACACTTAGAAAAAATATTTTACGTAAACGTCTTTTTAGATCAAGTTAATACCAATTAGTCAAAAAGTACACATTAGAAACCAATTATTTAATAATTTTATTAGTCAAAAGAATAAATAGTATTAGAAGTAAATTTCAATTAATGACTAAGTTAAAAAAAATCCAAAACCTAAGTAAACCAATTTTTCACCTTAAAAAAAATTTGAGCTGACATTTTCTTTACATTTTTTACTTTTTTTAAACCTCTATTTCATCCTATTAAAGAATTTTTATTTATTCAATACTTGAAAAAAGGTTTTAATAATAACCTGATCCAACATTTAAATTTTCAACTCGGTTCTTTAGAGCAAACTTCTTATTGATTTACTAATTCTTGAATGGATGACTTTTTACGATTTCAAAAAAAATGTAATAATTATTACTAAATAAGCAATTGTTAAATTTTTTAATAAATCTTGAGGTTTCGATAACTAAAAACTAACTTAATAGAATTATACTTTTCCACTACTTGACTTAATTTAAACAAGAAGTGATAAAAAATGAATTCAAGTCGGAATTTGAAGTTGTTAGAATTTTCGAGTTCACTACTATATAAATTGATAGACTTCTAACTGCCTATTATTAGTAAGTGTTTGGATTTAAACTGTTTCTAATCCTTAAACACACCTTTAAAAACAGTTCAAGTTAAGGATTATTTTTAAAGGTGAGTCGGAATATTTTTTTAGTACCTTACAAACACAGATAATTCTATATAATATAAAAAGCAATTTGTATATTATAGATTGCATATGAAAATCCATTATAACATTTGAAAACAAAAGTTATAAAAAAATAACAAACATTAAAAAAAGTACGAAATAGCGCTCAAAAATTTAAAGAAAATTTTTATTCTTAAATTTTATAACTGTTTTCGGTATTTTTGAAGTAACACTATCTACTTTTTTATTATTAGCTGCGGCAAACGACATTCCAAAGAATACACAATATTGCTTATAATTTTTAATAAAATATTTTCTATAGTAAATACAAGCATATGCGACTATATTCGTTAAAAGGCGCGGTAGCAAATATTTTCGAGAAATCCAATTAGCAAGTCGCTATTCTTAAAGGACTTTTTGGAACCTTTCTTGGAATTTTAACTTACGCGTTCTTTGAAAAGTGGTATAAATTTTTCATATATTCTGGAATATTTTTAGACTCAAAAACTACCTACTTTAATTTTCTCCCTCTTATCGAATTCTACACCTTTGTTAGATGGTAACTAAAAGCATATTCGTAGTCTCACTATTCCTATTCATTTCCTAGTCTAATTTAATTCAATAACAATAATTCAATATGAATTTGGAATACACTGTTCAAATATTGAATAAAAATTTCTCTTCAAATTAAATGAAAAATTAAGTATTACTGAAAATAAAAATAAATAGTTCAGAAATTATCGATACCAAATATAGATTGACTTTTTAACAGTTTTTATAAATTTCGAAAATGAAATGAATAATCAAACCAATTATTTCTTAAAAAGGATTCACCAATTTTTTAGCTTGTTACATAAAGCTACCTAGAAGTCTTTACTATTAAGAGAATAAATAACTGGGGTAGTAGGATTCGAACCTACGAATAACGGAGTCAAAGTCCACTACCTTACCGCTTGGTTATACCCCATAAAACGCTACAAATAAATTATTCGGGCTAGGAGGGATTCGAACCCCCGACACTATGGTTCGTAGCCATACGCTCTGGTCCACTGAGCTACAAGCCCCTTGCATTCACATAGATTTGTTGGTCTAGTATCACTCCCATATGCAAAGAATAATACTACAAAAACTACAAATTGTTGACAGTAAATATTATACTTTTTATTAACGGCGTGAATAATATTCAACAATTAATAACTCGTCTATATTAATTGAAAAATCAGGTTTTTCTATTACTCCTAATATTTTACCTGATTTTTTATCCTTATGTAGATTTAGGTATTTAGGAACAATAATTGATACAAATACATTTTTTTTAACATGAAAAATTTTCTCGCTAAGTGTAATTGAATCATCAACTTTACATTGAAAGCTAGGAATATTAACGTTCTGACTATTTACATAAATATGACCGTGATTTACTAACTGTCGTGCTTCTGCAATGGAGTTACCCCAACCCAGTCTAAAAACAATTGTATCAAGACGCATTTCTAATGAAATCATTAAGTTAATACCGACTGATCCCGACATTTTCCTTGCATTTTTTACATATCGAAGAAGTTGGCGCTCTGATATACCATAGTTGTAGCGAAGTTTTTGCTTTTCAAGTAATCGTAACTTGTACGACCCCATTTTAGGTTTTGATCCTTCCTTAACTGAACAAACTTGTGCATTATGTTTCTTCAATCCATCTAATTGACCTAATCGCTTCAGAATTTTTACGCGTGGTCCGCGATAACGAGCCATATTTGTTTAGGTTCTTTAAAAGTATTTTATCGATAAACTTATTAAAATAAAAGCTGAAAATAACGGGGCGAACGACGGGACTTGAACCCGCGAATGGTGGAATCACAACCCACTGCCTTAACCTCTTGGCCACGTCCGCCATATTCAATGACTATGTCTCACGAAGCTTATTGATCCCCTTGCTTCATACATACGTATACATCAAGGACTCAGCTTTCTCTTTAGAACCTTTTCTAACAATTGTGGTTAAAATGAAATAATTCAATTGGTATTATTAATGGCGTAATTATCTGGATAAAAGAACTTTATTCGAGAAAAAGGAAAAATAAAGAGATAAAATTTCGAATCGTTTGGTGTTTAGCAAAAATATAAAATCTTTTGGATAAAATTAAATTTGAAGTTATTCTTAAAGTATATTACCAAGGTGTAATAATATAATTGGAAATAAGCAAGTTTTAGTTATAAAAATGAAAGATTAAATAATTTGGCTAGATCGAGGATTGAATACGTTCTGAGATAGCTTTAAGATGTTTCAAAATGAGGTGAAATCGAAAAAAGGTCTTATTTAATTTGGGGGAGTATTTACCAATTTATTCGTTTAGAACTATTCTTGAGTTTAATAGTAGGCTTAAAAAAAGTTTTGGTATTAGAGTTTTTCGTAAAAAAGAAAAACTCTAAGATCTAAGAATTGTATTTATTTTCTTTAAGCTTTTAAACTATCAACAACAACAGCTACACCAGACAACCTAGGGACAATTCGTTCACTTGGGCCTAATGTCGGTTTCTGACTCGGAGCAGGATAAACTTTATCGAGTTATTTCTAAAGGTTAGAAGCGGTAAAATAGTTTCTATCGTGGTACTTCCACCACAATAGAAACCATTTACGATTCAACTTTTGGAAAGTCCATTTGATCCGCGATAACATCAGCAATATTTCGCAACGTTCTTATGCCAGTCGCGTCATCTTGCGATATATTTACATTAAACTCCGCTTCCATTGTCATTAAAAATTCGACAATATCAAGTGAATCAATTTCCAGGTCCTTTCTCATATCGGCGTCCACTGTGACTGTCTCGATTTCATCAAAACCAAACTGTTCCCTAGCAATAGCCCGAATAAGTAACAGTAACTGCGAATACGTTCTTACTTTCGGAAAATGGATTCCATTTTTATTATCACTCTCAAAAGAAATGTATTTGTTGTGCATAACTTTATTATGTTAATTTTACTTTGTTTTACTTAAACTACCTATTAATTACTTAAACTACCTATTAATTATAATACTAGATTTAAATTAACGTTTGTTAAAAAAAGATTTAAGTTAAAACCGTAGAAAAGATAATTATAAAAAAAATTAACTTATGCAACAGTTACTCTTGGAAACTAATCGCTTTGCTTCGAGAGAATTCTAAAGGAGGTACCATTTCTTTAAATTTAGAGAATTATTGTTATATTCCATTTCAGAAATATGGTTTTCTATCCAAACTACAGGAGGAACTTAAATTATGGTAAAAAAGGGCGCAAAAGTTAAAATTCTTCGAAAAGAGTCTTACTGGCATAAAGAATATGGAACAGTTGTAACCTTCGACACAAGTGGAATTCGATATCCTATTGTTGTTCGATTTGATTCTGTTAACTACTCAGGTACAAATACAAACAACTTTGCTGAAAGTGAAGTCCAAATAATCGATAATAAATAATTTGATGTTATTAAAATTACCATAAATACTAAACTCAGTATTTATAGTAATTTAACTACTTAAACTTGTCCAATCAACGTCAATATTTTCAATTATTAATGAAGAATTGTAAATTTGTAAAATAATCAGTAAAAATACAAAAAACAATAACATAAAGAAAGCCATGATTGGTGTTGTGCCCCAGCCACGTCCTATTTTTCCGTATTCAGAGTTCAGTGGTTGTAAAATTTCTCCTAATCGTGTTTTTAATGGCATAATCTAAAAGTTTTAAAGTTAGTATAATAAAAATGAGAGTAATAATAATTTTAATTTAAAAAAATCACTATGGAAACTGCAACGATTTTAGTAATATTTATGTCCAGTTTACTATTTGGTATAACCGCTTATTCAATTTATACAGCATTCGGACCATCGTCTAAAAACTTACGTGATCCGTTTGAAGAACACGAAGACTAAAAAAATTTTTGCTTTCATAATAAGCTAATAGAAACAAGTAAAAAAAAATAGTTTATCAATTTTCGTTTTACATTATCGGATAGAAATAAATTTAGGGTTAAAGTTTTTTAACCCTTTTTTAAAAATAGGTTTTATGCAGTTGATCCATTAAACTCTTTGTTAAACTTATATTTATATTCATATTAACCCTTATGAACTATTTTGTGAATCCATTTTGATCATGAACTAGATTACGAATAACCAAATTTTTTGGTATTCTAATTTGGCTATAAAATTTAGTTTAACTTAATATAAAAATCCACTACAATCCTTCTCATAATTATAAATCTAGTATTCAATTATTTAAAAAAAGTTTTAGCTACTTTTTAATTCAACCATTAAATTTATTTATTCAATGATTGGGGGTTCACGAAAGAAAATGGCAAAAAATATTACCATTAGTGTTCCAATCAGTAAGAATGTATAAACTAAAGCTTCCATATTTTTTCAGTTTTATCTTATATAAAATGTATAGTTAAGGTATTGGGTTTTAGACGACGCCTTGTTTCTTCGTTGTTTCATCACCAAGTTTTTGGAACGCACCAAATTCCACCTGTTCAGTAACCTCGGCACCAATACCTGTAAATACATCACGAAACAATGTACGAGACCCATGCCATAAGTGACCTAGAAAGAATAAGAGTGCAAAGTTTGCGTGACCAAACGTATACCAACCTCGGGGACTGCTTCTAAATACACCGTCTGATTCTAAACTGGTCCTATCAAATTCGAATACTTCACCTAATTGGGCTTTTCGTGCATATTTTTTAACGGTCGGTGCGTCTTTAAATGACTGACCGTTCAATTTTCCACCATAAAAACTCACCGTAACACCAACTTGTTCAATACTATATTTAGACTCCGCTCTTCTAAATGGTATGTCTGCGCGAATAATACCGTCATTATCAGTTAATATCACAGGAAATGTTTCGAAAAACGCGGGCATACGTCTAACTGTCAATTTACGACCTTCTTGGTCTCGAAAAATTGGATGACCCAACCAAGATTCTGCAATTCCATCTCCCTTATTCATTGCACCGGCTCTAAATAACCCCCCTTTAGCAGGGTTATTACCAATGTAATCATAAAATGCCAATTTATCCGGTATTTGTGACCAGGCATCCTTTTCGCTTAAGCCTTCATTCAAATTTATTTCGACTCGGCTCTCAATTTCTTGTTGAAAATAACCACTATCCCATTGGTATCGTGTTGGTCCAAATAGTTCTATTGGTGTTGTTGCGGAGCCATACCACATAGTCCCCGAGGTAATAAAGGCAGCAAAGAATACAGCGGCAATACTACTCGATAGAACAGTTTCAATATTTCCCATTTTAAGACCTCTATATAAACGCTTCGAAGGTCTAACTATTAAATGAAAAACACCCGCTAATATACCAACTGTACCTGCCGCTATATGATGAGAAGCAACTCCACCTGGGTTGAAAGGGTTAAAGCCTTCTGGTCCCCAAGCTGGCGAAATAGGTTGAACTTTTCCCGTTAATCCGTAAGCATCTGAAACCCATATTCCTGGCCCAAATAGTCCTGTTACATGAAATGCACCAAATCCAAAGCATAAGAGTCCAGATAAAAATAAATGAATCCCAAATATTCTTGGTAAATCTAAACCAGTTTCTTCAGTTCTATCGTCAATAAATAGTTCGAGATCCCAATATACCCAGTGCCAGATTGCTGCTAGAAATAGTAAACCTGATAAAATAATGTGAGTTAAGGCAACCCCCTCAAAGCTCCATAAACCTGGATTTGAGGCACTTTCTCCAGTAATCGCCCAGCCACCCCAGGAATCAGTAATTCCTAATCTTGTCATAAATGGCATAACAAACATTCCTTGTCTCCACATAGGATTTAAAACTGGATCTGATGGATCAAATACAGCAAGCTCATATAAAGCCATTGAGCCAGCCCATCCGGAAACTAGAGCCGTATGCATTAAGTGAACAGCAATTAATCTGCCTGGATCGTTAAGAACTACACTATGAACACGGTACCAAGGTAGTGCCATCTTCGGACGTTCTCCATAAAGGAATAAATTGTGTTTTACCTTTCTTACATTTTTTTGTTTATATAAGAATCTTGTAGCCTGTAATTTCTATTACTTGTATTTATAATTTTTATTGTACTATACTGTATTGGTGACCTAATTAATCTTCTTAAATTTATTGAATTGTAAAATATTATTATTAACCCTTAAAAATGATATATGAGTACTTATAAAGTTAAATTGTTCAATGAAGCGAAAAAAATTGATAGTGTTATTGACTGTCCTTATGATCAATACATTTTGGATGCTGCTGAAGTTTTTTCAGTTGAACTACCATACTCTTGTCGTGCAGGTGCATGTTCAACATGTGCGGGTATTATTAAAGAGGGTACGGTTGATCAAGCTGAGCAATCATTTTTAGATGAATCACAAATAGATAAAGGTTTTGTATTAACATGTGTTGCATACGCTACTTCTGATTGTACGATTGAGGTTCACAAAGAGGATGATCTTTATTAAATAATAAATTCTTTAAATGATATCTAAATATCATTTAAAGAATTAGTTATTTAATTTAATATCAAAAAAAGCTCCTCTAGGCATCTCTATTTTCAAAAAAGATTCCTTAGTATTTGTCCAAATATCAAAAATACGCTTATGCGTTCGAACTTCAAAGTGTTCACGTGAATCTTTATCTACATGTGGAGAACGTAAAACACAATATATTCTTCTTTTCGTTGGTAAAAAAATTGGACCATAAACAGTAGAATTAGTTTCACGTCCAACTTGACTAATTTTATTACAACAAATGTTTAAAATTTTAGAATTAAAGCCAATAATACTAATACGAACCCTTTCTAATTTTTCTTTTACCATTTTAGATTTTCCCCTATTCATTAGATATGTCCAAATTTAATTTAATATCTTTGAAACAATACCAGCTCCAATTGTTCTTCCTCCTTCCCTGATAGCAAATCTCATACCAGATTCAATTGCGATTGGCGAAATTAATTCTGCTTCCATTTTAATTCTATCACCGGGCATAACCATTTCAACAGTTTCACCATCATCACTCGTAAATTTTGTAATTTTACCGGTAACATCTGTTGTTCTAACATAAAATTGGGGTCTATAACCAGCAAAAAATGGTGTATGACGACCGCCTTCTTCTTTTGTTAAAATATATACTTCAGATTCAAAACTTGTATGAGGCGTAATAGTTCCAGGTTTAGCAAGTACCATACCACGCTCAATATCCTCCTTTTGAACCCCACGAAGTAGAATACCGACATTATCACCGGCCATACCTTCTTCTAATGTTTTTTGGAACATTTCAATTCCAGTAACAGTTGTCTGCCTTGTTTCACCTAAACCAACTAGTTCAACTGTTTCTCCAACTTTGACGATGCCGCGTTCGATTCTACCTGTTGCGACTGTTCCACGACCCGTAATAGAAAATACATCTTCAACCGCCATTAAAAATGTTCTTTCAGTATCCCGCTGAGGCGTTGGAATATATTCATCCACCTTATCCATTAAGTCAAAAATTTTATCAGTCCATTTATTCTCACCTCTAGAAAGACTTGGGTTTTCTTCGATTGCACCTAAAGCCTTTAATGCTGAACCAGGAATAACAGGAATATCATCACCAGGAAAATCATAATTTGATAATAACTCGCGTACTTCTAGCTCAACTAACATTAGTAATTCTTCATCGTCAACTTGATCCTCTTTATTTAAAAATACGACAACGTCTGGTACACCAACTTGTTTTGCTAGCAAAATATGCTCTCGAGTTTGTGGCATAGGACCATCGGCAGCTGAAACTACAAGAATCGCACCATCCATCTGCGCAGCACCAGTAATCATATTTTTCACATAGTCTGCGTGACCAGGACAATCTACATGCGCATAATGTCTTGATTCAGTTTCATATTCGACATGAGCTGTATTTATTGTAATTCCTCTTGCTTTCTCTTCTGGAGCAGAATCAATATCATCATACTTTCTAGCTCGAATTTCTTTATTTAATAATGAAAGTGTTGCTGTAATTGCAGCTGTTAAAGTTGTTTTACCATGATCAACATGTCCAATTGTCCCAATATTAACATGTGGCTTTTTCCGTTCAAACTTATCTCGTGCCATAACAATCCCCTTATTTTTTATAGTTATATTATATATAATATTATCCGTGTTTTTGGCGAATATTTTAATAGTTAATATTTTAGATGTGCGGCTGTACGATTTGATTTTGCCATTCGATGCGTTTCGTCCCGCTTGCGTATTGCATTCCCAGTTGATCTTGAAGCATCAATAATTTCGTCTGCTATCCTTATTACCAAATATTTTCCTGATCTTCGTTCTGACCCCTTAATAATCCATTTCAAGGCAAGGTCTACTGCTCGAAATTGACCAACTTGATTAGGAACTTGATAAGTTGAACCTCCGACTCGATAAGCTTTAACTTCAACTTTAGGCGATACCTTTTTGACTGCTTTCTCAAATATCGAAAACGACCTTCGACTCGTTTTTTTCTCGATTATATCAAAAATTCCCTTAACGATTTTTTGAGCGAGACGTTTTTTACCTTTTTTTAATAATCGAGCAACAAATAGGCTAATTAAATAACTTTGATATTGTGAATCTTTCATAGGAAGTCTTTTTCGACTTATATTTTTCCTTGACATTATTCCTCCCTTAGTTACTTTTCGGTTTTCTGACCCCATACTTAGAACGCCCATTAATCCGATCTTTTACACCAATACTATCTAATGTACCTCTAATGATATGATAACGCACGCCAGGTAGGTCTTTAACACGACCGCCGCGTATTAATACAACTGAATGTTCCTGAAGGTTATGACCAATCCCAGGAATATAAGCAGTTACTTCGAAACCTGATGTAAGACGAACTCGAGCAACTTTTCGGATTGCCGAATTTGGCTTTTTTGGTGTTGTTGTATAGACACGAGTGCAAACTCCTCGCCGTTGTGGACAATTTTTCAGTGCTGGCGATTTTTTTACTTGTTTTATTACCTTTCGTCTTATCCGAATTAACTGTTGAATTGTTGGCATAATCTTTTAAATTTGAATCCTTAAAATTATAAATTTTTTTTTTCTTGTTGAGTTGAAATTCTGTATCGCTTTAGAAATCGTTGAACTCGACCTTCTGTATCCATAACTAGTTGAGAGCCAGTGTAAAAAGGATGAATTCCTGACCATATATCGACATTTAACTCAGATAACGTAGAACTGGTAATTAAAATTAATTCACCATCACAAAAAACTTTCGTTTCACCAAACCATTCTGGATGTATATTCTTTTTTGCCATTTTTCTAGATATGTAAATTTTAATATTATCGTTTTGAGAATTGCGAAGCTTTTCGTGCTTTTTTTAGTCCGTATTTCTTTCGTTCTTTAACTCGAGCATCACAAGTTAAAAACCCTATCGGTTTTAGTTGTAACCGATTTTCTATATTAATTTTACATAGTGACCTCGCAATTGCTAACTTTATTGCATTTGCTTGGCTTACCAAACCTCCTCCAGTTACTGAAACTACTAAGTCATAACTATTTTTAGATTTAACTTGATTTAATGGGGAATTAATAGTATTTATATAATCTAAATTATGTTGAAAATAGTTCTCAATCGACTTTTTATTAATCAATTTTTTTCCAGTTCCAATTGTTAACGATATTTGCGCAATTGCTTCTTTTCTCCTTCCAATAGTAGGTTGTTCTTTTTTCATAAAATATCTTTTTAATATTTGGATTTAACATTTAGAGTTTGACAAAAATGGGATTTTGTGCCTGGTGATAATGAAAATTTGAATCATAAACCTTCAAATGTCTGAAAAGTTCTCGACCCAATGGACCCTTTGGAAGCATTCCTTTTACAGCTTTCTCAATAATTTGGTTGGGAGATTTATTTTGTAATTGTTTAAATGTTTTAGTAGTTAAACCGCCTGGTCGACCTGAATGCTTACGGTAGAGTTTTTTCTCAAATTTTTTTCCAGTTACATTTATATCCTTGGAATTAATTATTATTACATAATCCCCAAGATCTAGATGCGGAGTAAAATTTAGTTTAAATTTTCCTCGTAATAAATTAGCAATAAGAACTGCTAATCGTCCAAGATTTTGACCTTTTGCATCAATTAAATACCATTTTTTTCGAACAAGCTTTTTTGAAGGAACAGGCAATTTACTCATGACTGATTATTTTTTTTTAATTTTTGTATCTTTAAAAAACTGTAAACTACTATTTACATATACATACATCAATTTAGCTCAAAGTTTTCAATAAAGCGTTTACAATTTCTTGGGCTGCTTTTTTTCCAAGTTTCTTAATTCTTTGTAATTCAACCATAGAATATTGTTCTAGAGCTTGTACTGTGTGTATATTTTCATTTTTAAGAATCTTATATACTCGATTTGAAAGAGATAATTCTTCAATTGGAGTCGCATTGAATATTTCTATCTTTTTTTCTATCAATTCAAGAGAAAGAGCTGATGAATCTTCAACACTAGATTCTTCAGTAACGGAAAAAGTTTTATAAGGATCTTTTGCAGGTCTAGGAATATCGCAAGGAATTTTAAAATGAAGAGGTATGAAAAGCTTACGCAGCTCTATTCCAGCTAGAAATAGTGCATTTGCTGGTGATATACTACCATTTGTCCAGACATTTAAAATTAAACGTTCTTTATAAAGATATTCAGTTTGAGGGATTTCTTCAATCCAATAACTTACATTGATAACAGGCATAAAAGTTGCATCCACTCCAACAAAATCAGTTGCAAAAGCAATTGGAGTTGTTTCAATAAGATTATTTAATTTGTAATTTTTCCCCATTTCGATTTTAAATTCCATTTCAATAACTGAATCGTCACAAATTGTTGCAATATACTGATTTGGGTTAGCAGCGGTAACATTTGGGCAATTAATCGATTCAGCTGTTAAGATCATTGGGCCTTGTTCTCTAAGGCGACCTATAATTGGTTCTTTTACTGTACCTTTTAAAGCAATTTCTTGTAAATTTAAAGTAATCTCTAGCATATCTTCTCGAACTCCAGCAATTGTAGAAAATTCGTGTTCTATACCAGCAATTCTAACTGCAGTAATTCCTACCCCTTCAAGGTCATTTAGTAGAACTCGTCTTAGTGAATTGCCTAAAGTTATTGCTTGGCCCGGTTCTAAAGGTTCAAACTGAAATTTTCCAAACTCTTCGTTAAAGTCATTTGTTTTACTTTCTGTGCATAAAATATTCATTCTGCTCATAGAATCTCTTTATAATATTAGTATTAAACACGTCGCCGCTTTGGGGGACGACAGCCGTTAAATGCAATTGGTGTTATATCAGTAATAGAAGATATTCTGAACGATCGTACTCTATTTCTATTTAATTTTCTATAGTTTGATTTATTCGAGAGAGTTCGTAAAACAGCTTCTCGTCCTGGACCTTGTCCTTTTAAGATAATTTCTACTTTTTTTATTCCGTAGTCCTTTGCCTTAAATATAGCATCTTCACAAGCAAGTTGAGCTGCAAATGGTGTGCCTTTTTTAGACCCTTTAAAACCTACGATTCCAGTAGAAGACCAAGTTACAGTATTACCAATTAAGTCAGTAATTGTAATAATAGTATTATTAAAAGTTGATTTAACATGAACAACACCAACATTAAGGTTTTTTTTTAAGTTTTTTTTACTAGACTTTATCATACAGTTTTGCTAAATATCCATGAATTAATATGATTTAATTACTTCTTAATTATTCGAGTTTTTTTATTAATTCGTCTTGTTCTGGAATTTGTTCTTGTACGTTGACCTCGTACAGGTAATTTGTTCCTATGTCTTTGACCTCTAAAACAATTACAATTTATTAATCTATTAATATTTAAACTAATATAACGCCTTAAATTTACTTCTAAAATATAATCTTTTTCGAGAATATCACGAATCCTTTTTATAGCATCGTCATCAAGTTCTGATGTTTTTAAATCATTACTAAGATTTGCTTTTCTCAAAATTTCTAATGAACGAGTCTTTCCAATCCCATAAATGCTCAATAATGCATATAAAATTTTTTTATTTGCTGGTAAATCAACTCCTTGGATTCTTACCATAGTCAAATCTCCTTTTAAGTAATAAAAATATAAATTATCCTTGACGTTGTTTATGTTTTGAATTATTAGGACAAACAATTAGTACTCGACCGTATCTACGTACTACACGGCATTTATCGCACATCTTTTTTACAGAAGTTCTTATTTTCATATATTTATTCTTTCTTATTTAAAATTTCTTTATACACTTCCGAAAGCATGGCAATACGTATTTTTTGAATAACTTCCACAAGGACACCAACAACAATTACTTGTGAACTTATAGTTCCGGGTAAAATAGGTATTCTGATGAATAAATTGACAAAATTCAACATTAAATTAACACTCGCCAAAATAATACCACCATAGAGAGCTAATCTTTTTGACAATTGGTCTATATATCTTAATGTTTGTTTACCTGGTTTAATTCCGGGTATAAAAAAAGCTCGTTTGCGTAGGTCCTCAGAAATATCTGTTGGATCAAAAATTAGGGTTACGTAATAATAGTTAAAAAAACAAATTAAGAAAAATTCAAGAGCTAAATATATTAATTTACCAATGAAATTTGGTAGTAGAGAAAAAATAGCTAAATTTGAGCTTATTCCATAATCAATGAGAGCATCGATAATTTGTAATAAGTAAGAAACAAAAACAAGAGGCATAACTCCGCCTTGATTTATTCGAAATGGAATGTACTGTTGGTCGTTTTGAGTGTTATTTTCAGGCTTTACAACTAATTCTTTTGCTGAAACAATTTGTACATTGTAGAATGTTTCTTGTAATAGGATTGCAACTCCAAGGCTTATAGATAATGCTAATGGGAATAATACAAGATCAAGAATTCTTAAATCTGGTGGAAGAAAAGAGAGATCTTTTGGAGCATTATTAAGTATATTAACGAAAACTAATAAAGAAGATCCATTTGCAATTCCATATTTGGTAAGAAGCTCACTAATCCATGCTAATATCATAGCCCCTGTGGTTAAAATTATACTTATTTCAAGAACATTAATTATACGTGAATCAAATAAGAATGTTCGTAGAGAAAAAGTTATTCCTAGACTTTGGAGTAGAGCCCAAAACAATGTAAGATAACGTGTATATCTGAAAATTTTCTTTCTTCCAGCACGCCCTTCTTCTCTTTGAATTTTCTTTAATTCAGGATTAGTCGCAATAATCAATTGTAAGACAATTGAAGCACTTATATAAGGTGAAATACCTAAAGCAAGTAAGCCTATGGATTTATTTGATACCGAAGAACTTGCAATAAAATTTCGAATAGGCGAATTCGAATTGACTACTGATTCCAGGATTTTTCCATCTAAACCTGGTAATGAAACTTCTGTACCAAAACGAATCAAGAAAAGTAAAATACTTGTAACCATAAAACGCCTCGATATAGATTTAGGAAGTTTAGTTGTTTGCATGATATTTATTTAAGATTAAAAATATAGTGTTTCCACGTTAAGATTTCTTTCTTTAGCTGTTTTATTGATTGTTTTTAATTGTTTTAATCCGTCTAAAGTTGCTCGAGCATTATTTAAAAGATTGTTAGATCCAATTTGTTTTGCTAAAACGTTTCGAATACCAGCAACCTCAAGAACTGTTCGAATGGAACTACCTGCGATTACACCTGAACCTACCTTTGAAGGACAGATAATCACATTCGAAGCGCCAAATTTACCTTTTACTATATGTGGAATTGTAGCATGCTTTGTAACAGGGAGTGTTATCAAATTTTTCTTCCCATTATTAATCGCTTTTTTTATTGAATTGCTAACATCATTAGCTTTTCCAATTCCAAGCCCTACATTTCCTTTTTTATTTCCTATAATTATAATTGTTCGAAAGCTTAGTTTCTTTCCACCTTTCACAACTTTCGAAACTCGCTTTATATTCACAATTTTGTAGTTTGGCTTTGAAACGATATGGCTACTTCTTTTTTTTCTAACTATGTTACGACTTTTCTTTTTTTCTCTCATATTTTTCACAACTTTTTTAAATTTTACCATTATCTTATTATCACTTTGTAATATTTAAAAATTATTAAAGATTTAAGCCAGCTTTACGAACGCCATCTGCTAATGCCTTTATTCTCCCGTGGTAAGGTTTATATCCTTTATCTACAACAACTGTAGTAATTAAATTCCCTATAAGACGCTTACCAAGAGTTAATCCAACAAGATGAGCTGCAGCGCATGTTCTACCATTTTTAATTTTTCCTCGTATTTCACTATCTAATGTTGAGCAAGAAATAACAGTAGAAGCAGTTGAGTCATTTATTACCTGAGCATAAATATTTTGATGAGATTTAAAAATGGATAGACGAAACCTAGTATTTTTTATAATAAGATTTTTTTTCATAAATTATTTTTTTCCAGATTTACCTGCTTTTAAAAGAATTTTTTCCCCTTTATAGAGAACTCCCTTCCCTTTGTACGGTTCAGGCGATCTCAAACGACGGATTTGTGAAGCTAACCGTCCAACACAATTTTTGCTTAAACCTTCAATAATTATTTCTGTATTTTTTTCAACTTTAATATCTAACTCGTCTGGAATTAGTATTATGTTTGGATGGCTAAATCCCAATGACAATTCTAATTCGTTTTTCTGAATTTGAGCTTTATAACCAACTCCTACTAAAATTAATCGATATTCAATTTTTTCCTGAACTCCAATCAAAGCATTTGCAATTTCTTTACATATTAAACCAGAAAGGCTTCTCGATTTCTTTGAATTAAGTTTCTTAGGATTGACATCTATTATTTCATTTTCAATCCTCACCAACACTAGAGTTGGAATATCCAATTCTAATTTTCCTTGTTTACCCTTAACTATTAAAACTGATTCTATCAAATTCACATTAACACCAGCAGGAATTTTTATATGTTTTCGACGTAATGACATTTATAATTTTAACTTTTTAAATGTAATAACTAATAAATAATAAGTAGAACTTCGCCACCGAGGCTCAGAGAGCGAGCTTTTCGATGACTCATAATACCTTTCGATGTTGAAATAATTGCCGTACCAAAATTTCCGATTGCTTGAGGTAAATTATTTTTTCTTACGTAAATTCTTTGACCTGGCTTACTAATTACTCTTACATTTTGAATAATCGGTTTTTTTGTAGTTATACTGTATTTTAAGTATATAAACATTGTTTGTATCATACCTTCTTCGATAACTTCAAAGCTTTTAATGAAACCTTCATTAACTAAAATTTTTGCTATATCAACAGTCATTTTTGTTGCTTTCGTTTCAATAATTTGATGACGGACTAAAAGTCCGTTTCTAATTCGTGTAGTAAAGTCTGAAATAATACTATTTGTCATTCTTAATTTTTTTAAAACAAGTTTTTGATTAATTTTTAAAAGGAAACCCAAAATTCCTCAATAATGCTATACCTTCTTTTTTAGTTTTTGCGCTCGTAACAATAGTAATATTGAATCCCCTGGTTTCCAAAATACTTTCATACTTTATTTCTGGAAAAACTAACTGGTTAGTTAAACCAAAACTATAATTCCCAAATTGATCAAAGTGATTTGTACTTAATCCTCTAAAATCTCTCGTCCGAGGTAAAACGAGATGAATCAATCTTTCTAAAAATGAAAACATGTATTTTTTTCTCAGTGTTACCGTTACTCCTAGCGGTTGATTTTCACGAATCTTAAAGCTTGCTACAGATTTTTTAGCTTTTGTTATTATCGGTTGAAGTCCTGTAATTATTCGAATTTCTTGAACGGAACGTTCTAATAACTTCGTATTAGTTGCAGAAATACCTAAACCTTGGTTAATTTGAATTTTCAAAATTTTTGGGACCTGATGAAGATTTTTATAATCAAATTCTTTTATAAGACTGTCAACAATCTCATCCTTATATTTATCTTTAAGATTAATACGCATAAATTTTTAGTTTTTTAATAATTAACTTTTTCAATATTTGAGATATGTATTGGGGCCTCAATTTGATCGGTTGTTCCCATTCCACCTTTTCGTGGTCGCTTTCTGTGTCGAATTTTAAGGTTAAAATCCTCTAGTATTACCCTATCCATTTTTTTCAAAATTAATTTAATTCGTCCAATCTTCATTTTGTAATCGCCTGAAATAACCCTAACTTTATCAAATACTCGAAACTTCAATTTTTTATATTTTTTTGTTTTCATATTTTATTAGACAACCTCTGGTGCTAAAGAAATAATTTTAATAAATTCTCTCTCTCTAATTTCTCGAGCAATTGGTCCAAAAATTCTGGTCCCCCTTGGATTTTTATCTTTGTTTATAATAACAACAGCATTATCATCAAATCTAATTATTAACCCATCTTTTCTTCGTAATGGTTTTTTTGTTCTTACAATTAAAGCAGTAACTATATCAGATCGCTTTACGCCCATATTTGGAATAGCATCCTTAACAACCCCAATAATAGTGTCCCCAATACTTCCATACGTTTTATTACTTCCTAAAACCCGAATACACATTATTTTTTTTGCCCCAGTATTATCTGCAACGTTTAAATATGTTTGTGGTTGTATCATAAATTTCTATTTGAGTAAATTGTTAAATTATAGATTTTAGACGCCAACACTTTTTGCGACTTTTTGGAGAAGAAGAAATTGCAATGATTTTATCTCCTAATTGACAAGACTCACTTTCATCATGTACGAAGTAACGTTTTGTACGAGTCTTAATTTTAGAATACAACTTCGATCGATAACGACTTTCCACTGCAATAATTATGGTTTTTTGCATTTTAGTACTAACAACAACACCAGTTTTTTCTTTTAAGGACATACAACTAATTTATAGTAATTTAAGTTTTACTTTATTATTTTCAACTACTAATAATTACAATTATGCCCCTTCTCGTCTAAGTTTGTTACCTATTAGTTTGTATCGATGTGATTGACTATTTTCAGTTCTGGACTTTTCAGAGATTCGATGATTCATGTGTTTAAAATCGTGGTCTCGGAATAACTCTCCCGGTGATACCTTTTGACAAGCTTTTTTTAATCGTAGCTCAAATGATTGTACTTTATATGACAAAATTTCATTTATAGTTCTCGCTGTATTAAGCGCAAACCGTGTCGGACGAATAAAAGACATTTAATTAATTTGTATTTGTAAGAAATTTTGTTTTTATAGGTAATTTGTATGCAGCAATAGTCATTGCCTCCCGAGCTAATTCATTTGGAACCCCGCTTAATTCAAATAGTATTTTCCCTGGTTTGATAGGACTGACCCAATGTTCAACTGATCCCTTTCCAGACCCCATTCTGGATTCGGCGGCTCGAAAAGTTACAGGTTTATCAGGAAAAACTCGAATCCAAAGTTTTCCACCTCGTTTTGTATAACGTGTTATTGTTCGACGTGTTGCCTCAATTTGGCGGGAAGTGAGCCATGTTGGCTCTAAAGCCTGCAATGCATAATTCCCAAAATTAATTTTATTACCACGACATGCTTTTCCTCGTAATCTTCCTCTGTGTTGCTTTCGAAATTTTGTTCGTTTCGGTAAAAGCATATATTATCTTTTATAAATAATCTAGTCTTAGTGATCAAAATTTTCGCCTTTAAATAACCAAACTTTAACACCCATAATCCCATAAATAGTTTTGGCACTCTTTGAAGAATAATCAATATTGGCACGTAAAGTTTGTAATGGAACTCTCCCTTCTCGTAACCACTCACTTCTAGCAATTTCACTGCCATTTAACCGTCCTGAAATTTCTATTTTCACACCTTGAATTTGCTTACTTTTACCTATCTCTTCAATTGCCTTTTTCATAGCTCGCTTAAATTGGATTCTTTTTTCCAATTGTATGATTATAAAGTCTGCTACTAAGGAAGCTTTTGAAAACGGAGCTTTAGTTTTGCTCATAGTAAATTTTACGTTCTTATAATCAGATAATTTATTTAAGATTCCAACTTTCAAGTCTTTGAAAATTACACCAAATTTACCAACAATAACGCCTGGTGTAGGAGAACATAGAGTAACTTCGATATCTTCTTTCGTTCCATTTCTAGTGATAGTAATGTTTGTTATTAGAACAGGTTTAATACCTTTTTTCACGAGGAAATTATAAATATACTTTCTAATTTGATAATCTTCGTTTAAAAACGAACTGTATTTATTTGCTTTACTAAACCACGAAGATTGATATTTTTGGGTAATACCTAAACGAAAGCCTAATGGATGAGTTTTATGTCCCATAAGTTAAAATTATTTATTATTTAGATTGAATATTCTCTAACAGTAATAGTAATATGACAAGTAGGTTTTAAAATCTTGTAACCACGACCCTGAGCACGGGGTCGAAACCGTTTCAATGTCTTACCTTTATTGACTAACGTAGATTTAATATATAAAAATCGTTTCCGCAAGTTATAGTTATTTTCAGCATTTGAAGCTGCGGAATGTAAAACCTTCCATATTGGATCACAGCAACGGTAAGGTAGAAATTCAAGAATCATCAATGCTTCTTTATACGAACGTCCTTGTATACATTTTAAAACACGTCTAACCTTTCTAGGTGACATTCTTATATATTTTGCGTTAGCGCTTACATCCCTATTTGGTAGAGATATCTCTTCATTGTTATAAAGTAGTTGTAGATTACTCATTTTACTATTCAGCATTCATAACGTTCCATCCCTTATTAGTATTTCATTATAAATACAATGGTCAATTTCCTAAAATACTTGATCCAAGTACATACTCATTGAAATTTTTAGCTTGACTACTTATCTATCCAGTATTTGTTGAATATACTATTTCGTAACTTTACCGTTTTGCTTTTCTGTCGCTTTTTATATGAGATCGAAATGAACGGGTCGAAGCAAATTCTCCTAGCTTGTGCCCAATAATTTGTTCATTGATTAAAACAGGAACATGTTGTTTTCCATTATAAACGGCTATAGTATGACCTATCATATCTGGAGTAATTGTTGATGAACGAGACCAAGTTTTTATTGTTTCATTTGTAGAGTTTTTTTTTAAGTCTTCTATTTTTTCTAATAAGTGGTAGGCAACAAAAGGACCTTTTTTTTTAGATCTTGACATTTCTAACTTAATGAAATTACTTCCTAGCTTTTAAGATATAAATATCACTATATTTATTTTTTTTACGGGTCTTAATACCTAAGGCTGATTTACCCCATGGAGTAACAGGCCGCGTTTTTCCAATTGGTGATCGACCTTCTCCACCACCATGTGGATGATCACAAGGATTCATAACAACCCCTCGAACTCGAGGACGTTTTCCAAGCCAACGTTTTCTTCCTGCTTTTCCTAATACAATATTCATATGGTCACTATTATCTAGCTTACCAATGGTAGCGTAACAATTCTGATGTACTAAACGTACTTCTTTAGATGGTAAACGTATTGTGACATGATTTGCTTCCTTAGCCAGAATTTTTGCAGAACTACCAGCGCTACGAGCAATTTGACCACCCTTATTTAACTGTAATTCAATATTATGTACTTCAGTACCTAGAGGAATGTTTTTTAAGGGGAGAGCATTACCTACATTTAAAGAGACATTTTCTCCTGAATTTACTTCGTCTCCCACTACTAAATTTTCTGGATGTAAGATATATCTTTTTACTCCGTCTTTATAAGTAATCAACGCAATACGACAGTTACGATTTGGATCATATTCTATGGAACTAACTCTTCCTAAAACATCACGTTTATTTCTTCTAAAATCAATAATTCTATAAGATCTTTTATGTCCTCCACCTCTATGTCTAATTGTAATTAATCCACGGTTATTTCGACCTTTTGAACGATGAATTTTTTGAACTAATGATTTTTGTGGAATTGCTTTTGTAATATTAGAAAAATCTGGACTAATTCGTTCACGTGTACTAGGTGTATAAGCCTTATATGTATGTATTGCCATGAGTTAACTCCGATAAAAAATGTTATTAATAATATTTCACTTTTAGTTACCTCTAAATAGATCTATTGTATAGCCCTCTTTTAACCTAACTATTGCTTTTTTATAAAGAGGTTTATAACCGCTTGACATTCTTCCTTCTTTTTTTTTCTTTGGTAATCGGCAAGTATTAACTTTTACGACTTTAACCTTAAACAAATAATCAATAGTCTTCTTAATTAATTTCTTATTTATTCGTTTGTCAACAATAAAGGTGTACTTATTTTCTTCAAATAAATTGTTTGATTTTTCCGTTATTATTGGGTACTTAATAAGATCTATCTGACTAGATAAATTTTTTAAGTCTCTATCAATTGAATTATATAATTTCTCTATATGAAGCACTGGATTTTTCTGCATTTTACTTTTTCTCCAATGATATTTTTAACGGTTCAGTACTAAATCTTTCTAACGCTTCAGTACTAATTATTACCTTTCTAGCATTCAATAAACTTTTTATATTTAAGTTATTTACTAAAGTAACCTGAACATCGGGCAAATTTTTTGTCACTCGTATTAAGGACGGTAATTGTACATTTACAATTATTAAGACTCTCCCTTTTCCTCTCCATTTGTCTATAGGTGGTAATCCTACAAATTTAATAAAATTGAAAAAATCTTTAGTCTTCTTTAAAAAAGGGTTCTCCCGACCCCAAGTTGATAGCATTTTTTCAAGATGCTGAATTGTGAAAACAGATTCCTTACTTAAACGATTTGCCAGTAAAGTATTTAAAGCAAGTTTTCTCTCCTTTTTATTCAGTTTACTTGTATAAAGTTTATTTTGGGGACCAAAAATTACACCACCACCTCTCCATAAAGGGGAAGTGCTGGATCCTGCCCGTGCACGGCCAGTCCCTTTTTGTTTCCAGGGCTTTCGCCCTCCACCTCTAACTTGACTACGGGTTTTTGTCATAGCTGTTCCTTGTCTTGAATTTTTTCTTTCAGCCACTAAAGCTCTATGAATTAGATAGCTACTTTTATAGTTTTTAAAATTTAATTTCAGCTTAACTTTATATGGTCGGTTAACTGTTCGAAAATCACCCATTTCATAGTTATGTAGGTAAACAGATCTAAAATAATCAGATTGTATTATCGTTTTCATTTATAGTAAAATTAAATGTTATAAGAGTAATTAATTAATAAGGTCGTATGCTCAATAAAGTCCCACGTTTACCTTGTACAGCTCCTTTTAAAAAGATCAAGTTATCTTCTTTGTAAATTCCTACAATTCTAACCTTTCTTATTGTACAAACTCTATTTCCTAGGTGTCCAGCCATCTTCTTACCAGGTAATACTCGTCCCGGAGTAGTTCCTGCTCCAATTGACCCTGGAAGTCGATGATTTTTTGATCCATGACTCATCGGGCCACGCGCAAAGTTGTGTCTTTTTTGTAAACCAGTAAAACCCTTTCCTATCGACCGTCCTGAAACATTAACAAATTCGAACCCTACAAAATCGTCGACAGTTATTACCTGCCCTAAGAATTTACCTTCAATATTATTAACTTTATATTCTTTAATAAAATGATATGGTGTCGAATTCGATTTCTCAAAATGTCCAATTTCTGACTTTTTAATTAGTTTTTCCTTTTTCTTAGAAAAGCCAATTTGTATTTTACTATGTTCATCATTCACTCCTGCCTCGATTATTTGAGTAATTACGCATGGACCAGCTTTTATAATTGTCGTCGGTACTGCCAATCCACTTTTATCAAAAATTTGTGTCATACCAACTTTCATACCAAGAATTCCAATACTCATTTTTATTTCCTCCTATTTTAATTTTATAGAAAAGTCTTATTTTTTATGAAATTTTAATATTCAGGTATTTTTTCCTAAACAAAGCTAATTAAAGTTTCTAAATTTTTCTTTGTCTAGTTTTATAAATAAGGCGGTTACTAAAGTTACTATTAAAACTTTTCTAATCAGCACAATCAGTAGAATAAGTAGTTTGTATAATCAGTTTTATACGTGACATTATTTTATACAATAGTTTCAGTAAAACAAAATATAAAGGCATAGATAAAAAAAGAATGAAGAAATTTCTTTCTAATTTTACTTTATTAGTTTTATCACTTGGATTTATACAAGTTACATTTGCTGCAGATATAGAAAATGGTGAAAAAATATTCACAGCTAATTGTTCTGCTTGTCATGCAGGTGGAAACAATGTAATTATGCCTGAGAAAACATTACAAAAAGATGTTTTAGAAGCAAACGGTATGAATTCAATAAGTGCTATTACTTATCAAGTAACGAATGGAAAAAATGCTATGCCAGCATTTGGTGGTCGATTAGATGATTTAGATATTGAAGATGTAGCAAATTATGTCTTATCACAATCTGAAAAAGGTTGGGATTAAAGTAGTAAAACTTATAACAAGATACTAGTATAGCAAGCTTACTTCTGCCTTAGATAAAAATTTTTATAAAAAACAGTTTTCTATAGTTTTTTAAAATTTTTAGATTTTATATTGTGCACATTTGAATGTATTAAGATTTCCTTGACAAAAATTATATATAAGATTATTCTTATTTGTATTAAGCTAGGTTGCCCCCATCGTCTAGAGGCCTAGGACACTTCCCTTTCACGGAAGTAACAGGGATTCGAATTCCCTTGGGGGTATACCGTAAATGGCTTATCAATATGTAACAATAACATGAAAACTTATTCTGAATGTCCAACCACGGTATTCGTTAAATGATAAGGTTTCATTACATTTTAGTTTTAAGAAAGGAAACTTAGATGGCTACACCACCAACAACAAAAAAAAATGTTCGAGTAATAATCGATAAAAATGCAGTAGAAACATCATTTGAGAAATGGGCTAAACCTGGCCATTTTTCAAGGACGTTGGCAAAAGGCCCAAAGACAACCACTTGGATTTGGAATTTGCATGCAGATGCACATGATTTTGACGGTAACACTAATTCACTAGAAGATGTATCAAGAAAGATCTTTAGTGCTCACTTCGGTCAATTAGCGATTATCTTTTTATGGATAAGTGGAATGCATTTTCACGGTGCATATTTTTCCAACTATTTGGCTTGGTTGAACAATCCAACTATAATTAAGCCTAGTGCTCAAATAGTCTGGCCCATTGTTGGACAAGAAATCTTAAATGGTGATGTTGGGGGTAATTTCCAAGGTATTCAAATAACTTCTGGATTTTTCCAGTTATGGAGATCTGAAGGTATTACCAGTGAAATTGAACTTTATTGGATAGCTATAGGTGGACTAGTAATGTCTGCCACGATGCTCTTCGCTGGCTGGTTTCACTATCATAAATCGGCGCCAAAATTGGAATGGTTCCAAAATGCTGAATCTATGATGAATCATCATCTCGCTGGACTTTTAGGTTTAGGTTGTTTATCCTGGTCAGGACATCAGATTCACATCGCTCTTCCTATTAATAAGTTATTAGATGCTGGAGTTGCTTCACAAGAGATTCCTTTGCCTTATGAATTTCTAATAAATCGTGATCTTATTGGACAACTTTATCCAAGCTTTAACAATGGTCTAAAATCTTTTTTCACAGGAAACTGGGGCGAATATTCAGATTTCCTAACATTCAAAGGTGGATTAAATCCAGTTACTGGGAGTTTATGGTTAAGTGACATTGCTCACCATCATCTTGCACTTGCTGTTTTATTTATTATTGCCGGACATATGTATAAGACAAATTTTGGGATTGGTCATAATATGAAAGATATATTAGATAACCATAAAGGTCCCTTCACGGGTCAGGGACATAAAGGACTCTATGAACTTTTAATAACATCTTGGCATTCCCAATTATCAATAAATCTCGCTTTGATGGGATCCTTAAGTATAATTGTATCACACCACATGTATGCAATGCCACCATACCCATATATTGCAACTGATTACCCTACACAGTTATCGTTATTCACACATCATATGTGGATCGGAGGATTCTGTGTTGTTGGTGGAGCAGCTCATGGTGCTATTGCAATGATTCGCGACTACGACCCAAAAAATCACTACAATAATCTATTAGATCGTGTAATTCGACATCGCGATGCAATTATATCGCACCTTAATTGGGTTTGTATCTTTTTAGGATTTCATAGTTTTGGACTTTATATTCATAATGATACAATGCGAGCTCTTGGTCGCTCCCAAGATATGTTCTCTGACAAGGCAATTCAATTAAAACCTATTTTTGCACAATGGATTCAAAATGTGCATACGTTAGCTCCAGGTAATACAGCACCTAATGCGCTTGCTACAACAAGTTATGCTTTTGGTGGAAGTATAACTACTATTGGTTCAAAAATAGCAATGATGCCAATATCACTAGGAACAGCTGATTTTCTTGTACATCACATTCACGCTTTTACAATTCATGTAACAGTTTTAATTCTCTTAAAAGGTGTTTTATACGCACGTAGTTCAAAACTAGTTCCAGACAAATCGAATTTAGGGTTTCGTTTTCCTTGTGATGGACCTGGAAGAGGTGGTACCTGTCAAGTGTCAGCTTGGGATCATGTGTTTCTAGGTCTATTTTGGATGTATAATTGTATTTCTGTTGTTATTTTCCATTTTAGTTGGAAAATGCAATCTGATGTTTGGGGATCTGTAAGTTCGACTGGAGTTATTTCCAATATCACGGGTGGGAATTTTGCGCAAAGCTCATTAACAATAAATGGCTGGTTACGCGATTTTCTTTGGTCTCAAGCTTCCCAAGTAATTCAATCTTATGGTTCAGCCTTATCTGCTTACGGTTTAATTTTCCTAGGGGCTCATTTTATATGGGCATTTAGCTTAATGTTTTTATTTAGTGGACGTGGCTATTGGCAAGAACTTATTGAAGCTGTTGTCTGGGCACATAATAAGCTGAAATTTGCCCCAAAAATTCAGCCGAGGGCATTAAGTATTACACAAGGACGGGCTGTTGGCTTAGCGCATTATTTATTAGGTGGTATTGGAACAACTTGGTCATTTTTCTTAGCAAGAATTATTTCAGTTGGGTAACTTTTAATTTAATGAGGTAAAAAATATGGTAACTAAATTCCCTAAATTTAGCCAAGCCCTTGCACAAGATCCTGCTACACGTAGAATTTGGTATGGTATCGCAACGGCGCATGATTTTGAAAGTCACGATGAAATGACAGAGGAAAAGTTATATCAAAAACTTTTTGCTTCTCATTTTGGTCATTTAGCAATTATTTTTTTATGGACATCTGGTAACTTATTCCACGTAGCTTGGCAAGGTAATTTTGAAAATTGGGTTCTTAACCCTTTAAAAATTAAACCGATTGCCCATACAATTTGGGATCCCCACTTTGGCGAATCTGCAATTAAAGCTTTCACAACAAAGGGCGGAACCTTTTATCCAATTGATATTTCATATTCGGGGGTTTATCATTGGTGGTACACAATTGGAATGCGGACTAACAAGGATTTGTATTTTGGTTCCATGAGTCTCCTAATTTTATCAACTCTATTATTATTTGCAGGTTGGCTACACTTGCAACCGAAATTTAGTCCCAGTGTTGCATGGTTTAAAAATAATGAGTCAAGGCTTAATCATCATTTATCTGGTTTATTTGGTATTAGTTCGCTAGCATGGACGGGGCATTTAGTGCATGTCGCTATTCCAGCAGCGCGTGGAATTTCAATAGGTTGGAATAATTTTCTAACAACTTTACCCCATCCAGCTGGTTTGACTCCATTTTTTAATGGTAATTGGAGTTTATATGCACAAAATCCAGACACAACTCAACATATTTTTGGAACGTCAAATGGTGCAGGAACTGCTATATTAACGTTTTTAGGTGGATTTCATCCACAAACTCAGTCTCTATGGTTAACAGATATTGCTCATCACCATTTAGCAATCGGAGTTGTCTTTATTATTGCAGGTCATATGTATCGGACAAACTTCGGACTGGGACACAACATGAAGGAAATTTTAGATGCTCATAGACCTCCTGGAGGACGATTAGGTCGTGGTCACAAAGGTTTGTTTGAGACAATTACGGAATCCTTACATATGCAGTTAGGTTTAGCATTAGCATGTTTAGGGGTAGCAACCTCGTTAACGGCTCAACATATGTATGCTTTGCCTGCTTATGTATTTATTTCGAAAAGCTTTACAACACAGGCTGCTTTATATACGCATCACCAATATATAGCAGGTTTTTTAATGGTAGGTGCTTTTGCACATGGTGCAATATTCTTTGTTCGTGACTACGATCCAGTCATAAATGAGGGAAATGTCTTGGCACGAATGTTGGATCATAAAGAAGCAATCATTTCACATTTAAGTTGGGTAAGTTTGTTTCTTGGTTTTCATACATTAGGTTTATATATACATAATGATGTTCTTGTTGCATTTGGACAACCAGAAAAACAAATTTTAGTGGAACCAGTTTTTGCTCAATGGATTCAAGCCTCATCCGGTAAAACGTTATATGGTTTTGATGTTTTATTATCATCATTAACAAGCCCGGCTACCCTAGCGGGTAGTCAGATTTGGCTGCCAAATTGGCTTGAAGCGATTAATACAGATAAAAATTCTTTGTTTTTGACAATTGGACCTGGTGACTTTTTAGTGCATCATGCAATTGCATTAGGCTTACATACGACTGCGTTGATTTTAGTAAAAGGTGCCTTAGATGCACGAGGTTCGAAACTTATGCCAGATAAAAAAGACTTTGGCTACAGCTTTCCTTGTGACGGACCTGGAAGAGGAGGTACTTGTGATATCTCGGCTTGGGATGCTTTTTACTTAGCTATGTTTTGGATGTTAAATACAATTGGTTGGGTGACATTTTATTGGCATTGGAAACATATGACAATTTGGCAAGGTAATGCTGGACAGTTTAATGAATCTTCAAACTATTTAATGGGCTGGTTACGTGATTATTTATGGTTAAACTCATCACCATTAATTAATGGTTATAACCCTTATGGTATGAATAACCTTTCTGTTTGGGCCTGGATGTTCCTATTTGGACATTTAGTTTGGGCGACTGGATTTATGTTCTTGATTTCATGGCGAGGTTATTGGCAAGAGCTTATTGAAACACTTGTATGGGCGCATGAAAGAACTCCTCTAGCGAATTTAATACGTTGGCAAGATAAACCAATTGCATTATCAATTGTTCAAGCCCGTTTGGTTGGTCTGGCACATTTTGCCGTTGGTTATATTTTGACATATGCAGCTTTTTTAATTGCTTCAACATCAGGAAAATTCGGATAAAGGAATTTAATGCATCTCTCAGTAACTGTTATTTTAGAAAAATTGCTAATGACTTGACTTTTTAATGAAAATTTTCTATAGTGATAGAAAACATAACTAAAATAATTTAATTTAATAATTAGGAGGAACGCGTATGTTCGAATCGTATACGGAGAAGGCTTTACGGGTAGTTTTAGAATCACAGCGTGAGGCTCGCACATTAGGGCACCGTTATGTTGGGACCGAGCATATTTTGTTGGGTTTAATTAGTGAGCAAGGGGGGGTCGCATCAATTGCATTGCGACTTAACAAAGTAACAGCAAGTGATGTTAGACGCGAAATTCGGGACGTTCAATTATGTTCAAAATACACTATCTTATCCTATAACTTTACGCCAATGGCGAAGTTAGTTTTAGAAACGGCCATTAATCATTCGCGTTATTTTAGGCTGGGGTACATTGGGACTGAACATCTCTTAATGTCACTTTTGGACTATCCTTCAGGGGTAGCCGCCACGGCCCTGAGAAATTTGGGGGTTAACTTATTAAAACTAAGAATCGACTTACTAAACGAACTTGGATATAATGCGGAGGCACAATTAGGCGCTTTTTTAACGGGGCAAACTCTGCAAGAATTTCTTGATGAAGAAGAACAAGAATTTCTTGATGAAGAAGAACAAGAATTTCTTGATGAAGAAGAACAAGAATTTCTTGATGAAGAAAAACTCGAACTCGAAGGCTTCAACCTAGAGTCGAAAGACTCACTCGAACTCGAAGGCTTCAACCTAGAGTCGAAAGACTCACTCGAACTCGAAGGCTTCAACCTAGAGTCGAAAGACTCAGAAGAAGAAGACTACGATGACGAAGAAGAAGACTACGATGAGGAAGAAGAAGACTACGATGACCAACCAATTGGTGACTTCGCAACTGAGTTTCGACGATATGGTCGAGACTTAGAGAAAGGCAAATTCATTGAAACCGGTAAAAGTAGAGCGGAAACCTTCGAAGATTACTGTAACTTGTTCTGGGACGACGACGTAACGTTTTGGGAAGATGACTCCCAAAACATTATAGATCAATTTGACAACCAGTTCGGCAAAGAACAATTTGAACAAATGGATCTCGTTGACGGAGATGATCCCGTTGACGGAGATGATCCTGTTGACGGAGATGATCCTGTTGACGGAGATGATCCCGTTGACGAAGATTATTTCTTTGACGAAGATGATCCCGTTGACGAAGATGATCCCGTTGACGGAGATGATCCTGTTGACGAAGATTATTTCTTTGACGAAGATGATCCCGTTGACGAAGATGATCCCGTTGACGAAGATGATCCTGTTGACGGAGATGATCCCGTTGACGAAGATTATTTCTTTGACGAAGATTATTTCTTTGACGAAGATGATCTCGTTGACGAAGATTATTTCTTTGACGAAGATTATTTCTTTGACGAAGATGATCTGGTTGACGAAGACGACGAAAGTAAGCGTTTAATTCAAGAGGAACTAAACGGCCAAATTCAAGAGGAACTGAAGCGTTTAATTCAGGATGATGAAGAGGATGATAATCATCCGTCTGAAGATGAAAGTGACGATCTTTATAAAAAAATACTCGAATATGAAGACGGTCGATTCGATTATCAATCTCAAGAGGAAATAAAACAAATATTTGAAATTATTAGTGAGGAAGTTACTAAATATATTTTCAAAGATTATGAGCCTGAGCCTGAGCCTGAGTACAACAAAGAAGGTTATGACGTAATTTCATCTCGATTTAACTCGAGGTTATTTTTATTTAGGTTGAGGAAAAAAACAGAAACATTAAACATTTTGAATGGCCTAATTGTAAAAACGAATAAAGATGAATTTAAGTCACCTGAATAAATCAAGAATATAATATTGAACCATAATTCATTAATTACTTTAGATAACCAAAAATTGTTTGTAATTATGTTGGCTGATAATTTTAACGAGTTAGGAAATTTTATTTTCCTTCTAATGTATGAAAAAACTGGTTTTGATGAATTGAAGGAATTTTTAGGTTATCCTACAAGTTTTTATCCAACAGGCGAACTTTCGCGACTTGTCAGAGAAGATCGCTTTAATCCAAAAAAGCGTGTTAATTTTGACTTGAATGCTAACAACGTAATTTTTGCAGCTGAAAAAATTGACCAATTTCAATTAGTAGTACGGGTGATGAGGGAAATAAAAGAAGAAAAGGAGCGACTTAATTCAATTATTAAGCAGTTGGATAAAGAGAATAAAGCAATGGAGAAAGAACTTAAATATTACGAGCCAAAAGGTAGCTATAGAAAGCAAGTAGCTATGGAGAATAATCAAGAGGCTCAAAAATTGAGGAATGAAGGAATTAGAATACTAGGGCAGAAGTATGGGAAAATAGAATGGAAAGAAGAAAATTTTAAACAAATAGATTATGATCTAAACCTAAAAATATTTTTAATAAAATCACGAATTATCCAAAAAGAACTAACCAAAGAACTAATCTACATGGAAAAAGAGAGGTACGAAAAAACAAAAAAAGAGTTATTTAAAGCATTGCGGAAGAGATTGAACGAAACATTATTGAAAACAACAGTCATGATATGTAACGAAAGACTGGCAATTGGGGATGGAAAGTGCGATACAAAAAATGTGCTGGAAAGATGGGAAAAAATCTGGGAAAAAGAATGGCGAAAAGTATGGAAAAACGAGCACCATACATGGCTACAAAACTGTGATAAGAAATCTCGAAAGCCGGCGGATGATAATTCGAAGCAAAACAAAAATGATAATTCTAAGCAAGGTAAATCAGACCTAAATACTAACTTTAGGAATCGAATACTCGGCTTTATAACTTCATCAAACAAATCAAAAGGTAATTATTCAAATGATTTAAACGTAATCTCAAAAGATTCAAACTCAACATCAAAAGATTCAAACTCAACATCAAAAGATTCAAACTCAACATCAAAAGATTCAAACTCAATACCACCATTACCGGAACAGGTTTACGTTGACGACCCTACTGGTAAAAAAGATATATTAGCGTCATTTACAAAGAATTTAACAGCGGCCGCTTCAGCAGGTCAAATTGATCCGGTAATTGGGAGAACTAAGGAAACTGATCGAGTTATTCAAATTTTATCAAGAAGAAGAAAGAATAATCCTATTCTTATTGGCGAACCTGGAGTCGGAAAAACAGCAGTTGCCGAGGCTTTAGCATTAAGAATTGCTAATCGAGATGTCCCTAGTGATTTGCGCGAGAAAGTTGTTCTAGAATTAGATGTGAGCCTCTTAATTGCGGGAACTAAATATCGAGGTGAGTTTGAAGAACGTTTAAAACGAATAATGCAAGAACTAAAACGTGCACCAAATATTATACTTATAATTGATGAGGTGCACACACTAGTGGGTGCTGGTTCAGCTGAAGGGGCAATGGACGCCGCGAATATGTTAAAACCAGCACTTGCAAGAGGGGAGCTTCAATGTGTAGGAGCAACAACTCTAAAGGAATTTCGTCAGCACATTGAGAAAGATCCAGCTTTAGAAAGGAGATTCCAACCTGTTTTCGTGGCAGAGCCAAATGAAGAAGACTGTCTTGAAATACTAGAAGGGTTATGTATAACTTATGAACTATTTCACCATGTACGAATTTCAACTTCTGCTTTAAAATCTGCTATTAGATTAAGCGTACAGTACATTCAAGAAAGATTCTTACCAGATAAGGCAATCGACTTAATTGATGAAGCTTGTGCACATGTTCGTTTAAATCATAGAATATATCCTGATTCTGTAAAAGAATTTGAACAAAAAATTCTAGTAAAAGTTAGAGAAAAAAATCTCGCAGTTCGAACAAATTGCTTCGAAGAAGCATCGGAGTTACGCGATGAAGAAATGGTTCTTAGAGCAAAATTAAATGCACACGTAAGAAGAAGTGATGCAAAATATGAAGAGTCGACCAAATTTAAATCATTACCACTCGTAGGTTCTGAGGAGATACTAGCTATTGTGGGTGCGTGGACTGGGATTCCATTAAATAAAATTAGTGTTGACGAAGTACAAAAACTATTAGAAATTGAACAATATCTCCATAATCGTGTTATTGGCCAAGAAAGGGCTGTAACAGCGATTTCTAGAGCAATTCGACGGGCAAGGGTCGGAATTCGTAATCCAAATCGACCAATTGCAAGTTTTCTATTTTGTGGTCCAACAGGTGTTGGTAAAACAGAACTAACTAAAGCTTTAGCAGAATATTATTTTGGATCAGAGTCTGCTATGATTAGACTAGATATGTCAGAATATATGGAGCGCCATACGGTAGCAAAATTAATTGGTGCTCCTCCAGGTTACATTGGGTACGAAGAAGGTGGACAGCTTACTGAAGCAGTCCGACGTCGACCTTACAGTTTAGTTTTATTTGATGAAGTAGAAAAGGCTCATCCTGATATATTTAACACGCTTTTACAGGTTTTAGAAGATGGGCGCTTAACAGATGCAAAGGGTAAGACAATTAACTTTAAAAATACTATTCTTATCATGACTTCTAATCTTGGATCAAGACTTTTAAATGTCAGAGATGATAACGATTCAAACTCCGACCAAGCAACAGAAAATAAAGGTGGAATTGGCGACAGTATTGAGGGGTCTACATTTGCACCAAAAAAATACAATGAAGAAGATATTGCTTCTGTCTATGAGTTTAACGATTTTGGTGGGAAAGGGCTGATTGAGGAAGAAGTCGAAGATATTATTGAAACTGAAGATTTAACAGATGAAAAAGAAAAAGCCTATAAAAAACTAGTTAAATCTTTTGATAAGGAACTAAAGAAATTTTTCCGACCTGAGTTTTTAAATCGAATTGATGAAACAATTATTTTTCAACGTCTAGAATTTAATGATGTATCACAAATTGCAACATTAATGATAAATGATATTTCAAAACGTCTTTTAGATAGTCGAATTGTTCTCAAAATTAATGAAGATGTGAAGAAGTTAATTTTAGAAAGAGGTGGATTTGATCCAGTTTATGGCGCTAGACCACTAAGACGTGCAATAACCAACTTTATTGAAGATCATGTTGCCAAGAAGATTATTGAAACACCCGTATTAACTCTAAGAACGATTGTCTCTGTCGAATTAGATTATGTTAAAGATATTATTGTTAATATTTATCCACTGCCAAGTTTTATCTTAGATGAGACAAATAAAGATATTAAAAATAATGAAAAGAATATTGAAGCTGTAAATGATTATTTTTATTTAGTTAAAAAGTGGGAGCGAGAAAATCATGAAATTATGGATCGACTAAAAATTTATTATCCAGATCAGTCATTTTCACAAGAAAGCGAAGAAAAAGAAGAGGAAAAAATGGAAAAGTCTCAAAATTTTTCTTCTCTTACAGAATTTCAAAAGTTTATGCGTAAAGAATCTGATTAAAAAATCTTCTAGGTATTATTTTTTTTCAATATTATAATTACCAACGAAGAGTAAGTAAAGAATTTTAAATTAATTTTTAGACTATTATTTACTGTTTAAATCTAATTAGTATTTAAATTTAAACAGTAAATAATTAAAATGACTTAATTCATAACTTAGATTCTAAAAAAGTAGAGAAGCGGGACTGACGAGACTTGAACTCGCAACTTCCGCCGTGACAGGGCGGTGCTCTAACCAATTGAACTACAATCCCATAATACAGTGCCGATCTTACATATACCTTAGTCCACTTTATTTGTCAATCTTTTCGATTCAAATTGAATCAGTCATATTTCTAAGAATTGTGCAAGTAATAATTAATGTTACTGCAAAGATAAATCCATAGATAATATATTCTCTGTATGAGATGTTTCTCGCGTTGTACGATGGAAGGAATATCAGTATAATTAGTCCAAGGATTGAACTTATGAAAAAGCGGGGATATCGAAAAAAATTTTCCCAAAAATTATCCATAAAAAAAGACTATTTTTAAGTATAGTGAAGATAAAAACTATTATTGATAATAAATAGTTGTATTCTCGAGAAGTTAATATGTTAATTAAAATCTTAATCGTCATTCATAAAAGCCTCATTAAATATATTCGTTCCTAAATAAAATTCTTAGAATATTTTTATAATAAGAAATTTTATTAGTTCACATCTTTACAAACAAATTAAATAAATTTAAAAAGGAATTTAATATATCGCTTCAAAGAAAAAAATTGAGAACTATAATTTACGAACTTTTTTAACGGTAATATCTATAATCCTTTTTTTAGAATCCTATCAACTTTTCGAATACAAAAAAGCTCTATTTCTAAATTTAGAAGTTATTTTTATTTTATAACTTAAAGATTGAAAATAATAGTAAAAGTCTTCATAAAACGTTTAAAGTGTCTACCTAATTATAATCAGTTGCTTAAAAAGCTGATCTCCTTATAAGTTTCAAAAACCTTAGTATAAGCACAATTTATAAATTAACCACTAATCGAAGGTAACCTTTATTCCTAGCCTCAAAAAATACTATACTGAAATTACACAAATAATATAGCAAAAAGAAAAATAGGCTTTGTAGCTCAGTGGTAAGAGCAGGGCCTTCATACGGCCAAGGTCACAGGTTCAAATCCCGTCAAAGTCAATTATATAGAAATGTACCTTTACTCACCTTATCGACAATGAGTCCTATTCTTAATTGGGTATTAATTCTCTCAAAAATTAATCATAATTCTAATATGGAAATGTAATTTTATGAGCTTAATATTTAATAATTTCACTTTTAGTTTGAAGGTTTTATTATCAACTTAATTACCATCAACTACTCCTAATAAAAACGAATAATTTTTTATTTTAACAGAATAAATTTAGGATCTATTTTTCTCATTAAAAATCAAGCCATTATTGTGGTAGAAAGCAAGATAAATTTTTCCGGAAAAATTTGCCATAACTTTACCAGATTTTCAAAGAAAAACTTAATAAAGAGAATTAAAGTATTAAGCAAAAAAAGAGTCAAGATTTACATTAAAATTGGAAAACAAAGGAATTTAATAGACTCAAGATTTTTCATTTATAAACTAAATACAAAAACATGTATAAAAGTTCGTTTTTTGCATTAAACAAGAATAAAACAAGAAGAGTTATGACTATAAAGCGCGACCAATCAACTTTGTTAAGCAATCAATTAATTTTCTGTTATTAATTTCCAACGCGATAAAGTTAAAACTTCTTCAGCTTAATAAAAATTCTTTTAAACTGCTTTAGTTTTATCTTTTGAATATGGAAACTTCCTTCCTCTAAAATACTTTCGAATTAAAACCTCTAATAAAAGTTTCTATAAATGAGTTTTTCATAAAAATTAAACGTAAAATTACTATTGAATTAAAAAGAGTAAAAATATTGTTAAGAGATCCTAAAAAAACCATTGTTTCTAAATAAAGTCATTTTGGTCGTAACTTCTATTATATCTTATTATATCTAATTAAAAAGATAAATCTTTACTAAAATGTATAAGAAATTCTAAAATAATTAAATTAATTAATATAATTAAGATAGAAATATTAGTTACTTTCAGGTAATGGAGAGTAAACGAAACAATGGGTATTGTTAAGATAAATATTATACTTATATCTTGTGAAAATAAAAAAAGTAGACAAAAATATAAAACACTGCAGTCACACAGAATTTTAGAAATAAATTGAAATTATCGAAAATTCCATTCATTCCAAAAAGTAATATAAAAGCTGTAGATAAAATATATTTGCAGGAGTTTAATTAACATTTTTAAGAGGACTAAAGAAGAGTAAAAAGATTTTTATACGATTTTAGACGTAGAGGGAATAATTACGTAACAATAAGTTACATGCGATATCAAGAGTTATGAAATAGCACTAATTTTAATCTTATTGATACTGATTATCAATTTTCGCAAGCATATCAGTAAGAATACCTGTCTTTTCAAGATTAGCCTACAGGTATACAAACAAATAATCTTTACATTTGTTAAATTGGATATTTACTTCGTTAGGTTTTATATCTATCTCTTTTGGGACAATTTTTTCTAGTTCTGAATATAAGTGTGTTTATTAAATACTTCCACAGCTGGTTTGATAATCTTAAGATTAAAAGTGGCCATTTGCTTCTTTTATTTTCTTTCAATAGTTTTTTAAAAATATACTTTTCTACTTTATAATCTAAACTTTTTTTTGATATTTTTTGTGGTTTAATTTAAAATTCTAAGTCTAGTTATTTTTCGAAATTAATTTTAGCCATACCTTAGTCTAAGTTCCAACTTTCTTATATTGTAAACTTGTCCTATAGAAAGGTTTTGATTAGCGGGTAACGTGACTCGAACACGCGGCATTAACCTTGGCAAGGTTACGCTCTACCACTGAGCTATACCCGCTAACTTATAATTAGCAGAAATGTATTACATTTACCCTTAAGTATAGTCAGAAAATTTATAACAAAAAATAATAAATTAAGCCATTAGTTGAAATGATTTAATTTATCCTAATTAAATTACACAAACACGTTAGCAAATCCAGTTAAAATAATTAATGTTCCCCAGAACTTTGTCAAGTTATAGAATGTCGATTTGTTTGTTTCCCATTCTCCTGGCGTTGCTAAACTAATTGGAACAGTAATTATCAAAACAAAAGATAATAAAACTAGTAAACCAACTAGCATTTGAATAATAAATGTCATAATGAAATCTCTTAAATAATACTCATTTTTATGCAATATAATGTCTACGAGCTTAAGAATACGGTAAAATGTAGTTTTTTACAAAAATTGTTTAATTATTTCTTAAATAAAACTATCATCGATTGCGTTAAAGAAATTTAGAATTTTTAAACGTTCTCGTCTAAACAATTTTGATATTTAATCTAAAATTCTTAATAACTTATCAAATTTCCTATACTTAAAAGTTAAATTTATATGGAAGGATTAGTTTTGACGAAATTACCTCAAGCCTACGCCTTTTTTAGCCCAATTGTTGATATACTACCAATTGTTCCGGTATTCTTCTTACTTCTTGCCTTTGTTTGGCAATCGTCTGTAAGTTTTAGGTAAAGCTATAAAATTATCTATAAAAACTATAATTGAATTATGATCGAACCACTTCTTTTTGGTATTGTTTTAGGTATGATTCCTGTCACTATTACAGGTCTATTTGCGTCAGCTTATTTTCAATACCAATTAGCTAATAGACTAAAAGTTTAAAAAATTAATGTGGGGTTAAAAAAGACGTTTTGTATTCATGTCATAGTAGAATTTGATTTAAGGAAGAATACAGATTAATACTTAAATCAAAATTTAATTTAAATAAAACATTGATAATATTTTCCCTTTAATAATAACATTAGTGTATAAAATAGGAAACAATTAAAGTATTATTTTTTAATAACGAGCAATTTATTAGATCTAGAAAATAAAGAAGTTTTATTCTTTAATTGTATAAACAAACTGTAAACTTAAAAGATGTAATTAGAAATCGTCGATTTTCCGTAATATTACCATTTATTTTATAATTCAAAAGGAAAAAGTTAACTGGAAGATAATTGCCCTCTAAAATATAAGACTTAATAAAACTTTTAAAGATAAATCTTAAATAGAAGTCTACGAAACACTAATAAATAGTTAATGTTAGGACACTTTAAATAAACTTTCAATTGAAACGTTATCTTACAAAACTGTACAATTATTATTAAAAAAAGTTTCTATTACTTACTATGCTTGAAAAGTTTTTTCTTTTAAAATGACTCTGCTTTCCTTAAACTTTAATTCATAGGTACTCTCTAAAATAAATTGATTTTATAGTTTAGCTAATTATTGTTAAGGATGTCTTAATACTTTTTATAATTAATTAAGATCTTGTTAAAGTTCTTTAAGAGTTGGGATTAAACATCAATCTAAACAATTTTTATTATTGTGTAACTTAATTCAATTCTGAACTTTCAGATTAGTGAGTTGACGCCAAATAAGGTGCAAAAGTAGTAAAACAATTCGTCAATCTATTTTGACACACTCATTAATTTGAGTACGAAAAGAAAATATGCGAGTTATTAAATCAACAATAAATAAAAATTATTCTTTTTTGAATTTAAGTTTTATTGTTTTATAATAGTAATTTTATTTACGATGATAAGACTTGCAGAAAATGGGCAATTTTTTATTAACTCGACATAATTATATGTGATCTGTGTTTTTAATTTGATTGTTTAGCACATTTTAAGATAATCTACTATTTATTATTCTTATCAATTTTATTCAGTAGTTTCTGAATTTCTTTCTTATTTAGAGCGTACCTTTTAGACGTCATAGTGGATTTGATGGCCTTATGAATTAGGTGACAAGTTAGCTGATCAATTTTACAAATCGATTAGAGAATGCGATACGGACATCCGTGATATTGCCAAAAATCTAGGTTTCAAAGCCGATAACATTAAAAACGTAAAAGACCACGTTTTTATAATGAGCATGATCTTGACCGGTATGGTCCTGATCAAATTGAACGTAAACAATTTGATCCTAATCTTCAAAGCGTCTCGAAATTGGAACTCACACTCAACATGATGTTATTTGGATAAAGCATAAATGCGCGGAACGACATCACGAATTAAAATATGATTCGGGCTATAATGAAGCACATAATCGTGCTCAAACTCGTTTAGATGGTGCGCCATGGGAAAATCAATTTTAACAATATTTATTAAATTAAGACTCAATAAAATGGGATTTTTTAAAAAAGATTAATATATATTACTCGAATAACAGGTTATCAAGATAATATTTTAGGTGTGGTTTTTGATGATAAAAACAAGAGTGACAATAACATTGAAGTAATCGAATGGGATTTTCCTAACATTGATAAAAGAAAGCATAATCCGAACTTCAAAGGAAGAAATTTTGGAACAAGTCCTTTCCGGATTGGAGTCGGTCAATCACTCTCTTGGAACAAATTATAAATTATCTCAAATTTATTTTTCACCTTTTGATAGCGGAACCAATTTAGTTTACAACTTATTAATCTGTAAGTTGATTAAACATTATCATAATGGAAATGCGTTCAAAGAAGTCTAAGTAACGAATTTTTGAAAAAGTGATTTTATTTTTGTCACTTTTCCAAAATCAATAATGTTACCGATTCAATATTAAAACTCAACTCAATTTTCGAGCTGAGTATAGTACTAAATGTGTTCTCAAACGTCCCTCAAAGGCTTTATATGCCCTCTTCTAATATATCCCCAATCCCCACTCTATAAAATATTTTATTGATTTCTACCCCCAACGACTCTTCATCTAGAGTAAAATCTAACTTGAATCCTCAGGAAAATTACTTTTGGAATGGGATTGCAGCTAGATTCGCAGGCTGGAATGGCGAATTATTCTATCATCTTTTAAAAAAATAGAATAAGATTTGAGTTTTTTCCTGTCGCAAATAGAGATATTAAACTTGGAAGACTCGATCTTTGTTATTGTTTTGATTTCTCTTTCCCAGAATTGGGGGAAAGAAGTGATATAAAAAAATTTTTAGTGAATTGCAAAAAAAATTTTTTAAGTAAATATCCTTCGCAAAAAGTCTCAATAGCGAGAAAATATTTAAAGTTGACAGCACCTGTTCGCAAGAAAGCAAAAAGATATTATCGTATTTATGGAAAAATGAACCATTTACGCTTTGAACTAGAAATGCGGCAAGAGTGTTTCAAATACTGTCTAAATTCCTTTTTCTCATATAGTTTTGAAGAATTTGAAGATGAATTAGTGGAAATATTTTTGGTTGATTTTCGGGATTTATGCCCAGAAAATTCTACGTACAGCCTTTGGTTATTAGACCGTCTAATAAGAAAGTCATCACTTCCAAAATTGAAAAACTTAATTTAGGTATTTCTAAGGCTATTATTAGTCCGTATAATTTAAATTTCTGCAAGTACCTAGAGTCTTGATTTAAATGTCTTCAGCTAGTTTCCTTTCTCCAAAGAGAAGAGATTCGAAAAGATTTAAATTTCGTAAATTCTATTAATATAGCTATTGTAGAATTTCCTATAACTAATTTTCTAAGATTTATAGAGAAAAACACTACAAATACATATCATCGTGAAAATTGTATATCTTTTTTTCTAAATTTACTAGAATTAGAGCCAGTAAAAATAGAAATTAATTATAATAAGTTCGTAGCTTTCACTTTTTGTCATTGGGTAAGCTTAGAAAAAAGAAAAAACACATGGTTTGTTAAGTTTCGGGTGGCTACTAACATTTTATCTTCGATATATCCTTACACTTTATTAGATACTCTTTTAATTTATAAAAAAAAATCCGAATTAGAAATAAACTCTCAATATATAGAGAGTTTTAACACGAAAAATTATTGAAAAGAATTTGAAATCGACAAAACTTATAAAAATCTTTCATTGTCAAATCTTCGAATAGAAAGAAGACAATCCATAATTATAAACAAATTAAATGGATTAAAAAATGAAAACCAAATCGAAAGTAAAATTCGTATTTCTTCAAGAGGTTTGATAGAAACTGTATAAATTAAAAATTTAACAGCTAAACACTTAAAAAATACTAGCAAGTTTTCTTTAAAGAATCGTGGAATTTCCTTAAATGAGTACATTTCGATCTTTTTTTGATGCTAAAACGAGCGAAATGTACTCACTCTATATTGCTAAGAATACCTGATTGGGCCTGATTTTATTATGATTTATTCATTTTTTTTTACACTCTTACTTAGAGAGCAAAACTTTTTCGTATCAAATACCAACTTATTTTTATGAAAAAATTCAGTCAAAAGAAATAAATTAAAAAATATTATAATGTAGATTAAAACATTTATATTGGAGGTTTTTCAATGAAGTTTTTCAAAAGCATTTTAATTTTTCTATTCGTATCATCTACTCTAAATGCATTTTACTATGGATTAAAATGAACTGACGGGAATGTATGCAAATCAATTATGTTTACTATGTATTTTTTAGCTATTAAAATTGGTTTAATTGGACCGAATGTTCATCTAGAATGAAATCAGCATCAACCAAATCCACAACTTGTAAGTAGGATACAAACACTTTAACTAAATTGCTTAGTTATGCTTTATAGACTATAAATGTTAAAATGCGTGTTTATTGAAAATCGTACTAAAGTATAGTATGGTTCAATATTGGTATGCTAAGGTATGATTTTGGTATAAATTTAACATGCAAAAATGGATTAGTCAACCCTTCTAAAATGAAATTAAAAATAAAATAATTGATCGAAATTAATTTATTTAGTTTTGTATAAATAAATACTAAAATTAACCATAATTTATTAGTTAATAAATGACATTGCTTGAAGAAAATTAGCAACCTTACTTTCACCTGCACAAGCATTTCGAAAGGTCATGCATCCTTTACTGATCATTTTTGCTCCTATGACTTCTAAATGGGATAATTTTAATTGTTGAACAGCATAGACTAATGGCTTCGCACGTGCCTGATATAACACACAATCCTGTGCAAATAGTATCACCGCGAGTTACGTCTTTTGATGTCTTATATAGAATTTTGCCTAAAGCACCTGCTGACTCGGTTCCGCCAGCCAATGCTACTCCCGCATCAACAATATTACCGGCTTTTTCTGCAGCGCTTATAATTTTATCAGCGTTGTTCCCTGTTATTCTAGTATTTATAAAGGTATCTTTAACACTTTCGCCTGGGCTATTTTTTAATTCAGACGTTTTTCTTTTAAAAATTCGATTTTTTATTTTTTCAAGCATATTAAAATCATTAGTAAATTTTTTTTATTTGGATTTTTTAACGTCATTAAACTATTTTTTATTGATTAATTAATCATAAAATTTTTAATTTATGACATAAGAATAAATTCTTTTTAGTTATAATCTGATGTCATTAATTTAATCATAATAAGGTATCACACTAATATAGTAAAAATCTAATAAGTTACCAACTTGACTTCGTAAGACCGGGTAGGAAACCCTCCAAACCCATTTGCCTTATCATATTTCTAGATAAACCAAAATCCCGATAAAAACCTCTAGGGCGACCGGTACACCAACAACGATTATGTAAACGAATTTTTGCAGCATTTCTTGGAATTTTTTGAATTCGTTTTTGAATTTCTAATTTTTCGCTATAAGAATTAGACTTTTTAAATTTTTCTAATAAATTTAATTTTTTGATGGCATATTTATAAACTAGCTTTTTTCTTTTTTTCTCTCTTTCTAAACTGCTTTTCTTAGCCATATAATTTAAAATTAGCTTAACTTGTTTAAAAAAATTTAATCCTTCAGAGCAACGTTTCTTCTCAGAAAGGATTCATTTTTACTTATCAATTGTATCTAAAAATTTTCACGTTAACTTATTTCTCACTCGATTTCGATTCACTTATTAATCTAGATACTTCAGTATAAAATCCAATACTGAGGTAGTTTTTATAACTTATAGTAGCATTAAAAGATATATCAATATTTTTTCCTTATAATCTTTTTAAGCTCTGAAGAACTAACTGGCAAGCAAAGGCGAGCGAAAAGTAAAGAATAAAATAAATAGTTTTATGCTGTTATAATATAATTGTAGAACTTGTTAGATTTATGTGACAACCATTTTAACTGGAACTTCAGATTATCTTTTTACCAAATAATCGAATGATTGTAACATACACAGCGACCCTCCTTGACCGATAAAAAAAAACATTAACATGGGTTAAGTATATCTTAAATTCAGTGTAAGCGGGTGGCTTGACAAAGATAAATTAAATTAATTAAAATACATTTGAATAGTAAATTAATTTAATTATTTGATTTTATTCTATCATGATACATTTAAAAATAAATTAATTTAATTAACTGAAATGAGTGATCTTATCATAAAGACAATAGAACGTCCATACTTAAAATCTGGATTACCAAATATTAAAGTTGGTGATCTTGTAAAACTAGGTTTGCTTATTGTAGAAGGTAATAAGGAAAGAATACAATATTACCAAGGAGTTGTATTGGTTACTAAAGGGCCTGGTTTACGTAAAACTTTGACTGTTCGTAAAATAATCCAAGGAATTGGCGTTGAAAAAACTTTTCTAATTCACTCACCAAAAATTACGTCAATCAATATCTTACGATCTTCTAAAATTCGTCGAGCTAAACTCTATTATTTACGAAATCTGTCTGGTAAAGCAACTCGCTTAAAACAAAGAAGATAAATAAATTGCATCTAACTGGGTTCGAACCAGTGATGTTCTATAACGAAAATGGATTATGAGTCCATTGCCTTCAACCACTCGGCCATAGATGCTATTTCGGTTTCAGCTTTACGGAGTTGGTGGGAATTGAACCCACTTCCATTCTAATCTTTTTTCTTACTTTTTCAGAAAAACAGTTTATGTCTTACAAGCTATTATAATAAACTTTTTTTCTTGGTTAGTTTTATCACTAATGCGTTGCAATCGCGAGATTTATCTTTTAGCCAGTAAATAACTAGAAGATTGAATCTTTTACATTGCTAATTTTTTTTAGCAAAAAGCGTAGATTCTATTAGTGTTTGTTTTTTCTTTTGCAGATAATGTTAAATACAGTTTACTAAGATAGATTTTCAATTGTAAAACTAGATAATTAGAATGTCGAAACCTTATCAACCCCAAATTCTAAAAAATATGAACATGAAAGGGATCGAACCTTCGACATACAGAATCGGAATCTGACACTCTATCCACTGAGCTACATGTTCATTTTCTTCACTCTTATCTATTATACTCTAAAACGTTGTAAAATTTACGTGGCCTACAACTTTTTTAGAATTCGCTACTCAAGATCAATTCGATTTGGATTTCTAGAAGGGTCATTTGATAGGAAACCAAATACAAAAAGTGACGTAAAAAATATCACAATAGTATATACAAGAACTTTCAGTGTTAACATATGTTAAGATTTTTTCCAAAAAATAAGTTATGGTACCCATTATAGTCAAATTTTTATTTAAGTTATTCCAATGGTATTAACTTGTTTTGCAGTGCATTTTAATCTTAGATAAATGCACTTCTGTACTGCCTTATGATTCTTACTTTTTTTTATTAAATCGAACTTAGGTTTTTACTCATTAAGATATCAATTGTTTTATCAAAACTTTTTGGTGGCCTGAGACATTCAAAATTTAATTTAAACAGTAATTTTTAAAAATTAAAGCATAAAATCTCTTCTTTTTAAAGTTTGTTCATAATTAACATCTCTCAATGTTTTAAGTATTTCTTCAAAATATTCTTGTAAATAACTTTCCAAATTTAGTAACTCTTTTTCATCAATTTCACAGAAATTATAAATTTCTTTGGATACCTTAGATATTGACTCTTTTTCTTCCAATACTTTAATAAATGCTAATCTTTGCTGAATACTATCGCTCCATTCAAACAACTTACTAAAATTTTGCGCGAAATGAAGTAAGTACAATGGAATTTTAGTTAATTTTGCTGACTGGCCGGAAAGTTTCTCACACATTTCAATAATTTCTGATGAAAACCATGCTCTCTCGCCGCACAATGTGAAAGATTTATTTTTCGTTTTACTATTAGCTATACTCCTCAGACAAATCCTAGCGATATCTTGAGTATTCATATAATAACGAGGTATAAACTCATTAGTAATCCATATCGTTTTATTTTCTAAAATTGGTATAGCGTACTGGTTGATAAGCGCTTGATAAAAACTTCCCAAACGAATTATTGTGAATGGTATTGTGGATTTGATCAATTTTTGTTCAATATTATTTTTCATTTCCATTAACGGAACATTCATATAATTTTGAGCATTGAGGAGTGAGAAAAAGAGAAATCGTTTTATCTTTACTGCTTTTGCAATTTCAATCAATACCTCTTTCCCAATACAGTCGGTTTCTTTAAGTGTTCTCACATCATCGACTCTAATTGTCGAAGCGTCGATTATTCCGGTAATCTCTTTAAATCCCGATGGTAAGGTTTCTGGAATGGCAAGATCCCCGTATATCAACGTTGCTCCCAACTCACTTAAAAAGCTAGCTTTTTTCACGTTACGAACTAAGCACCTTACTTTGAACCCATCTTCTAAAGCTTGACTTACTATTTGGCGTCCTAATGTTCCTGTTCCACCAACAACAAGCAAAGTCATAGAGATTAAACCTGTTAGTATGTTAAAAATTTTTTGGTTAAGTTCTAACGATTTGCGGCGCGTTATATAACTCTTGGTTATCCTAGAGAGAATCTTTAGGTCTATAATATGTTCATTTCAGCTTCAAGTTTATCCGTAATGATAATAGAGGTAGTAGTTAAAAAAGCTCCTAAAAAAGTTTAGTCGTTCTTTTATACATATATTTTTATTGTTGTATTATACGGACTTAATTAGAATCTAATAATATATATATTTAACTAATTTTGATGGAAAAAATTGAGACAAAAAATAGCTTTGTTGGCTTTGAGCACGACACTTATAAATATGGTTTCTCTACTGAAATTGAAAAGGAGCAGTTTCCAAAGGGTATAAATGACAGTATAGTAAAATTGATTTCAGAAAAAAAGAACGAACCGGAGTTTCTTCGTAAGTTTCGATTAGATGCCTATCAGCAATGGATAAATAATCTGAAACCAGAATGGGCTTATTTAGACTATAGAAATATTAACTACAGTGATATCATATATCATTCTGCGCCAAAAATCAAAAAGAAGTTAGAGAGTTTAGATGAAATTGATCCAGAATTACGACGAACCTTTGCCAAATTAGGGATCTCATTAAATGAACAGAAAAGATTATCAAACGTAGCTATCGATGCTGTCTTTGATAGCGTTTCTATTACAACTACTTTCAAGAAAGATCTCGCAAAGTTCGGAGTTATTTTTTGTTCTATATCAGAGGCAGTTCAAGCTTATCCAAACCTGGTTCGGAAATATTTAGGGACAGTTGTTCCTATCGGAGACAACTTCTTTTCATCATTGAACTCGGCCGTTTTCAGTGATGGCTCTTTTTGCTATATTCCGAAGAATACCAGCTGTCCGTTAGAGCTCTCTACATATTTTCGAATCAATGACCAATACTCTGGGCAATTTGAAAGAACTTTAATTATTGCAGAAGAAAATAGCTCGGTTAGCTATCTTGAGGGGTGCACAGCACCAAAATATGATACAAATCAGTTACACGCTGCAATTGTTGAATTAATTGCATTTGAAAATGCGCAAATTAAGTATTCAACTGTTCAAAATTGGTATGCAGGAGATGAATTAGGAAAGGGTGGGATTTACAATTTTGTCACAAAACGTGGTTTGTGTCTTGGTATGAATTCGAAAATTTCGTGGACACAAGTTGAAACAGGTTCTTCCATTACTTGGAAGTACCCAAGTTGTGTATTAGTTGGAAAAAATTCAAGAGGTGAATTTTATTCCGTCGCGTTGACGAATCATTATCAACAGGCTGATACTGGAACAAAAATGATTCATGCTGGAAAAAATACAAGAAGTCGGATAATCTCAAAGGGTATTTCAAATGGTTACTCGAAAAATAGTTATCGCGGTTTAGTAAAAATAAATAAAAAGGCTGATAATAGTAGAAATTATTCTCAATGTGATTCATTATTACTTGGAGCTTATTCACAAGCTAATACATTTCCATATATTGAAGTTCAGAATTCGCTGGCTCGAATTGAACACGAAGCTTCAACATCAAAAATTGGTGAAGAACAACTTTTTTATTTCCTACAGAGAGGAATATGCCTGGAAGATGCAATTACACTTATTATTAGTGGATTTTGTGAGACGGTTTTCAAAGAATTACCACTTGAATTTGCTGCCGAAGCAAATCAATTATTAAGCTTAAAACTTGAGGGAAGTGTTGGGTAGTGAATAGGAAAAAAATTCTTTTAGAAATTAAAGATTTACATGTAAGTGTCAATAATATAAAGATTTTAAAAGGTCTTAATCTATTAATATATAATGATGAAGTTCACGCAATTATGGGTCCAAATGGATCAGGTAAAAGTACCTTATCGAAAGTAATTGTTGGCCATCCAGCTTACAAAATCGAGAAAGGAGAAATCTTTTTTAAAGGTAAGAGTATAATTAAGATGAGCCCTGAAGAACGCTCTCATTTAGGTCTATTTTTAGCTTTTCAATATCCCGTTGAAGTTTCTGGAGTTTCTAACGAAGATTTTTTACGCTTCGCTTATAATGCGAGACAAAGATATTTAGGGTTCAAAGAGTTAAGTCCGATTGAATTTTTAGAAGTTATTACCCCAAAACTAGAACTTCTTTCTATAAAAAGTAACTTTCTATTTAGAAATGTCAATGAGGGGTTTTCAGGTGGTGAAAAAAAACGCAATGAAATTTTACAATTAGCACTTCTTAATTCTCAACTTGGAATTTTAGATGAAACTGATTCTGGATTAGATATTGATGCCTTGAAGGTTGTTGCAGATGGGATAGCTAAATTGATTAATAATAAAAAAAGTTTAATTTTAATAACTCATTATCGACGACTATTAGATTATATTAAGCCGAATTTCGTACATGTTATGGAAAATGGACGTATAGTAAAAACGGGTGATATTACTTTAGTAGAAAAACTTGAGAGTCAAGGTTATGGCTGGTTAGTTGAGTGAAACAAGATATTACTTTGACAATAATAAAAATAAAACGTTACCTTTTTCTATTTATCTTTTTGGTAATTTCAATAAAAAAGCAGGAAACTTGCTATTCACTACTTATTCTAAACAATTAAACTAAAACTATTTTTATTTATATTATATATTTATTCTATAATTCATTATTTTTTAGCTCTTTCTCAAATTTCCAGTTGGTTGGATTCTATAACTTTTCTATTCATTATAAAATTTTTATCGCTTACAAACTTAGAATTATTTTTTTATTTTGAAACTATAAATGTTAAATTATTCAACAAAATTATCTAGACATAAAGTCGTGGATGTTACTTATTTTTATTAGATTTTAAACTTTAATTTAGTTTCAATGATTGCTTCTTTTAGAATTGTTTCAGCTATTGGTGTAAACTCTAAAGTGGATTTAATTTCTTCAGCATATTTTGACTTACCTCTTAAGCAGTTTAATAGTTGTGGAATGTATTTTTCAACATCTTCAACCGCTAGACTATCTAGTTCACCATTAATGCCTGTATAAATGATTGCGACTTGTTCTTCAACAGGATATGGAGAATTCTGTGCTTGTTTTAATGTTTCACGTAAACGTTGACCACGAGCTAACTGTCTCTGAGTTGCAGCATCTAAATCAGAGGAGAATTGAGAAAATGCTTCAAGTTCATCAAACTGTGCTAATTCTAATTTTAGTTTTCCTGCAACTTTTTTCATGGCTTTTGTTTGCGCTGCTGAACCAACGCGCGAAACAGAAATACCGACATTTATTGCCGGTCTTAAACCTGAGTTAAACAACTCACTTGATAAAAATATTTGGCCATCTGTAATTGAAATTACATTAGTTGGAATATATGCAGAGACATCACCTGCTTGAGTTTCAACAATTGGTAAAGCCGTCATACTACCGCCTCCTAACGTAGTGTTCAGCTTTGCAGCTCTTTCTAGTAATCGCGAATGTAAGTAGAAAACATCACCAGGATAGGCTTCACGCCCTGGTGGACGTTTTAGTAAAAGTGACATTTGCCGATAAGCTTGTGCCTGTTTTGTTAAATCGTCATAAATAATTAGAGTATGACGACCTTGGTACATAAAATATTCAGCAATTGCTGCGCCAGTATAAGGTGCAATATACTGGAGTGTTGCAGAGCTATCAGCGGGAGCAGAGACTATAACTGTATACTTTAATGCATCCTTTTCTTCTAAAGCTGTTACAGCTTGAGCTACAGACGATGATTTTTGTCCAATTGCTACATAAACACAGATTACATTCTCAGATTTTTGATTAATGATAGTGTCTAAGGCAATTGCTGTTTTTCCAGTTTGCCTATCACCAATAATTAGTTCACGTTGACCACGACCAATTGGAATCATAGCATCTATTGCAGTGATACCAGTTTGTAATGGCTCGCAAACTGATTGTCGAGCAATTATCCCAGGTGCCATAGACTCAATACGTCTATATTCTTTTGAATTTATATTTCCTTTCCCATCTATTGGTTCTCCCAATGGATCTAGTATTCTTCCAAGTACTTCTTCAGAAACTGGAATTTGTGCAATTTTGTTTGTTGTTCTAACTGTACTACCTTCAAAGAGGCTTATACCGTCACCCATTAATACCGCTCCTACAGTATCGTTTTCTAAATTTAATGCAATTCCTACTGTTTTTTGCTCATCTTCAAATTGAAGTAGCTCTCCAGCCATTACATCGTTTAAACCGTAAATTCTTACAATGCCATCCCCAACCTGTAGCACTGTTCCAATATTCGCGACTTCATAGTCAGCAGCATACGATAAGATTCGTTGACTAATAATACGGCTTATTTCATTCGGATTAATTTTTCCCATAATTTCAAAGTTGTTATTAAATTTAATAGACTTTAATAATGTTTAAGAGTTAGACTAATTAAGTCATTTTATAAATTTGCGCTATTTTGTTTATTATTGTGAGATCGATAACGACCGACTGGTTTGAAAAATTAAGTCGGAATCCACCAAGTAAATCTGGTATCTCTTTTAGAGCAAACTTAACCTTTAAGCTTGAAAAATAAGATTTGGCGTAAAGCTCATTTACTGTGTTTGATAGACTTCTTTCCAACCAATTTTGAATAAGGTCAAACATGAGTTTTCTATCAATTTGAGCTTTTCTTACAAAAATATTGTTTGCCATTTGAATTTCAACACTATAATTGTTTGTAACCGTTGAAATAATATTGATAAATCTATTTAAAATAGCTTCTATACATATAATTCTATTTGTATCACATACTAGATCAAAAAAGTCTGTTATAATTGGATGAAATACGGTGCCAAAGTGTTCTTTTATGAATTCTTTTTTAGACTGACAGTCATAGAATGGAGCTACTAGATAAGCTCTAAAGTTATTTGAAGTTTTCCAAATGACTAGAAAATCAAGCACATCCTGGACAATATTAGTAAATATAATAAATGCGGAAGTATTCGACTTTGTGAAATCAAAGCATATCGCCTTAGTTAAAGCAAACGAATAAGGTTCAATAACTTCTGTATTTAAACCTTTTTTACTCATAGTTTTTTTCTCCAATCGTATTTTGTAATAATAGAATTGAAAAATTAGTGTAGTTCTCGTGAAATTCTTGACTTTCTATAAGTTTTATAAAAAACTTATTGACCTCTTCAAAAGATGAAGTGACCACGAGAGTTTTTAGGGTAATATTGGCTCGATTTAGTTTATAGTCAAATATAAAGTTTGCTGCTAGTTTATTTCTCTCAATTTCATCAAAGGTTTTAGAATTTTTTGATTTCACTACACTCTCAATTTCTTCAATTGTTTTACGTATACTTAATTTTATATAAGTTGGTCCATTTTGTTGATATTCACTTTTAATATCCTTTATGCATAATTCTACTTTAGGTATTTTTTCCTTTGTTTTCTCGTATGCTTTTGATAGTTCTTCTCTAATGTTATCAGTACCTGATATAACATATGATTTTGCACCAATAAAAATTAAAGGGATTAATATGATAATATTTATGATATTCGATTCAAAAATATCTAGATGAAATTTAATGTTATTAAAAATGGGAAAAATATTTTTTATATAAACTTCCATGCTTTTTTTGAAAAGTAAACCTTATTTAATTAACTATTGATTATTATTAGGAACTAGATTAGCAAGTGTAGATGCCATTAAGAATTCTTTCAAGTTTCTAGTTTCAGGATTGTTTATATCAATAATTTGAGTTATTTCTTGTTCCAATTTGATAATCATTTCCATTCGAATTTTTTCAAATATACTTATCTGTTCATTTAAATTTTCATCTATCTTTGAACTAAATGTTACTAATGTATTCTTTTGTTCTTCGTTAAGACTTGTAATCAATTGGTTAAGTTTCTCTTTAAATACATCTACCTTTAGTAGTCGATCTTCATAACGTCTCCGTAGACTTTTAAAAGCATTCTTTCTTTTAGACACTATGTTTAAAATTGGTTTGTATAAGAGTTTGTCAAGAATAACCATTGAAATTAAAAACTCGATTGCAACAAATGGCAGTGTTCCATCAAAATCAAATAACCCGCCAGTTTTTTCTTCAATAGTTAGCAATAAAAAATAAGTGTTATTCATTCTTAAATACTTTAATATTATTTTAACATTTTAATTTAGTAAGCTAAAATTGTACCGAGAACAATTTTAATTCTCGGCATAATCCTAACTAAACAAATGGATTTGCGAATATTAAAGATAATGCTACTACTAATCCATAAATTGTTAATGCTTCCATAAATGCTAAACTTAAAAGTAAGATACCACGCACCTCGTTTGTAGTGTTTGGTTGACGCGCAACGCCCTCAACTGCTAAGCCAGCAGCATTTCCTTGTCCAATACCAGGACCGATTGCTGCTAAACCAACAGACAAGCCAGCAGCAATAACAGATGCAGAAGCAATAATTGTATCCATAATTTCAAAAGTTTATTGTAATTGTCAGAAAATCAACAGATTTCAAGAATTTTTTTGTGTTTAATGCTGCTTTTCAATTGCTTCTTCAATATAATTCGCAGCTAGAGTCGAAAAGATTAGAGCTTGAATTGAACCGGCAAATGCTCCTAAGGCCATAATTGGTAAAGGTACGATTAATGGGGCCAATAATATTAAAACTGAAACTGTTAATTCATCTGCTAAAACATTACCGAATAATCGGAAGCTTAGTGATAATGGTTTTGTAAAATCTTCAATAATATTTATTGGTAAAAGAACTGGAATTGGTTCAATGTACCGTCTAAAATATCCAAGTCCTTTTTTCCTAAGTCCACCATAAAAATAAGTTAAGGAAGTAAGTAAAGCAAGTGCAACAGTAGTATTAATATCATTGGTAGGAGCAGCTAGTTCTCCTTCCGGTAATTGGATTAGTTTCCAGGGAATAACAACACCTAATAAGTTGTTGGCGAAAATGAAGAAAAATAGAGTTGTTACAAACGGGTACCAATTATTAAAATCTTCTTCTTCTTTAAATTGACCTTCCGAGATATCTAATGCTATACGTGTTATATACTCAGCAACAAATTGAAAACCTTTTGGGGTTTCATAAAATTTTAAGGAACTTAGATTTAGTGTTGCAAAAACTGAAAAAAAAATAAGTCCTATTATAGCTATTAGACTAACTATAATGACTTGTCCATGTAGTGTAGCACCAAAAAGTGTCCAGTAGTAGTGTTTGCCAACTTCTACACCATTACTTAAAAGTAAAAAATTCAAGTTATTGAGGATCATAATTTAATTAATTATTTTTATTTAATAGAAGTTAGTATTTGAATTTAAAGTAATACAACAAAAGTGTAACCTGGAAATTTATTTATAAAGTTTATAAATAAATTTCAACTTTAATTTACTTCACCCAAATTAAAGCGAACGAATCGACTGACCTTTATATTCTCACCAAGCTTTGCAATCCAAAATTTTATTAATTGTTCAACTGTGACAGTTTGCTCCTTAATATATATCTGATCTAATAAGCAAAGCGTCTTAAACGTTTTTTCAACACGGCCAGCAACGATCTTTTCCTTAATCTCATCTGGCTTATCTTTTAAATCATCCTTTTCTGCCTCAATAATTTTTTCTTGTGTAATTAACTCTTCGGGAATATCAGCATATGAAATGTATTGAACTGATTCCGAAGCCGCAATTTGCATTGCTATATCTTTTGCAAGTTCTTGAAATTGTTTGTGACGTGCTACAAAATCGGTCTCACAGTTTATTTCAATTAGCACACCGAGTTTTTGTCCAGTATGAATATAACTCTCAATTATTCCTTCCGTAGCGTTCCGGCTTGCCTTTTTATCAGCACTTGCTAAACCTTTTTGACGTAAAAACGTGATTGCTTTTTCGAAATTTCCATTCGTTTTTTCTAAAGCTTGTTTACAATTCATCATTCCTGAACCAGTTTTTTCTCTTAGCTTCTTAACAAGTTGTGCGCTTATTTTCATAATCTTTTCTTAAAAGTTTTTAATAACCTACTAAAATTGTAATTTCAAGTTTACACAAGCTTTTAATTAGCTTTAGTAAAATTTCTAGTTCTTTGTCCAAGACAAATTTCATTAACTATTTTTTCAAGAATTAACTTAACTGAAGACCGTGCATCGTCATTACCCGGAATTATATAATCTGCTAAGTCAGGGTCACAGTTTGTATCCATAATTGAAATTATTGGAATTTTTAGTTTTAAAGCTTCCTTAATGGCAATAATTTCCTGTTTTTGGTTTACAGCAATTAGGATGTCCGGTCTTTGTTTCATTTCTTTCACACCGTTTAGATATCGTTTTAACTTCCACATTTTTTTTCGTAGAAGCATAGCTTCCTTTTTTGTTTGTAACTCAAAACGACCTTCTAACTCTTGCTTTTCTAGTAATTTTAAATTTTTAATTTGACTTGTAAATGTTGTCCAGTTCGTTAACATACCACCTAACCATCTATAGTTAATATAGTGAGAGTTACACCGTCGTGCTTGTTGAGATACAACACTTGCTGATTTAGGTTTAGTACCTACAAATAAAAAAGTTTTTCCCTCGGCGGCTGCCCGATGAACAAATTTGCAAGTTCTACGTAGATAACGCAATGTTTGAACAAGATCTAAAATATGTATACCCTCAGTTTCTGTATAAATATAGGGATACATTTTTGGATTCCAACGATATACTTGATGTCCCACATGAACGCCAGCTCTTACAAATTGAGCTAATTCAAAACCAGCCATAACTATAAATCCCAATAATTAATTTAACTTAATCAAAGATAGTTTAATAAAGGTATCAAAAAATTTTAATTTTTCTTAGAGCAAGACTATTTTCTTTTTAATTTAGCCTTTTTTACAGGAACTCTTGATTTAGTTTCTAAGCTTTGTTTTTTCATTTCTAAGCTTTGTTTTTTCATTTCTAAGCTTTGTTTTTTCATTTTTAATCTTCGTTTATTGATTAATTCTTCTTTTGCTTTCTCACTTAGTTTCATATTCATAGTAAGACCATATTTATGAGAATTCATAGTAAAACCAGTTCCTGCTGGTATAATTTTACCTACAATTACATTTTCTTTCAATCCGTATAACCAATCCACTTTTCCCTCTATTGAAGCTGTAGTTAAAACGCGAACTGTTTCTTGAAAACTAGCACTGGAAATAAAGCTTTCTGCCATTAATGAAGCTTTTGTTATTCCTAATAAAATAGGACTGAACAAGATATTTTCTAATTTTGATTTTGTTAAAGTGTAATCGATTATTTTTGCTTGATTTAGTTCAACTAACTCACCAACTAAAATGCTACTATCTCCTCGATTTGTAATCATAACTTTTGAAGTCATTTGTTTGACTATAACTTCTAGATGTTTGTCTGCAATTTCTACGCCTTGTTCATAATAAATTCCTTGTATTTTATTAAATATATATGACTGAATTCTTTTTAAACTTCGATAAGCTGCAAAATAACAATTGTGTCTGAATAATTCTCTATAACCTACATTGTAACCTTTTAATAACATATGAGGGTTATCAGGTGCATTAGTAATGCCACGTCCACAAAGCTTGAAACCTGCTTTGATACGATTCTCATTAAATTTACCTGTAGCGTTTATTTTATAAGTTTCATTTCGATCCATAAAGCTAAAGGACATCTCATTCTTTCCAATAGATAAATCCAATACGATTCCTGTTCGTTTAGCATATTTGTTCCGACTTTTTGGCTTTCTAGCCTCTAAAACCCTCTCAATTTTTGGTATACCTTGAACAATATCAGAACTTACACCCCTTTTATAATACATATATCCTAGGGTTATGTTTGCCTTAATTAATTCTCGTGGTTCAAAACACTTTCTCATCGTGTTTGAGATTAAATAGGGCTTTGAAATCCGAGTTACTAATTTATTACCCATATTTTTAACAATTTTAACTGATTCTCCAGAACTTCCATCACTCATTATCGGACTTCCTGCTAAAAGAAAGGAATTTTTTTGTTCAACAACCAAGTTTCTTTCTTCTGTGAAAAACGTTTTTATATCGTTTTTTGAAACTAACAAAATACGTTGTGAATTTCCCTGATTAATAGTTTCTATACTCCTTATTACTGTTGCAAAATTTGAGATTACCTCAAGTTTAAATATTATTGTCTCTGGTTCAACAATCTGTTTAATCCCTACTAGTGGTGAAATGAAAAGAGTTTTAATTTTAAGATCCTCAAACAGATCGTCATTAGAATAAACATCCCTATAAAAATTATATTTAAAATCGAATGTTAGATCTGGATTTTTTGAAATTGAGAATTCATAGTAAGACGAAATTTTAAAATTACTCTTTTCTACCATTTCCTCTGAAATAATTAAATCCACTTCAAATAAATTAGTTTTTTTACATATTCTTGAATTCGAGTTATAATTAAATTTTGGTAAAACTATCTTATCACAAACGTTTACTTTTTTATTATTAGCTCTCGGTATTTGATATAATGTTATTGGTCTCAACAATAAAACTTTTTTATTTTTAATTGTAACTATTTTTGCAAATGTAAGAGATCTTATTGGATAAACATTTAACAAAAGCTCTCCAGGATAAAATAAATTTCGGTCTAAATTTAAGAAAAATTTTTCTTTTCCTTTTAGAATAATATAAAGACTTTTTTTAAATTGAACTTGCTTAATACGCTTTTTTAGGAAACCTATTTCTAACAAATTCCATTCAATTTTTTTAAATGTCTTTCTTCTCAAATTTTTAGACAAGATTATTTTACTTCGAACATCATTTAAGCTGTAATTTTTTTTAGGTAATTTTAATCGAAATTTTCTCTTATCGAGTTTTTTCTTTGATTTAAGTTTTTCCTTTTTTACTACTTTTTTAACTTTACTTTTAATTGTAGCTTTCCTTTTTTTACCTAATAAATTTTCTTCTGGTAAAAATAGTATTAGACCTCCAGTTGTTGTATTTAATTTTTTATTTTCTTTCCTAAATTCTGATTTTTTTTGAATCAATTTAATTAATCCACCAGTTTTAGTTCGATATTTTGTGCTAATTTCTTTTAAGTTGGTTTGAGAAAAATCTGGAATAATGAAAAAATAGGAATCTTTGTCTTTTATGCCAATTCCATAGAAGATTTCCGAGGAAATCTTACTAGCTAATAAAATTTTGTATACCCCAACGCTTTGAAACAATGGATCGTCAAATAAAAACTGAATTGAGAAAGGCGTATTTTTAACTTGTTTGGTTGAAGAATTTTCAAAAATAAGCTTTCCCTTTTCCTCATTAACCAATTTTGCTATGGCAATTGAGTCGAAAAATTCAAGCTTTTGATTGTTTTTTTGAATTACTTTAAAGTAAGAAGGTATTTCAATAACTCTTCCTTTCAATATCCAAGTTAAACTCATATCATTATTTTTCGAGTCAATAACTTTATTATTATCAGAAAAAACTTCACCCGAAAACTGCGATTGAATTTCCTTCCTAGCCAAAATAGAGGGGGTTCTAGTTGTAGATTCCTCAGTTATTGGTTGACCAATTATTTGTCCAGATCGTACAAACTGTCCATTTCGAATAAATAAAGTTGTACCTTTTCCAAATTCTAAGTTAAAGATTTCGTTCTGAAAGTTTAATAATTTTACGTTAGTTTTAGCCGTTAGCTTATAAAAAAAATTCCCTCTAGCTGTCCGTCTTGGCTCTATTTTTAGTCTTTTTGGTAAAAAAAGTCGACCAACTTGACGACAATAAAACTGACGGCGTGTTACAGTATTAAAAACTGTGCTGTTTGCAACTCCGCCTGTATGAAACGTTCTCATTGTTAATTGTGTTCCTGGCTCCCCAATGGATTGGGCAGAAATAATGCCGATTGCTTCACCTAGATCTACTATACGATCATATGCAAGATTTAAACCATAACATTTTTGACAAATAGCGCGACTTAATTCACATGTTAATGGCGAACGAACACTAACTTGTATAATACCTAATTCTTCTATTTCATGTGCGAGCGTTGACGATACTATATCCCCTCGATTTGCAAGTTTTATCCTTAAAAGTGGATTAACCAAGGAATGTGTTAATATTCTTCCAACTAGTCGTTCTTTTAATGGGATTATGAGATTGTCGTAAGCATCTGTTACACTAAACAATAATATACCACTATTTGTTTTGCAATCAAATTCACGAATCAAGACATCTTGTGCTACATCAATTAAACGGCGTGTTAGATAACCAGAATCCGCTGTTCTTAAAGATGTATCGACTAGCCCTTTTCTCGCACCATACGATGAAATAAGATAATCGGTTATGGTTAATCCCTCCCGAAAATTTTTAGTAATTGGAATATCGATCGTATTTCCACTTGAGTCAGCCATTAATCCACGCATACCAATTAACTGGCGAACTTGTGATAAATTACCTCTCGCCCCGGAAAATGACATCATATAAATTGGATTAAGTAGATCATACGTTCTAAAAAAGTCGACCAAACCATTTTTTAGGTTTTCACTAATTAAAACCCAATTTTCAATTGTTCTAGCATGCTTTTCTGACTCTGTCATTTGACCTGCTTCGCAAAGTACTTCCATTTTTTCAATTTTAAGTTCTACTGATTGAACCGCAAGCGGCTTTAATGGTGGAACCTTAAGATCTTCGATGCTTATTGATAATCCACCTTTTGTAGAGTAGTGAAAACCTAATGTTTTTAAAGAGTCTGATAAATGACCCACTCGTTCCATGCCAAATGTTTGAAAAGCCCAAAATATAATATCCTTTAAGTATGTCTTTGTAACTGCAGCATTATAAAAAAATGTTTTTACCTCTTTCTTTTTTCTGGCCATATAGTTGTTCAATTTTTTATATTTTATAATTTAAAGATTCATTAAGAATGTTATTAAATATAATCCTTCCTACTGTAGTTTGAAGATATGTTACTAGGATTCTACCCGTTTTATCTTCTTTAACTTGTCTATCGTTGTAATACTTTATTTTTGAACCATCGTCCAATAAAACTGTCTGTCTTGGCTCTAGATTATCTTCTTCTTCTTCTTGAAGGTAACCTTTATATCGAACCCAAACCAACGAATGTAAATCAATATTATTAGTTTCATAGGCCAGTATAGCATACTTTGTACTTGAAAAATAATGATTTGAACCTTTTGAACTTGATAGATTTTTACTAGTCAAATAATAACAGCCAAGTATAATATCCTGGCTTGGAACCATAGTTGGCGATCCAGTCGCAGGTGACATTAAATTGTATGGGGCAAATAATATTGTACGTGCCTCTTCCTGTGCGTAGCTTGATAATGGAATATGAACAGCCATTTGATCACCATCAAAATCCGCGTTGAAGGGTGGACAGACAAGAGGATTCAACAATATTGCCTTTTCCTTTACTAAAATTGGTTGAAAAGCTTGTACCCCTAAACGATGTAATGTAGGTGCTCGATTTAAAATAATCGGATGATTTTTCACTAACTTTTGCAATTTTAAAAACATTTCGTCATCGTTTTCATCATGAAGCATCGCATCAAGCACATCTTTTGCATTAGGAATTGTATCTATCCCCTCTATCTTAACTAGATCACGTATTATAAATGGTCGAAATAACTCTATAGCCATCGCGTATGGTAACCCACACTCTGATAATTTTAAACTTGGTCCAACTGCAATAACAGATCGACCTGAATAGTCTACTCTTTTTCCTAACAAATTTTGGCGAAATCGACCTTCTTTTCCTTCAATTGCGTCAGCGAGAGACGTAAAAGGATTATCATTTATATCACAGATTTTTTCTCCGTGTTTTCCATTGTCAATTAATGTATCAACAGCTTCTTGGATAAGTCTTATTTCATTCCTAAGTACAATTTTAGGAGCGTTCATATCAGTAAGTCTTGCAAAACGACTATTCCTAATAATTATTTTTCGATAAAGTTCATTCAAATCGGAACTTACAAAGCCTCCACTCTCTAGTTGAACTATAGGTCTTAACTCTGGAGAAATTACTGGTAAAGTTGTAAATACCATCCACTCTGGTTTTGTTTCTGTTGATAAAAAACTTTCTATTATCCGAGTTCTTCTGACTAAACGCTTTCTATACGACTCTGCTATATCGAAAAGTTGGGCTCGGGACGAAAAAAGTTCTGCTTCTAAGTTTAAGTTAATCAATCTTTCTCGAATCAATGCAGATGCTATCTTTGGTTCCGGCTTAGTAAAAAAAGCTAGATACTCTTGAAGTGTATATATTATGTTTGGATCTGGTAGTCTGTTTCCATAATTATTATTAGATTTATTATCAGATTTATTATCAGATTTATTATCAGATTTATTATTAGATTTATTATATTTTTCCTCAGCCTCCATCTTCTTTTGCTCAGCAATTATTTCTTTTACCGTAGGCGGAGGATTTTCGTCAACGAAATTTATAAGATAAACGATTTCTTCAACATCCTCAACCTTCTCTTCTAACAAATATGCAATATAACTCGGAATACCTTTTAAGTACCAAATATGTGTAATAGGAACATTCAACTCAATATAGCCCATTCTATGACGTCGAACTCTAGAATCCGTTAATTCTACTCCACATGATTCACAAACAAAACCAAATAATGAGGCATATTTGTATTTACCGCATTGACAGTGTCCTGATTGTATAGGGCCGAAAATCTGTTCGCAAAAAAGTCCTTCATTTTCAGGTTTAAATGTTTTATAATGAAGAGTATCAATTCTTGTAACATTGCCAACAACGGTTCCGTCTTCCAACACTCTCGCTACCCATTTTTTAATTAATTCAGGTGAGGCCAAAGTAATTTTTATATAATCAAAACTTTCACTAAAAATAGACATAGTTAATTTAAATTATGTTCAAAGAGAAATTGGTTAAAAATTTATTTTATTTTTTTGACTTTTTTTCCTGTGATTTCGCTAGTTTTTTTTCCTGTGATTTCGCTAGTTTTTTTTCCTGTGATTTCGCTAGTTTTTTTTTCTTGATTTCCGCCCGACTCTTTTTTAACTTCTCAAGTAGTTCTACAGTTTCTTTGTCTCTCCCTTTCCGTCTTAACTCAGCTTTCGCTTCTTCATAAGTTTTCATTAAATCTGCCTGAACAACTTGAATATTTTTTTCTTTATTTTTTTCAATTCTATAAGCCCGAATATTCAGTCCAAGCGCTTGCAGTTCATTAATTAAAACCTTAAATGATTCTGGGATACCAGATTCCGGTACAGGTTTATCACGAATCATAGCATTATATGCTTCAAAGCGACCTTCTATATCATCTGATTTTATAGTTAGTATTTCATGTAGATTATATGCTGCTCCAAATGCTTCAAGTGCCCAAACCTCCATCTCTCCGAATCTTTGTCCCCCATGTCGTGATCGTCCCTTAATCGGTTGTTGAGTTATTAAGGAATATGGTCCTGTTGCTCTCGCATGCATTTTATGATCAACGATATGTATTAATTTTAACATATAAGCTGTACCTATTAAGATTGGATTTTCAAATTTCTCTCCTGTTCTGCCATCTGTTAGAAACACCTTTCCTGGATGGTATGGATTAAAAAGCCAAGGTTTTTTACTTTCTTTCGCTGCCTCACGTAATTTTTGATTAATTAATATTCGTGATGCTTCCGTTTCATACATTTCATCAAATGGTAAAATTCGAAACCGTTTGTTTAATTCACTACCAGCAAGACCTAATAAACATTCAAACATTTGACCTAAATTCATTCTAGAAGGTACACCTAACGGACTTAATAGCATATCGACTGATCTTCCATCAGGTAAATATGGCATATCAGAATGTGGTAAAATTTTTGAAATAACTCCTTTATTCCCATGTCTTCCAGATATTTTATCTCCAATTCTTATCTTTTTGACTTGTGCGATCGTAATTCGTATTAAAGAACCTAACTGTGGTAATTCTTCTTCATCTAGATTAGAGATAGTTACACTTAAAACACGACCATTAATTCCTTTTGGGACATACATCGAATTATCTATAACAGCTGGGAGTTTATTACCGTAAAGTGCTTTCATCAGCCGCGCTTCTGGCATCTCATCCGATTCAGGATTTGGTTCCGTTTTACCAACTAAGATATCACCGCTTCGTACAAATACACCTGTTTTAATAATTCCATTTTTATCTAAGTCAATTAACATATCCTCACTTGTCTGGGGAATATCCCGAGTAATTTTTTCTTCACCAATTTTTGTTTCCTCTACTTCTGTTTCATAAGTTTCAAGATGAATCGAAGTTAAAATATTTTTATAAAGTAACTTATCACTGATTAAGACAGAATCTTCATAATTGTAACCTTCCCATGGCATATATGCAACTAATAAATTTTGTCCGAGCGCTAACTCGCCGTTTTCCATTGCTGCACCATCGGCTAAAACTTGTCCACTTTGAACTGTTTGCCCCATCCACACAAGTAACTTTTGGTTAATACAAGTGCCTTGATTAGAGGATTGATATTTGATTAATGGATACTTAATAGTATTTAAGTGACTATCTTTTACAACTATAAATTCTGATGAGGTATAAACGACTAACCCTTCCTTTGAACATAATAAAGCGAGACCGGAATCAACAGCAATTTGCGACTCCAACCCTGTTCCAACTATTGGACGTCGAGCATCTAATAAAGGTACAGCTTGCCTTTGCATATTGGCGCCCATTAATCCTCGAGTTGCATCATTATGTTCAAGAAAAGGAACCAATGCTACAGCCATAGATATCATTTGAATTGGAGAAACCATGGTAAGATTTACATCGTCTGAAGAAAACGAACAAATTTCTTGATTGTATAGTCCTATTACCTTTTTTTCTAGAAAAGATCCATCTGGGTTTGTTTTAACATCTCCCAAAGCAATTCTAAAATTCTTTTCTTCTGAAGTATTAAGATAGATGATCGGTTTATCCTTTAAAATTCTTCCTCCTTCAACTTGAAAATATGGAGTTTCAATAAATCCATATTTATTCACTCTTGCATAACAAGCTAATGTACCTACTATGCCAACATTTTGGCCTTCAGAGGTTTCAATAGGACAAATTTTACCGTATTGACTTGGATGAATGTCCCGAGCTGCAAGTGATACATGCTCAATGCTTAAGCCACCAGGTCCTAAAGCACTTATTTTTCTCTTGTTTGCGAGTTCTGAAAGTGGGTTTATTTGATCTAAATAATGTGATAGCTGACTTGATCCAAAAAATTCTTGTAAAGTAGACATTATTGGTTTTGGGTCAATTAACGCAAATCGTTTAGTTGGACGTTTTTTGATAAGTAGAACTTGTTCTTCAGTATTTCTCTGCAATCGGTCTAGGCCGATTGCAAACTGGTTTCGAACCAGTTCGCCTACTGAACGTAGTCGACGATTTTCCAAACTATCGATTTTATCCGGAATGTTATATTGGTTAAAACTGTTAATAATTGCAAATATATCTTGCAATGTAATTGTTTCGATAGATCGATCAATTTTTAAGCCCAAACGTGCATTTAAACTTTTTCTGCCAAATTGTCCTAATCTAAAATGTCTGATATCGAATAATCTTGAACAAAGGAACTCTAGTTCAAAGAAATCATCAGAAGGCTCTTCTTCAATGACTTTTTCATCTACACACTTGTACATGTTTACTTCTCTTGTGATTTCTTCGCTAGTTAGCCCTAAGCACTCTAGAAATTGGAAAATTGGCATTCTCTCTTGCCTATCTAAACGTAACCAAATACCATCTTCATTTTGTTCAAAATTTAGCCACGACCCATATTCAAATATTAAAGTAATGTGGTTAATCCTCTTTTTTTTCTCATAGTCAATCCTGTAGTAAATTCCTGGCGCTCTTATAATTTGGCTTACAATAACTCTTTCACAACCATTAACAATAAATGTATTTTTACTAGTAATTAAAGGTATTCTTCCTATTAGAGTCAGTCTTTTTTTTATGATTTTACAGTTTATACGGTCTACTACTTGAACAGGGACATAGATTTTAACTTCATAAGTTGTATCATGTATTTTACAAGACAATTCTGTTTGACTTTTAAAAATTGTCAGAATATATTCTTGATGGAAAAACCGTACTTCAAAATGCCCATTGCGATTTAAAATGGATGAAAGAAAACCAAGCTCTTGACTCAACCCATGCGCTAAAAACCAATAGAAGCTTGCCTGTTGAACTTCTGCTAACCCAGAAAAAGTAGAAATAAAGATGTGTTTGTGCATATGTCCTCTTTAAGTTTAATAATGCTTAATCTCTTAACAGAGATTATAGCACAATTTATTTTATTACTAGCTCGACTAAATTTAGCCGACGTACCGTTTTTTTTTTTATTCTTGCTCCAGTGTTTTTATGAATAACTTTTTTCTGCACTGCTTTATCAACTTTTGCGTAAACACGACTTAATAATATGTCTGCTATTTCAAGGCTTACTGATCTGGTTATAACATCAGGATAGCCGACGTATCGATCCTCATTAATATAAATAAGAGAGTGTTTAACGGCTTTTTTAATAGCAGATTTAATAGCAGATTTATAAAATCGATTCTGTTTTTGATTCCGTCTATTAACTCGTATTCGTTTTAGGACTGATTTTGATGTTGGCATTTTTATTTGTTAACCGAAATATAGTTAAAAACTAATTAGTTGAGATTTTTAATGGTTCATTTGAAAGACAGTTAAAAATTCTTAAATAATTTTATTGTATGAAATCCAGTATACAACACAAATTAATCTTTTAGATCTAAATATTACGAGAATATTGTATTCGATTAATTAAAAGACTTAAAACATTGTTATTTTATAAAGTAGTTAATTTTATCTTATATTACACTATTGTGAGCTTTACTATATAATACTTTAAAAGTTAAAAATAATCAAATTAGTTAAAAATTAGTTAAAATATAATAGAATTTAGTTAAAATTATTATGGCAAAAAAGAAAGGGGTTCGAATAATTATCAAGCTAGAATGTATTGAGTGTCGAACGTTAGATAATAAAAAAAAAAATGGCGTATCAAGATATACTACAACAAAAAATAGAAGGAACACGCCTGATCGATTAAATTTGAAGAAGTATTGTCGGTACTGCAATCTACATTCAATTCATAAAGAAATTAAGTAATATTCTATTCCCTGTAAGTAGTTTTTAATGTCTAAATTTTATAAAAAAAAGCGATCATCATTAAATCCAAATTATATTATTAAATATAAAGATATTAAATTGTTAAAATATTTTTTAACAGTTGGTGGTAAGATTTTACCACGTCGTTTAACAAGAGTAACTCTAAGACAGCAACGTCAATTGGGTAAAGCTATTAAAAGAGCTCGTACTCTTAATCTTTTATCTCATGGCTATCGTTAGTGTCAAAATGCCTAAACTATAATGTTTTTATTTAAATAAATTTACGTCAAAGTACTACAATTTTTAGATATAAATATCAAAATACTATACGACTTTCGAATTTTTAATTTATAAAGTAAATTTAGGAGACAGTTAGCATGGGGCTGCAAAGAAATTCCAACTTTATTGATCGTACATTCTCTGTCATTGCAGATATTTTACTAAAACTATTTCCTGCTAGTAAGGAAGAAAAGCAAGCCTTTTTTTATTACAAGGATGGTATGGCTGCACAATCTGAAGGTAATTATGCTGAAGCGTTAGAAAACTATTATGAAGCACTACAACTTGAAGAAGATCCATATGATAGAAGCTTCATATTTTATAACATTGGTTTAATCTATGCTTACAGTGGTGAATGTATGAAAGCTCTAGATTATTACCACAATGCCTTAGAATTCAATCCAAGCTTATCACAGGCCTTTAATAATATTGCTATTGTGTATCATTATCAAGGAGTAAAAGCAACAGAAAAGCAAAATTTTGCAATTGCAACCGAATTTTTTGATAAAGCAGCTGACTATTGGAAGCAAGCTATAAGATTAGCACCAACTAATTATATTGAGGCCGAAAATTGGTTAAAAATAACTGGTCGCTTATAGTAATATTTATTTCCCAAATATTTTTCTAATCTAAATGTAGATATATATGTTTGAAACCCTATCTATTTTTCGGATAAATATTAAATAGTGAAAATGGACAAAACAAATGAGTTTAACACTGGATATATTTCACAAATCATTGGACCAGTTGTAGATATAGCATTTCCACTTGGCAAACTTCCAAAAATTTTCAATGCGGTTAACGTTGAAGCTGATGACGGGATAATCGTTTGTGAAGTTCAACAACTTCTGGGCGATAATCGAGTAAGAGCTATATCGATGCGGTCAACTGACGGGTTGAAACGTGGTGTTAAAGCTATTGACACAGGTTGTCCAATTATGGTACCAGTAGGTATAGGTACATTGGGAAGAATTTTTAATGTTTTAGGGAGTCCTGTTGATGAACTAGGTAATGTTAATGGTGATGTCGTTTCGCCAATCCATAGACGAGCACCACTTTTTACAGATCTCGATACAAAACCCTCAATATTCGAAACTGGAATTAAAGTTGTTGATTTATTGGCACCGTATCGACGGGGTGGTAAAATTGGTCTGTTTGGTGGGGCTGGAGTTGGCAAAACTGTTCTAATTATGGAATTAATTAATAATATTGCTAAAGCTCATGGAGGAGTTTCGGTATTTGGTGGTGTAGGTGAGAGAACACGGGAAGGAAATGACTTGTACCAAGAAATGAAAGAATCTGGTGTAATTAACGAGTCGAATTTAACCGAATCTAAGGTGGCTCTTGTTTACGGTCAAATGAATGAACCACCTGGAGCTAGAATGAGGGTTGGACTAACAGCTTTAACAATGGCAGAGTATTTTCGTGATGTCAATAACCAAGATGTTTTACTATTTATTGATAACATATTTCGTTTTACACAGGCTGGTTCAGAAGTATCAGCATTATTGGGAAGAATGCCTTCAGCAGTAGGTTACCAACCAACATTGGCAACTGAAATGGGTGCTTTGCAAGAACGTATTACATCTACTAAACAAGGTTCAATTACTTCAATTCAAGCTGTTTATGTACCTGCAGACGATTTAACCGATCCTGCACCAGCAACAACGTTTGCTCATCTTGATGCAACAACTGTACTTTCACGTAATTTAGCAGCCAAAGGAATTTATCCAGCCGTTGATCCCTTAGATTCGACATCTACAATGTTACAACCCTCAATTGTTGGTACTGAGCACTATGCAACTGCTCAAGCTGTTAAAAAGACATTGCAACGCTATAAAGAATTACAGGATATTATTGCAATTTTAGGAATAGATGAATTGACTGAAATTGATCGCTTAGTTGTTGATCGTGCCAGAAAAGTTGAACGATTTTTATCACAACCCTTCTTCGTTGCTGAAGTCTTCACTGGATCACCTGGAAAGTATGTTCCTTTAATCGATACCATTAAGGGTTTTCAAAAGATTCTAACAGGTGAAATGGATATAGTGCCTGAGCAAGCATTTTACCTAGTTGGCGATATTGACGAAGTAGTTCGCAAGGCTCTCGACGAATTAATTACAATATGTACCAAGTATCTCAAAGAAATAGAAAAGAAAAATAATAATTAAGATAATAGAAAATGCTTATAAATGTCCAAGTTATGACTCAGCTCGATAGATTCTGGATAGGAGATGCTGAACAGGTTATTTTTCCTGGTGAAAGGGGTTATGCTACAATTCTACCAGGTTTTTTTAATTGTCTTGATTTAGTTGAAAATGGTTTAATAGTTATGGATACACCTGATAAAAAGCAAGTTCCACTTATTGTTTTTGGTGGATTTCTACTTACAGCAGATGATAACGCCCTATTTTTCGTACATGAGGTTCAAGATAAAGTGACTGGAACCTTAGCAGAAAAACGATTACAGTTTCAAGAAGCCTTTGATGAACTTATGAAATCAAGTGAACGACAGGAGCAATTGTTAACGAAGATTGAGAAACTATCATTAGAAATTAAATTTTTAATGGTTATGGAAGATCAAAACTTCTTTAAGTACTAACTTATATAAATTTATCTTTCAATTATATGACTATTTTTCAATTTAAAAAAGTGAAGCTTGTTAATTTGTCTAAAAATGTTCCTCTTGACTTATTTTTTGTTGAACACCTTAAAGAGACAGGACAACGAAGTTTTCACTTTGGAATAGGTGTTTTTTGCATAATACTAATAACATTTTTAAATATTAATATAGTTACAAAGTTTTTACAATTATCAACCAGCAATATAAAATTTTTTCAATTATCCCCTGGTGATTATTTAGTTGTTACTTTAAAAACTTCATTTTTTCTAGGTTTAATAAACAGCAGTCCTCTCTTTGTAGAGCAGTTAATATTATTCTTATTTCCAAGTTTTACAGTTAATGAATTCCGGTTAATTAAATACTTAATTTTAAGTGTTACAATACTTTTTCTAGCAGGACTAGTATTCGCCTATTTCATTTTGATCCCGACTGCTCTAGGATTTTTTTTTAATTACAGTAATAATATACTCGAACCCTTCTTATCGTTCAATCAATATATTGAATTTATCAGCTTGCTATTCTTTACAACTGGATTACTATTTCAATTACCAATAGTACAAGCTTTACTTGCTCTATTTAGTATTTTATCACCAAAGAAAATGCTAAAACTTTGGAAATGGATTATAATAGCATCGACGATCGTTAGTGCCATTGTTACACCTTCAGCTGATCCGTTTACTCAACTGCTATTATCATTAATCTTATTATTGTTATATGCGTTTGGAGTATTGATTTCTTTTTATATTGTAGAAAATAAAAGTCTTTTTAATGATTAACAATCGTAAATTAAACTTACAAAGTTCAACTAATATTAACGGCAATTAAATTGTAAATCATAAAGCGACCTTTTTATAAACGTATATTTTATAAATTTGTCAAAATGAAGATTCCTCAACTAAAATATTGGATAAACTTTTTTTTAAAGAATAGTGTAGCGTTGCTACTTCTTAGCATTCTAACTATTTCAACAAGTTTAAGTTTAAGTGCTTATCCAATATTTGCTCAACAAGCTTACGCAAACCCACGGGAGGCAAATGGTCGAATTGCGTGCGCAAATTGTCATTTGGCACAAAAGCCCGTAGAAATAGAATCTCCAAGTGCTATTTTACCAGATAGCGTTTTCGAAGCCATTATAAAAATTCCTTATGATATAAGCTTAAAGCAAGTAACTGGAAGTGGTAAATTAGGAGGTTTAAACGTTGGAGCCGTAGTTATATTACCTGAGGATTTTAAGTTAGCTCCAAAGACACGCATCCCAAAAGAAATTCAAGAAAAAAATAAAGGCGTTTACATAACACCTTATAGTTCTGACAAAGATAATATTTTAGTAGTTGGTCCAATAGCGGGTGAGAAGTATCAAGAAATAATATTTCCAGTTTTATCGCCAGACCCAAAAGAAAATAAAAATTCTCACTTTATTAAATATCCAATTTATGTTGGTGGTAATAGAGGACGTGGACAAGTATATCCTACTGGAGAAAAAAGCAACAATAATATTATTACATCTTCGACAACTGGGACAATCTCAGAAATTAAGATTTCTGAAAAAGGTGAAACCTCTATATTTATTAAAAATATCGATGGAAATGAAATAAAACAAGTTATACCGGCCGGTTTAACATTGATAGTTTCAGAAAATGCTGATGTTAAGTTTGATCAACCTCTTACAAAGGATCCGAATGTAGGAGGATTTGGTCAAGCAGAAACTGAAATTGTTTTACAAAGTCCAGAACGGATTGTTGGTTATATGGCTATGGTATTTACTATTTTATTATGTCAGATTCTTTTAGTTATTAAGAAGAAACAATTCGAAAAAGTGCAGGCAAGTGAATTTAACTTTTAATATTTGATAATTTCATATCAGGTAAGTTAAATTAAAATGGATTTTCATCAGTCTATTCTTTGTAATCAATTGTTAATTTGTCGTTAAAAAATGGTAGGATATAAAGCTAATAGAAAATTTATAGCTTACCTTAAATTATAGGGAATTTCAAAAGCTTACTATATTATTTTAGTTTTGTAAAAAGGAACCCGTGTATTTCTTAGCGACTTGAATGATATGAAATAAAAAAAAGACAGCCGTTTTTTCACTCTACGTTAGCTTTTAGTATTATGTAATTTACTCATTAAATTGAAAATTTTTATTTGAGAAGTACTCTTTATGATCTTAACATACTGGATGTATGAAGGCCCGGCACATATAGGTACTCTTCGTATCGCAAGCTCATTCAAGAAAGTTCATGCAATCATGCATGGACCACTCGGGGATGATTATTTTAATGTTATGAAGTCGATGTTAGAGCGTAAACGCGATTTTACCCCAATAACAACGAGTGTTGTTGACCGTCATGTCCTAGCACGTGGCTCTCAAGAAAAGGTTATAAAAAATATTATTAGGAAAGATAAAGAAGAAAAACCAGATCTTGTTGTATTAACACCAACCTGCACTTCCAGTATATTACAAGAAGATTTAAATAATTTTGTTCAACGTTCAGCCTTTGAAACGAAAGCTGACGTTCTTCTCGCCGATGTGAATCATTATCGAGTGACAGAATCACAAGCTGCTGATCGGACACTTCTGCAAATAGTCAAATTTTACTTGAACAAATTAAAACATATAAATAAAATACAATTAAGAAAAAGTTTACTGCCATCTGTTAATATTATTGGTAGTTTGAATTTAGCTTTTCATAATCAGCATGATATTGCTGAGCTCAAACGACTGCTTAGTGAATTAGGAATCGAGATTAATTTAGTTGTCCCAGAAGGTACTTCTGTTGATAATATAAAAATGCTTCCTCAAGCTTGGTTTAATATTGTTTTATATAGAGAAGTTGGTTTATTAACAGCAGAATTTCTTGAGAATGAGTTTAGTATGCCATATACTTCAATTGCGCCGATAGGTGTAATTGAAACAGCTCGCTTTATTAGAAAGATTGCAGAAATAATAAATATGTTATCGCCTACGAATAATATTAATTTTGAAAATTATATAGATATTCAAACCCGTTTTGTATCACAGTCAGCTTGGTTTTCAAGATCGATTGATTGTCAAAACTTAATTGGAAAAAGAGCCGTTGTCTTTGGTGATTCAACTCATTCAGCAGCTATTACAAAAATTCTAGTGGGTGAGTTAGGTATTCAGGTTTTGTTTGCTGGAACATATAATAAATATGATCAATTCTGGTTTGAAAGCGAAGTGGAGGGTTTGTGTGAACAAACCTTAATTACAAGTGATCACACTTTAGTGGCCAATCTAATAAGTCAATTAATGCCTTCAGCAATTTTTGGAACTCAAATGGAACGTCATGTTGGTAAAAGATTAAATATTCCCTGTGGTGTAATATCAGCGCCTGTTCACATTCAAAATTTTCCATTAAGCTATAGGCCTTTTGTTGGATATGAAGGTGCCAATCAAATAGCTGATCTAATTTATAATTCTTTTACTTTAGGAATGGAAGACCACTTATTAGAAATTTTTGGTGGTCACGATATTCAACAGTTTGATGGATTTTCCAAGGAAAATCAAAGTAGGAAATTTATACCAGTCGTTGAATGGTCGTCTGAAGCCAAAAAAGAATTAGAAAATATTCCAAATTTTGTTAGAGGTAAAGTAAAAGAAAATACAGAAAAATTCGCATTGTCAAAAGAAGCCCAATTAATTACACTTGATGTAATTTACCAAGCAAAAGAAAGTTTTAAAAAAAGGTAATCGGGGTCGCTAAATGACCAACAGATGGATCGTTATTATACGGTTGAATAAAATTTGCCATAATATATAACTAAAATTTGAAAAATGAGTTACTTGAAAAATTTAACGTTATTATATAAGCTTATGTTGGTCTATCGGTTAAAGTAAAGAATGTTTAAGTGAGTCTCTGATATCCAAGTTTTTTTATATGTTCAAAAAGTGGGTAGAATTAAGCAAAATTATTCATCAACTAAATGTTCACGAAATACGGTAGTTAATATGGTAGTTTTCTTACGGGCTGAAGTTCAATTCCCTTAGCTGCTTTAAAGATTATTATTGTTTAAGACTAAGTTTTTTTATGTTACTTTTTTACTATTTATCAATTCTTCTTGGCGCATTTACTTTGGCAACCGGAATTTATGTAGGTTTTCGGGCAGCGCGACTTGTTTAATTCTTTTGTAATATTGTTTAATGAAAGTTTTTATTTATTAAATACTTATAGAGCAGATACAATAAAACTAAAAATATAAAACTTATTGGGGTTAAATTCCAACCTTAATGTTTTATACTAACCTAATGTGATAAAAATTATACTAGTATGCTAATATTCAAAGTTCTAATGCTAAATATCAATAAAGATGTCTACCTGGAAAAAGTTGCTGGATCCAAACTGTTTAGTAATTATGTAATAGTTTCCGTTCTCTCTTTAGGTGGTGTAGGGTTTTTAACAACAGGTCTCTCAAGTTATTTTAGAGTCAGTTTAATCCCGTTTTTAAAACTAACTGAACTTTTTTTCATTCCGCAAGGAATTATTATTACATTCTACGGGGCGACCGCAGTATCTTTAAGTGTGTGTATTAGCTTATTAATATTAATGCAATGGGGATCAGGCTACAATGAATTTAATAAACGAGAAAATATAGTTCGCATTGTCAGAAAGAAACTTTTTTCGAAAGAAATGTTTTTAGTTTTTAATTTCGAAGATGTGAAATGTATTCGACTTTTGGTGAGTGGAAATAATCAGAAAGCGTTAGTCTTGTGTTTAAAAGATAACCGGCAAATTCCAATTAGCGAAATTGACAAACCAATTTCTTTAACTAAAATTGAGCGTAAAGCTTACGATTTAGCAACTTTTTTAGGAGTCAGTCTTGAAGGTCTTTAATTTAATGTATATTACCTTAAATAAGACATTTAAATAAAATTTAATCTATTAAATAAATTTAATCTATATATATATATGGTAAAACTGTTTAGTAATACGTACGGTGTTTTTCCAGTTCAGCAAATTAATCGGAAGGTAAAAGTACAAGAAGCTGAAGTCTTCGAATTTCGCACTGTCCCCGGTGATCTGAAATACTTATATCAACAAATTTGCCGTAAAAAGATGCTGAACTATGAGCCGGAGGCTCCGATTGCTATTAATTTAGAAAACTCTGAGGAACCTATAGTTTGGATTCTTTCAGTAAATGGTTCGCCTGCCAGAACATATGGACGGCGAAATTTCCTCGATCTTTTAACAAATAATCCCGAAGAGAATTGGTTTGTTTGGGGTTACACAAAGTTAAAAGGCTTTTATCGGGCACAACATGTCAGGTCTTACTTTTTCGGTCGTTCTATTTTAACAAAATTTCGTTTTAGGTCGCCATTTTATGGCCATTTCTGGCAAGGTAAGAAATCGCCGTTTGCTGCGAAAAACCCTAGAATGTTGCGAGCATTTTATAGATTACGGCTGTTAATACGTACACGTAAGTTATTAACTAGTCTTCTTATTTATTTTGAGGAGGTTAATCAAAAACTTATGTGGAAATCTCCATATAAAAATGGTAGAGATCCAGCAAATAGTCTTCTAATTGGCTGGCTCTTAGTTCAAGATGCCAAGCTTCACCGAATGCAAACTATCTATGAAAATCACGGTGATGGTCTTGTGTCTAATCTGGGAAGTACAGACTGGATGGAAAAAAATAATGAGGAGCAATTTATGACTTTAGTTCCTCTATCTCTAGCTGAATTAAATTCAATTGCTAATTCGTCATATAAATCGGTTCAATCAACCAATGAAGAACCAAATTATGAAGAATCACCGGCAATTTATCCATCTGATAAAGAATGGTTATCGAATGAAGGGTATACTCTCGACTTTTTAAAGTATAAAAATTTTCGTTTAGGCGATTTTGAAAGCTTTAAAAAACGTTTAACTCTATATGGAGCTCCAGCAAATAGAACTTTATACTCTTCATTTCGATCTTGGCCTCACATTATGTGTGAAGCATCGCAAGATCTACTTGAATACCATATTCGCCGTACGGAAGGAATAAGAAACCCTCGAACTCGGGCAAAAAAAATACTTCTGTATGTGCAGCGGGATGCTAAACAAATTCGTAATCGAGCAATTCTAATCCAAAATGATTTAGATACATTAGCAAAATCTAGTCAGGATTCAGTTGCACACAGCACAACAGAAGCTGCCCGACGCGCAATTAACTTGCTATATAAGAGAACAATCTTTGAGGCAGAAAAATTTATATGGAAAGAACTATTAGTTCATCCAATTGAAAATCAAGTTTCAAATGAAACAGATTTGGACAAAACTGAATTACTTTCTATTGATTCCTCAACTAAAAAAGATGATAACGGAACAACTAAAGCCGTTGAAGAAAATTATAATTCAATTATTATCGATCTTGAAGAGGCAACTGTAAAAATTAATGCTTTAAATAATCAATCAAATGAGAATCTATCTGAGGTAGATTCAGAAGAAAAATACGAAAACGAAGAGACAGAGTATTGTCTTCCAGTTTTTTGTCCCCCACTTAGTCGGTATTGCTCATCAAGACATGAGCGCAAAAAGATTCCAAAACAAATGTACACAAAAAAAGGTTTTGAATGTTTGCCAGCTGCCTACAAAACTGTAAAATTACCTCGTTATCAAAGTAATCCTCGTGATCGACGTAATCCTATTTTTAGAATTACCCCAATGCGTAGAAGACGTTGGCAAGACTATGACTATAACCATCAGCCAATCGAATACAGCTTTGGTTTAGATTATAAAAAACCAACTGGAAACACAATGAAATAGAATAATTTTTAAATAGGCATATACTAAAGTAATAATCAAAAGTTGAACAGCCTTATCACCGGTTTATAGGATACCCAGTTAGTTTCATTGATCGAGAAGATTAGTTTATAACTTTAACATAAGATATTAAAAAAGTTAATACTAATTGATTTTTTGATTATAAAATAAAAGATTTATAGTATCATTTACCATTAAAATTATTAAATTAATTACTTCAAAAAATTATATGACACCTTCTTTATCAAGTTTTTTATTAAGCTTAATCATCGGATGTATTTTGGTTGTTGTTCCTATCAGTGTTGCTTTAATTCTTGTAAGTTCTAAAGATCGTATAACAAGATCTTCTTGAAATCTATATAGCCTAAGTATAATATGATAAATATTATTTATAGAGAACCCTTTTCACTAGGTATTATTTTACTTCTAGGTATATCTTTGTTTTATTGCTTAAGATTTATTCGACCAGAAATCTCAAAAGACTCCGATTTCGTTTTTACTACTATCACTGTCATTTATTCTGGTATTATTATAGAGCATGGATGGCGTCTTGATGCACTTTTATTTTTCAGTCAAATTTTAATAATTATATGCGTACTGTGTATTGGTTGGGAAAATATTAGATTGAGAGGATTGTTAGCACAATTAATTACTAGAGAACTAGGACGCCATAACGGATTGTCTTCTAAGATTAGAAAAAAATTTTTCTAGTTAGAGATTAAATTAAAACTTATCAAAATAAGTTTTAAAATAATTTTTGGTTTCAGCGAAATAAAGAACTTACCCAAATATACCTTTTATGCTTTTCAAAATAGATCCTATAATAAACATGATCCGTTTAATATTACTTCCACCAATTGACTCATCTTTTATTGTTAAACGGCTAATTAGATATATGTTGTTTGGTCCAATCTTTTTTATAACATTTTCTTTACCAGTTTTTTCAATTGAATTGGACGAAGCTACGCGAACCGTTACATTGGATGAATTTGGATCAACAGTTATTTTATCGCCAGAGCAAGTTAAAAAAGGAAAGCGGTTATTTAATGCTTCTTGTAGCGTTTGTCATACGGGTGGTATAACAAAGACAAATCCTAACGTCGGTTTAGATCCTGAGGCTTTAAATCTTGCGACACCTGCTCGAGGAAATATTAATGCACTAATTGATTATATGAAAGACCCAACAAGCTATGATGGATTAGAATCCATAGCCGAAATTCACCCAAGTATCAAAAGCGCTGATATTTTTCCAAAAATGCGAAATCTTACTGAAGATGATTTATATGCAATTGCTGGACATATTTTAGTTCAGCCTAAAATAGTTTCAGAAAAATGGGGTGGTGGGAAGATTTATTTTTAAAGGATTAAGTTAATGTAGATTTTCAAAAGTTATAAAAAGCAAAATCTTTTTATAACTAAAATTCTTCTAAATACTTCAAAATAGGTAAGTTTGTGAATAATTCAACCATTGTCATTAAAACAATACTAACCATTGCTAAACGTCCGTTATAGAGCTCCGAAAGCTTTGTAAAGCCCCAAAATAACGAGTTATTTTCGTGCATAAAAATTTTTAGTATTTAGTTTAGTAATCTGTTTGTAGTAGGTTTATCTGTAGAAAGATTCCTGAGGTAAAATTATTCTATCTTAACTTTAGTCGATTGGACGCATAGATAATACTGGTTCCGTTTCGCGATCAATACCCTTTTCAAAACCAGCAGCAGCAGCTCTTGATCTTCCTGAATGCCACCAATGTCCTACAAGTAAAAAGAAACCTAAGAAAAAGTGTGAAGTAGTTAGCCAAGAGCGAGGAGAAACATAATTAACAGAGTTAATCTCAGTGGCTACACCACCTACTGAATTTAATGCACCAAGTGGGGCATGAGTCATATATTCAGCTGCTCTTCGTTCTTGCCATGGTTGAATATCGTTTTTGATTTTATTAATATCTAAGCCATTTGGCCCCCTTAGTGGTTCAAGCCAAGGGGCACGTAAATCCCAAAAGCGCATTGTTTCACCACCAAAAATGATTTCACCACTTGGTGATCTCATTAGATATTTACCGAGACCTGTTGGACCTTGTGCTGATGCAACATTTGCACCTAATCGTTGGTCACGAACAAGAAATGTAAAAGCTTGAGCTTGGGATGCTTCAGGACCAGTTGGGCCATAAAACTCACTAGGGTATGCTGTATTGTTATACCAAACAAAGACAGAAGCTGTTAGACCCATAAGTGATAATGCAGCAAGACTATAAGAAAGATATGCTTCACCTGACCAGACGAAAGTTCTACGTGCCCAGGCTACTGGCTTGGTAGTAATATGCCATACACCGCCTAAAATACATAGAACACCCATCCAAACATGACCACCCACTAAATCCTCAAGATTATTAATCGAGATGACCCAGCCATCGCCACCAAAAGGAGACTTTAATACGTATCCAAAAATCACTAAAGGATTCAGCGTTGGACTTGTTACTAGACGCACATCACCACCACCTGGAGCCCAAGTATCGTAGATTCCACCGACAAACATTGCCTTTGCAACAAGGAGAAAAGAACCTATTCCTAATAGAATTAAATGAATTCCTAATATAGTTGTCATTTTATTTTTATCCCGCCAGTCATATCCAAAAAATGGAAATAATTCTTCTAGGGTATCAGGTCCTAGTAAAGAATGGTATATACCCCCGAATCCCAGAACGGCTGATGAAATTAAATGAAGAACACCCACTACAAAAAAAGGGAAAGTTGTTGTAATTTCTCCCCCTGGTCCAACACCCCAACCTAATGTTGTTAGATGCGGTAATAAAATGCAGCCTTGTTCATAAAGCGGTTTCTCGGGAATGTAGTGTGAAACTTCGAACAACGTCATCGCACCAGTCCAAAATACCATAATACCTGCATGAGCAACATGTGCACCAAGTAATTTTCCAGAAACGTTTATTAGACGTGCGTTACCTGACCACCAAGCAAATCCTGTTGATTCAATATTTCTTCCAGTTATAGATTTATTAAAGGGCGTTTCCACGTGGCAATACCTCCTCAGGGAATACAAAATTTTCATGTGGTTGATCCTGCGCAGCCATCCACGCACGAATACCTTCATTTAATAAAATATTTTTAGTGTAGAACGTTTCAAATTCTGGGTCTTCAGCTGCTCGTAATTCTTGCGAGACAAAATCGTATGCACGTAAATTTAACGCTAAGCCTACAATACCAACGGCACTTGTCCAAAGTCCTGTAACCGGAACAAACAACATGAAGAAATGTAACCAACGTTTATTAGAAAAGGCAACCCCGAAAATTTGCGACCAAAAACGATTTGCGGTTACCATTGAATATGTTTCTTCGGATTGAGTTGGAGTAAAGGCTCGAAACGTATTTGCGGCGTCACCATCTTCAAAAAGTGTGTTTTCAACGGTTGCCCCATGAATAGCACACACGAGAGCACCACCTAATATACCAGCTACTCCCATCATATGGAATGGGTTTAATGTCCAGTTATGAAATCCTTGCAAAAATAATAGGAAGCGGAAAATTGCAGCTATCCCAAAACTTGGTGCAAAAAACCAACTTGCTTGGCCTAGAGGGTATAATAAAAAAACAGACAGGAAAATAGAAATTGGACCAGAAAATGCAATAGCGTTATAGGGTCGAATTCCGACTAAACGAGCGATTTCAAATTGACGTAAACAAAATCCAATTAGTGCAAAAGCACCGTGTAATGCAACAAATGTCCATAGTCCACCAATTTGTAACCATCGAGTAAAATCACCTTGAGCTTCAGGACCCCAAAAAAGTAATAAAGAGTGTCCCATACTATTAGCAGGTGTTGATACTGCAACAGTTAAGAAATTACAACCTTCCAAATAAGATGACGCTAGTCCATGCGTGTACCACGAGGTTGCGAAAGTTGTACCCGTAAACCAACCACCTATCGCAAGATACGCTGTTGGAAATAACAATAAACCCGACCACCCTACAAAAACGAATCTATCTCTCTTTAGCCAATCGTCTACAAGATCAAATAAACTCGTTTCTTGATCCTCTCCTATCGCAATCGTCATGTATTGTATAGGAGCGATCGGTTTTTTTTTTTTTTTTATATTGAAGAAGTCGACTTTGTTGCTGTGTACGTTATGTTAGTAACTTTTCTCTAGTCAGCTTTTAGGCTAAGAAAGAATACGAAAATAAATTTGGTATAGTCACCAAAGTAGGGTAACTATACCAAATTTATTTCGTTCCCTTATCAATCTTTTTCTGTCTCACCATTGAGACAAAATCGGAAACTTTCTTTCCCACGGCTTCTGGATCAACCTCCGGTGGGTCCGGAAGGTCCAGTACCTTAGGCGACTGAAGGTCGGGTTTCGGGGTTTTTCCCACCGATTCCCTAACCTTATTACTAAGTTCAGCCCATTTCTGCGTCAGAAACCCAAGGGTGGCTAGCCCCTGAGTCGTCTGTAAAAATTTGAATCCTCCTAAACCCACACTAACGATACCCAAACCCACTAGTATTTTAGTTTGGTGTTTTTTGGCTGCCGATTGTAATTGTCGGCAGGTACGTTGAAACTCTTCTAATTTTTTCATATATATTTATAATTAAAATAAGATTATTTTATAAATTTAACAAATTATGTTTTCACTATTCTTTGTTGATAAGGCATAGTGAAAACATAATTTGTTAAATAAACTGAACTTGTTAAATAGAGAGAAATAGAAAGCGTTAACCGTTAACAGCAGGAGCGTTTAAAGCAACTGGAGCTACTTCAATTGCCGCTAAATCTAGTGGGAAGTTGTGAGCGTTACGTTCATGCATTACTTCCATACCTAAGTCAGCACGGTTAATAATGTCAGCCCATGTGTTAATTACACGACCTTGGCTATCAACAACAGATTGGTTAAAGTTGAAACCGTTTAAATTAAACGCCATTGTACTTACACCTAAAGCAGTTAACCAGATACCTACTACTGGCCAAGCCGCTAAGAAGAAGTGAAGAGCACGTGAGTTATTAAAACTTGCGTATTGGAAGATTAAACGTCCAAAGTAACCATGCGCAGCTACAATGTTGTAAGTCTCTTCTTCTTGACCAAATTTGTAACCGTAGTTAGCAGATTCAAGTTCACTTGTTTCACGAATTAAACTAGAAGTTACTAACGAACCGTGCATAGCACTAAATAAAGAACCACCAAATACACCAGCTACACCAGCCATGTGGAATGGGTGCATTAAGATGTTGTGCTCAGCTTGGAAAACTAACATGAAGTTGAATGTACCAGAGATACCTAGTGGCATACCGTCAGAGAAACTTCCTTGACCAATTGGGTAAACAAGAAATACTGCTGAAGCAGCCGCTACTGGAGCAGAAAATGCTACGAAGATCCATGGACGCATACCTAAACGGTAGCTTAATTCCCATTCACGACCCATGTAAGACGCTACACCTAATAAGAAATGTAATACGATTAATTGGTAAGGACCACCATTGTATAACCACTCGTCAACTGAAGCAGCTTCCCAAATTGGGTAAAAATGTACACCGATTGCGTTAGAACTTGGAATAACAGCACCACTGATAATGTTGTTACCATATAGTAATGAACCAGCAACAGGCTCACGAATACCATCAATATCTACTGGCGGAGCAGCAATAAAGGCGATGATGTAACAAGAAGTAGCAGTTAATAATGTAGGGATCATTAAAACACCAAACCAACCAATGTATAAACGGTTCTCAGTACTTGTAATCCAAGAACAGAAGCGTTCCCATAAACTTGAGCTTTCACGTCTTTTTAAAGTTGCAGTCATCTTAGTATTTTCAGCGTCGGATTACTTTTGATCTCGTTCTCATTGTCGACAATACTATCTATAGAAGGAAATTTTCTTTTTGACCAAAGATTGATTAATTATTTATCTTTTGTGTTATATTGATTCCATCCTAACTCCTGAAGATTTCTATTACGCTTTAATGGTTGTGTAATCAATTCTAGAATATCCCGCGCATTGGTAAAACCATGAATTTGTGAAAATGTAAATTCTACGGACCATTTTGTATTAATTCCTCGTGCTTCTAAAGGATTTGCATTAGCCATCCCTGTAATTACTAAATCTGGTTCCATTTCTCTAATCCTATCAATTTGATTGTAGTTATCAGGTTTTTCGACAATTTTTGGAATAAAAGTTCCCATTTCTAGACATGTCTTTTCTAAAAGTGCAAGTTCAGCTGCTTGATACCTTTTATCCATATATGGAATTCCAATTTCATAAACAATCATACCACATCTTATTAAAAAACGTGCAAGTGAAATTTCTAGTAAATTGTCACCCATGAAAAAAATGGATCGGCCCTTAATTAATTCAATATAGTTAGTAAGATTTGACCAAATTTCTTTTTCACGTTTTTGGAGACCATTAGGTTCAATATTTAACACATTACAAATTTTTTCGATCCAAGCTCGCGTGCCATCCGGCCCAATTGGAAAAGGAGCATTTATTAATCTACACTTTTTTCTCCGCATTAGTGTTGTTGCAGTTCGACTTAAATAAGGATTAACACCACATACATAAAAATCTTTTTGTATAGGAACAATTTCACTGTAGCGTTTTGCTGGTAACCATCCGAAGACTTCAACATTCTGTTTTCTTAGCTCTAGCTCTAATTGACTAACAACTGATTCAGGTAAAGATCCAAAAAGAATCAAAGGGGCATGTTTAAGATCAATAGTCCTAATAAAATTTATTTGATTTTGTGAAATTTTTTGCTGTGCTAAAGCGGCTAAGACAGTATCTTCGCCTTGAGTAAAAGCATAATCTAAACCGTTTGCACGCGTCACTACAATTGGAACACCTATCTCTATTTCTAATTTTGGAGCGATTCCTTCTAAATCCATTTTAATAATTTCCGTTGTACATGTGCCTATCCAAAAAATTACACTTGGGTTTTGATCATCTTTTATTTTAGCACAAAGTCTTTTTAATTCTTTGTAATCATTTAGTTGTGCTGAAATGTCACCCTCTTCTAGTTCTGCCATTGCATACCGGGGTTCCGCAAAAATCATTACTCCCAATGCATTTTGTAGAAAATAACCACATGTTTTAGTTCCTATAACTAAAAAAAAACTGTCTTGAATCTTTTGGTATAACCACGCAACACAACTGATTGGACAAAACGTATGATAATTACCGCTTTCACACTCAAAACTTAACTTTTCTAGTTGTATATTTGTCATATATTAAAAAATTGAAACTTAATTTAATCGATAATGACTTCTAAAGTATTGTTATTAGAGCGAGAAATATCTACAGAATTATCTTTTATATTCAAGTAGAAATCCGATAACAAGCTAAATAATTCACGATCAGCAGCTTCTTTAGGCACAACGCCTTCTGGGCTTGCAATAAGTTGGTCGGCAATATTTAAGTAATATTCACAAACGTAAATAAGGGATTTTTCTCCTTCTGCCATTTCGAAGAGAGTTTTTCCTTTGACTCTCGATACACGAATGTCTTCAATTAATGGTAAAACTTCAAGTACAGGAATTGGAACCGTATCAATATATTTATCAATTAAATCCCGTGTAGTTGTTCGGTTACCAATTAATCCGGCTAATCGAAGTGAATGAGTTCGTGCTTTTTCACGAACAGAAGCAGCAATTCGATTGGCTGCAAATAAAGCATCAAAGCCATTATCAGTTACGATTAGACAGTAATCAGCATAATTTAATGGAGCAGCAAAACCGCCGCATACAACATCACCTAAAACATCAAATAGAATCACATCATACTCATCAAATGCATTTAACTCTTTTAATAATTTAACAGTTTCTCCAACTACATACCCACCGCAGCCAGCGCCTGCTGGTGGACCACCTGCCTCAACACAATCTACATCACCATAACCTTTATAAATAACATCTTCTGGCCAAACATCTTCATAATGATAATCCTTTGTTTGTAATGTATCAATTATTGTAGGAATTAAAAAGCCTGTTAAAGTAAAAGTGCTGTCGTGCTTTGGATCACAACCAATTTGTAAAACTTTTTTACCGCGTTTAGATAATGCAACCGAAATATTGCAACTAGTTGTTGATTTACCAATTCCACCTTTTCCATATACAGCCAATTTCATAGTTAAAATCTCCTTATGCTTAAGATATTTAATAGTATCAACAAAAGTATACTCCATTATTAGGAAGAGTTTATTAGGTTAAAAAATCTTTGCGTATTTCGCTAAGTTTTGATATTTAACTAAGATTTTTTATAAAAATTAATGTTAAATTTTACTTTAAACTGTTTTACCTTTTATTCCTAATATCTAATCCAAAAACTTTTGACTATCCCCTCCAAAAAATATTAAGATTCAGATAATAATAATAGAAAATTAGTTCTTTAATTAGTAAATTAGACGTAATTCATTCCATTAGTATTTCAAAAAACTATCTAACTTAGATAATAAAAGTTACTTATTCTTAAGTTTATCACAAGTTTTATGACTATTATATTGAATTACTGGCCCCGAAAAATTTATTGAGATGGCATTTAATCTAACTAATTTGCAAATTTTTTTCACAAATTTAATTTTTGGAAATCTATTTTTCACAATGTGTCTGTATTGGATACTCTTAGTTATAAACAAAAAAGGGGTATTATATGAAATTGCCAAATTTGGTGGATTAGTAGCAACGGTATTAATTTCTACCTTTTTGAGTTGGCGGTGGTATCAATATAATCACTTTCCTTTAAGTAACTTATATGAATCTTTAATGTTTTTAAGTTGTTTATTACTGTTTTTCTACAAAACGTTTGAGTACAAAACAGATAGTAAAATTATAGGAGGACTATGTATTCCATTAATATTACTAATTCAAGGATTTGCTACTTTAAATTTACCTTTATCGCTTCAAAAAGCAACACCCTTAGTACCTGCACTTCAATCAAATTGGTTAATGTTGCATGTTAGTATGATGATGCTAAGTTATGCGACGTTGCTAGTGGGCTCATTATTTTCGATTCTATATTTTTTTATATCAAACGATAAATTAATTTCAAAACAAACTTCAACAAAATTAAATCCTATTTTTAGAGGCTCAAATATAAAAATTAGATCTGATTTAGAATTTAATTTCAACGAATTTACTCACGAGAAAGAAGTTATATCAATTAATTTCCTAAAAAAAAAAAATAGATCTCACTTACTTACAAATTTAGATAATTGGAGTTATAGAACAATAGGATTGGGATTTCCATTTCTAACAATGGGAATTATTTCTGGTGGTATTTGGGCTAATGAGGCCTGGGGTTCGTATTGGAGTTGGGATCCAAAAGAAACTTGGGCCTTTATTACTTGGTTAATATTTGCAAGCTACTTGCACGCAAGAATTATAAGAGACTGGCAAGGTAAGAAAACAGCTTTTATTGGGTCATTAGGATTTTTTACGGTGTGGGTATGTTATTTAGGGGTTAATTTTTTAGGTCAAGGACTTCATAATTACGGTTTCTTGAATTAACAAAAATGTTATTCGTTAAAATAACATTTTTATTTCGTTTGCTTGAAAGAAATTCTTATTAAAAAAGTTATTCTCTTTTGTTATCTAATACGCTAACCCTAAACTTCTTGTTGTTTCACCACCTAAATAAACACGAACACTTAAGAAATCGGTTGGACATGCTGTTTCACAGCGTTTACATCCTACACAATCTTCAGTTCTTGGGGCTGAAGCAATTTGTTTTGCTTTGCAACCATCCCAAGGTACCATCTCCAAAACGTCAGTTGGACATGCTCTGACGCATTGCGTGCAACCAATACACGTATCATAAATTTTTACCGTATGTGACATAAATACAAAATTAATTTTAGTCGTACTTTTTTCAAGTATTTTGCAAATTGGTATTTTTAAAAAGACTAAATATTAAATAATATAACTTAGATTACTTCAACTAATGTTCTCTTTTTTTGCTTTTTGAAAGAAACTTCTCCATCTATCAATGAGTATAATGTGAAATCTTTTCCACACCCAACATTCTTACCAGGCTTAATTTTTTGGCCTCTTTGTCGAACAAGTATTTTTCCAGTTGTTACATTATGACCACCGAAACATTTGACACCTAGTCTTTTTGCAGTCGAATCACGTCCATTTTTAGTACTACCAGCTCCTTTTTTATGTGCCATTTTAAAAAAGATGAATTAATTATTTAAACTTGAAGCTATTTATTCGTAATTTCGTTAACGTCTGTCTGTGTCCATTTTTCCGCCGATATTTTTTCTTTGGTTTCATTTTATATACGATACATTTTCTATCAAGAAGATGATATAAAACTAAGGCTTGAACGCTTGCATTTAAAACATGAGGAAATCCAAGTTTAATTTCTTTATTTTTTCGAATTAATAAAACTTTTTTAAGACATATTTTAGTACCAGACCATACTGGTAAGTAGTTTATATAACAAAATTGTTTGGGATATACCCAAAATTGTCGACCAGAAACTTCGATTACAGCATAATCCATAGCTTCATCAAAATATTTATTTAAATCGTTATCGCTTTCTTGTCTATCATACAAAAAAGCGTAGAATTTGTCAATTAAGTGGGTCTGACTTATTTTGCATAAATTGTAGTATACTATTATGTATAAAATGGGCTATCTTTACCATTATTCACTTCAGATACTTGAATTTTTCCTATTAAAACGTTATTTAGTCTTAATTTCAGCCAAAGAATAAAATTCTTATTAGTTGAAACAAAAGCAATACTATTATTTTCTAGTGCATTTTTGAAAACTTTCTCAAGTCTTAAAAATTTTATAAATTTTGGATTTTTCAAAATCCAGAAGTCTAAAAATTTATTTGAATTCTTAAAGTAACTCTGAGTTCGTTCTCTCAATACTTCTTCGGTTGGCTCTGCATCCAGTAGAAATTTTGGGCTTCCTAAAATGAAGTAGTAATTAGTCATTATTGTATTAGTATTAAATTTGTTTAGAGCATCTATGAATAGAATTTCGTGGACTTTTGTTTATATATAATGATGTAACCTAGTTAAATTAAACTTTCTTTAAACAAAAGGTAATATTAACCATTTATTAATAAATAGAAATACAAAGAAATTAAAAGGTTTTTATATTCAGAAAGACAATTTGACGACTCAAATCTTAGAGTTTTGATCAAAGCTTTCAAACAGTAATGTTTTAGTCAATTTAAAGACTTAAAGAGTTCCATTTCCAACTGATTTATAGATCTGTTTGCTTTTGCATTTATTATAAGTTCTTTTTTTTCAATCTTCTTAATGAACCAAATTTCTGCAAATGAAATATAGCTTACTAAAGTACTTATCATTAAAAAGGAAAATCCTATATAGATATAAACTATTCCTGGATCAGATTTAATTTGGAGTCCTGTTGAGCTAATGATATCTTTTAATTTTATTGTATTAATATCTAAGTATTCATTAAGGTCAATAACACGTATTAGTTTTCCTTGTAAATTATAAAGGTACCCATGATAAGTTTTTATTTGGATTAATTGAAAAGACTGATTTAATGGTAATAAAGTTAGAAAATCTCCCTTTTCACTGAAATTATTAATCTTAAAAAATGGTAATTGAACTGATAAGCTTTCTATTCCAATCCTTATACCATCTAATAGCCAATCGGTTTGATAGATTGTTAAATTTTTATATATAAATGGATTATTTACGTAAATTGTCTGTAATTTTCGTTCAGTACCTTTATTATCTAGAATTGAAAGGTTTGAATAGAACTGTCGTATTTGTCCAGTTTTACGATAAGTAATCCAAAAATCGTTTAAACGAATGGGAGCTTGATTTATTTTACTGAAATTCCCTATTGTTGCTATATTTTGGATACGGCTTATTTCAGTTTTTGATAGAAACTCCTGTGCATTAAAGCCAAATATGGAAGCAAGAATTGAACCTAACAGTATTAATATAATACTCAAATGGACAAAGATAGGAGCTATTCGTCCGATTAATCCTTTTGAGTTATAAAAAGTTCTTCTTTGTTGAAAAATGAAATAATTTTGTTTATTTAAACTATATAAAAATTTATGAATCTTTAATGTTTTTGAGTTTATTATAAAGTTTTTCTTTACCCTTGCCTTTTTTATGAAATGACAATGTCTTGAGAACTTTAAGGTCGGTAGTTGTTGTGAAATTGTGCAACTAAATAAAGACAGGCCCAATAATAATAATAATAAAATGAACCAATCATTACGATAAAGATGATCGAGCTGGAAAAAGATTATAAATTTCCAATTGATGAACCCAAATAAGGGTTTAACTACAGGATAATTACTTTGATAGAATTTCAAAGTCTTATCTTGTTCAACAACTGAACCAATTATTGAACAAAAAGCAATTGTTAATAGTAGGAATATTGCAAATTTAAGATTTGAAAATAATCTTAGGTATTTAATCATATCAAAAACTATTATTTATTTAAAATAAGAGGCTAATCGAATACGTCCCGATAAAGCCCAAGCATATAAATTCTTTATTTTTTTTGGGTTAATCCGAGCTAAGGGCACAATATGTTTTATAGCCTCTAAGATGTCGTTTGTTGTAAAATCACGCTTCTTTTGAAATGCAAGATACATGCCTTCAATAATACTTTGACGAATTTCGGCTCCAGAAAAGTCTTTTGTTTCGTTTACCAGCATACGGATATCATAATTCCGATAGTAATCGGGTCGTAACGAAGATAAGTGAACCGTAAAAATTTGTTCTCTTTCTTCACTAGTGGGTAATGAAATAAAAAATATTTCGTCAAATCGACCCTTTCGAATAACTTCAAGAGGTAAAGTTTCAATATTATTTGCTGTAGCAACCACGAAAACTGGAGCTTCCTTTTCTGCCAACCAAGTTAAAAAGGTACTTAGAACTCTATTAGTTGTACCTCCATCGCCTGAACTAAATTTAAACACCTTATCCAACTCATCAATCCATAAGACACAGGGTGATAAATTTTCTAAAATATTAATCATTTCTCGAAGTCGTGACTCAGATTCTCCAACTAAGCTTCCAAATAAACGACCGATATCAAGGCGTAAAAGTGGTAAACCCCATTCATTAGCAATTGACTTTGCAACTAAGGATTTTCCAGTTCCCTGAAATCCAACCAGTAGTAAGCCACGTGGTTGAGGTAGACCATAATTTGCTGCTTGTTCCGAAAAAGAATTTGAGCGGTTTCTTAACCATTCTTTTAAAATTGAAAGACCTCCAACCGAGTCTAAATTCTGGGTTGTTGTCCAAAATTCTAGGATTTCGGTTTGTTTAATGAACTGTTTTTTTTCCTCCAAAATTAGTTCAAGTGTCTTACTTGAAATCTGTTTATTAATTATTATTGCTCTTGCAAATACCCTTCGGATTCGATCAATAGACAAACCTTGTGAAGCTTGGGCTAATGAATCCACAAAATTAATATCCAAATTTTGTTGAAAAAACGAAGATTCATTTCCTGAATACTCTTGAAATGTCTGAAATACTTGAACTAATTCAGTTTTGATTTCTTCTAACTGAGGCAATTTAAATTCTAATATTGTAATTAAATCTTGTAGTTCTAATGGAATATTAACTTCTGGGGTAATTATAATGATAGTTTTTCGTTGTATTTTCAGATTTCTACACAAGTTCCTTAATTTTCTAGAAACAGAAACGTCTCTTAAAAATTTATGAAAGTCTTTTAAGATAAAGAATGTTGAATTAGAATTTTTATAAAGATCTATAAACTCCAACGCTTTCAATGGATTTTGACGTGACCAATTCCTTTTATTTGGGTTTATATTATACCCAGTTTCAAAGTCCCAAATGTAAATTGTTGCATTTAAATGCTTATTATTATAGTATCTAATAAGAAATTCGAAACGATCTTCTTCGTATGTATGAATGAGAATGGTAGGATACCCAGCACCTATAAGTGTACTTAACTGTCTAAAAAAAGTCATATTTGATATTTCTTGTCATAAATTGATTACTTTACGTTTCTAAAAAACTTATTTTTTTACCTAATCAAACTATTATATAAGCGTAATTTATAAATAAAGTTCGCCGACAACGACTATAACGCTAATTTTTTCCGATTTTTATGGCGACGACTATTTAAAATCGCTTTTCCAGATTTAGTTTTCATTCGTGAGCGAAAACCTGATACTCGGATTGCTTTTTTTCTTGTTCCTTCTAATGTTCTCTTAGTCATTGATAAAAAATTACATTTAGAATATTAATTAATTGTATACATCTATATATATATATACATATGTATGACTATCTTTACTCATTAAATTTTTCAATACCTGTCTCATTTGACAAGACAGCAAAAACTAGATTAATAGGTAATTCGCTTGTAGATGTTATAAATAGTCGATAAGCTTCACTTTTGTATTCATCAAGTGGATCGCGTTGCGCATATGCTCGCCACCCTACGTATTCCATTAAATCAGACATACGTGATAAATGTTGGGCCCAACATTCGTCGAATGTTTGTAAAAAGCATATCTTCTCAAATTCACGTAATGCTCCTTTCCCTTTTGTTTCATCATTTGATTCCTTAAATTCATAAATCAACCAATATTGTTCTCGTAAAAAATTATAAAGACTAAATTCAGAAAAATCTACAAAATCTTCTACTTCCAAAGGAAAGGTAAATTGTAAAAGTTCTTCAATAATTGTCAATGCTTCTTGAATTTGCTCGAGATTTTGTTTAATCTTGATTTCTTCACAAAGATAGTATGCAATTTCCGCCAGAGCTTGCTCACCTAATTCGCACACCCAATTTTGGATCGTGTCTGTTTTTAATACAAATGATCGGGTATGATAAAAAATCATTCTTTGTTCGTCTAAAATACCATCATATTCATATGTTTGTTTACGACCATCGTAATAAAAATCTTCAACACTCTTTTGCGCTAATTCCAAACTACGTCTTAGGAATTTTGAATCAATAGAAATATCTAAATCACCTAATTCTAAGCCTGAGAAAGCTTTTTGAATATTGCTACTGCCGAAAAGTCGAAAAGTTTTATCATCTAAGCTAACAAAAAATATAGAGCTACCTGGATCTCCTTGTCTACCCGCTCTTCCTCTTAATTGGTTATCAATCCGTTGCGAATCATTTCTTTCGGTACCAATTACACACAATCCCCCAACTGATTTTATATAATTACTTTCTTTTTCAAATTGGAATTTATAGTTTGTTTTTAAGTAAAATAATAAGGTTTTACTATAACGTTTATCTAATAACGTTTTTTTAATCGGAAATAAAATAAATTCCAACTCGTCTGCAGACATTTCATTAAAAATTTTATTCGGATCAAAAACTTCTAAATTTTTAGTCAATGAAAAATGATAATTGACTAAATACCTTATTAAAAAAATTTTACTTCTTCGAAGGCCTTCGTCTAAAAGAATGGATTCCAAAAATTGTTCATTTTTAAAGTCACGGCTGCCACCTAGTATAATATCTGTACCACGTCCTGCCATGTTTGTTGCCACAGTAATTGAACCCTTACGACCAGCTTGAGCGACAATTTCAGATTCAAAATTTAAATTTTCAGATTTTGCATTTAGTATTTTATGAGGTATTTTATAGCTATCCAATAGGATAGAAAGTAATTCAGATTTTTCTATTGTATTAGTACCTATGAGAACAGGTCGCCCAATTTCATGTAAGGTAGTACATTCGGTAGCAACAGCTCTCCACTTCGCAGCTTCATTTATATATATTTTGTCTGGTATATCTTTACGTATGAAAGGCTTAAATGTTGGAATTACAAAGACTTCGAGGCCATAAATTTGTTCAAGTTCATTCTCTGCTGTTTTTGCAGTTCCTGTCATTCCTGATAATTTTGGGTATAATGTAAATAAACTTTGATACGTTATCGAAGAAGCCTGATTTGTTGAATATTTAGTTATTATATTCTCTTTAGCTTCAACTGCTTCATGTATCCCATTACTCCAACGTCTATCAGGCATCAAGCGACCGGTAAATTGATCAACAATTATAATTTGATTATCTTTAATGATATATTCACTATTCCTCA